TCCAGAATATATTCTAACTAAAGAACAATTAAGTCTGACTATATACTTAATTAATTAATTAATTTTTCTTTTCAACTAATTAACTAATTGAGATATTAACTGTAACCAATAATAATGCTTTTTATATAATCTTGTCAAGCCCTTGATGATAAAAAATTATACTGGCCCAAATTTTATTCAAGACATAATTTATAATTTGATAGATAATTATATTTATGGAAACTTATACTAAAAACTAAACATTCAAACTAAAATAAGAATTACGAAGTTAAATAATAAATATTAATTTTATAAAATATATTAAAGGAGATATAAAGTTTGCATAATTCTAGAGAAAAAATATTAATTGTAGATGATGAGACTAGCATAAGAACAATTTTAGAAACTAGATTATCTATGATTGGCTATGATGTTGTTAGCGCAGGAGATGGAGAAGAAGCATTATATATATTTCGAAAAGAATATCCCAACTTAGTCATACTAGACGTAATGATGCCTAAATTAGATGGTTATGGAGTATGTCAAGAAATTAGAAAAGAATCTGATGTGCCAATTATAATGCTAACTGCCTTGGGGGATGTATCAGATAGAATTACTGGATTAGAACTAGGTGCAGATGATTATGTAATCAAACCTTTTTCACCTAAAGAATTAGAAGCACGTATTAGATGCGTTCTCAGGCGAGTAGATAAAATAAGCATAAACTCTGGAATTCCAAGTTCAGGTATTATAAACATAGGATTCCTAAAAATTGATACCAATAAAAGACAAGTATACAAAAAAAATGAGCGAGTTAGATTGACTGGCATGGAATTTAGCCTCTTAGAATTGCTTGTCAGTAAAGCTGGTGAACCTTTTTCACGATCTTCTATTTTGCAAGAAGTATGGGGATATACTCCAGAAAGACATGTGGACACACGTGTAGTAGACGTACATATTTCTAGACTTAGAGCTAAACTAGAAGATGACCCTAGTAATCCAGATTTAATATTAACTGCTAGAGGAACGGGATACTTATTTCAAAGAATTATTGAAAATGTAGAATAATTTAAAATAAAAGCATATCTTTAATAACTGGCTAAATATCTAAAACTTGACTTACTTATTTCTTATTTTCTATTACTTTAATTGAGATATTTAGCTTTATATAATTATTACAATTGAAGATACATAATTTTAATCTCAAAAAATAAAAAAATATTACTTAATCTACTCAATTTAAAATTCTAATATTATTAATAATTATAAATCATGATAAAATATAAGGGTCTAAGGTAAAATTTTTATATAAACAAAAATTTTTATATTTAGCAACCAAATAAATATTTTTAATAAAAATAAAAACTATTAATTATTGAATTATTTCTAAGTAAATTACTGTTATAATATTTTGAAAATTTAGGTATTTAATTTTAACTATTAACTATTAAAATAATATAATGATTCACTAACTCAAAACTTGAATAAAGTATTTTCATAAATATTATTTTTTATCTTTATATTCTTTATTTTTATAAATCCTACAAATAAAAATTATACAATTTGTCTTTAAGCAATTAAGATTAAATTTACAAAGGCCAGTATGTGAATTTTAATTACTAGTTCTTCATTTAAACCATATTCATTGACAACTTTAGAATATCTTTTTATTATTATTGACTTAAATTAAGTACCAATGATTTATTAAGAATATAATCAAATGATATCCACTTATTGATTTTAGTTTATATTGGCACAAAACAAATATAACAAAAATTGATAAAATTTTGATAAAAATCTAATATATATTATCTTATTCATTTCCTGCAATGACAAAATACAGGCTAGTATTATTTATAAAAGCGATTCTAAAATGATAAGAGCAATATATAAATATAATACCAAAATTAGTATAAGAATAGTAAAATATAAAAAGTTAGGAAAAATCATTAAACAAGTAGGTTTGCATAGAGTGTATATTTATTGAAATGGAAGTAGAAGAAAGCTTATTGAAGATAGTTTTTAATTATATAAAATCTTGATACAAAAACTACAATATAAATTTTATATCAATTTAGAATACACAATAGTCATACTTTAACATTTTTCGATCAATTTGCTAGAGATAAAATAAATTAAATGACTGAAAAAATATAATACAATGCAAAAATTATATATGGAATGAGAAATAATTTTGAAATTTACAATAAATTGATTTACATTAAATAAATGTCATTTTTTTACTATTAAATTTTATTATTATAAATTTTTATTAATTTTTGTAACTACTATCAAAACAAGTAAGAATATAACAAGAAAATATAATGTTTGCTATACTATGATTATATTATCATTATGTATCATATAAAAATTTTAACCCAAAATAGATTGTGAACTTAGAGAACTAATTAAATCGTTTTAAATTAGTCACTAACTTTACTATTTAATAGGCTTATAATATTAATATAAGCGTAAAGAAAAGTAAAGTGACTTTACAAACTCATATAGGCATTATTAATACATTACAAATTAAAATGTAATGTTAAGCTTACAACTTATTGACTTAATTAGTTTACTCTGGAGACTTATTTTATGACCATAGCAATTGGACAAGAAAAAACCCGCGGTAGATTTGACTTAATTGATGACTGGGTAAAAAGAGACCGCTTTGTATTTGTAGGCTGGTCTGGTTTGCTTCTTTTCCCATGCTCTTATCTAGCATTAGGAGGATGGTTGACAGGAACAACATTTGTTACATCTTGGTATACACACGGATTAGCAAGTTCATATTTAGAAGGCTGTAACTTCTTAACTTCAGCAGTATCGACACCAGCTAATAGTATGGGACATTCTTTATTACTCCTATGGGGCCCTGAAGCACAAGGAGATTTTACTAGATGGTGTCAAATTGGAGGTCTTTGGACATTTATTGCTTTGCATGGATCTTTTGGCTTAATTGGTTTCTGCTTAAGACAGTTTGAAATCGCTAGACTAGTCGGAATTAGACCATATAATGCTATTGCATTCTCAGGTCCAATTGCTGTATTTGTATCAGTATTCTTAATGTATCCACTTGGACAAGCAAGCTGGTTCTTCGCACCTAGTTTTGGCGTAGCTGCAATTTTTAGGTTTTTATTATTTTTACAAGGCTTTCATAATTGGACATTAAATCCATTTCATATGATGGGTGTAGCTGGAATACTTGGAGGAGCTTTATTATGTGCAATACATGGAGCTACTGTGCAAAATACTTTATTCGAAGATGGAGACGCAGCAGATACGTTTAGAGCATTTACGCCTACACAATCTGAAGAAACTTATTCTATGGTAACAGCAAATCGTTTTTGGTCACAAATCTTTGGTGTAGCTTTCTCCAATAAAAGATGGCTGCACTTTTTTATGTTATTTGTACCAGTTACTGGAATGTGGACTAGCGCATTTGGAATAGTAGGTTTAGCATTAAACTTAAGAGCATATGATTTTGTATCACAAGAATTAAGAGCAGCTGAAGATCCAGAATTTGAAACATTTTATACTAAAAATATCTTACTAAATGAAGGGATTCGTGCATGGATGGCAGCTCAAGATCAACCACACGAAAACTTTATATTCCCAGAGGAGGTTTTACCACGTGGAAACGCCCTTTAATCAAAATATCGTAAGCGGCAGAGATATCGAATCTACAGGATTTGCATGGTGGTCTGGCAATGCAAGATTAATCAATGTATCAGGCAAACTTTTAGGTGCCCATGTTGCACATGCTGGTATAATGGTTTTTTGGACAGGAGCCATGACACTATTTGAAGTTGCTCATTTTATACCAGAAAAGCCTTTATACGAACAAGGTTTCATTCTAATACCTCATCTAGCAACATTAGGATGGGGAGTTGGTCCAGGAGGAGAAATAACTAACATATACCCATACTTTGTAGTAGGTATAGTACATTTAATCTCTTCTGCAGTGCTAGGATTTGGAGGATTGTATCATGCTTTAATTGGGCCAGATACACTAGAAGAATCTTTCCCTTTCTTTGGTTATGACTGGAGAGATAAAAACAAAATGACAACAATACTTGGTATACATCTTGTATTATTAGGCATAGGATCATTTTTACTTGTAATTAAGGCCTTATTTTTTGGTGGAGTATATGATACATGGGCTCCTGGAGGTGGAGATGTAAGATTGATCAGTAATCCGACTTTAAACCCTGCAATTATATTTGGATACGTACTTAAATCTCCATTTGGAGGCGATGGCTGGATAGTTAGTGTGAATAATATGGAAGATTTAATTGGTGGACACGTTTGGATAGGTGTAATATGCATTGCAGGAGGAATATGGCATATTCTTACTAAACCATTCGCTTGGGCACGAAGAGCATTTGTTTGGTCTGGTGAAGCCTACTTATCTTATAGCTTAGGTGCCCTATCTATTATGGGATTAACAGCATCTAATTATGTATGGTATAATAATACAGCATATCCAAGCGAATTTTATGGACCCACAGGACCGGAAGCATCTCAGGCACAAGCTTTCACATTCTTAGTACGTGATCAAAGATTAGGAGCAAATGTAGCATCTGCACAAGGTCCTACAGGATTAGGAAAATACTTAATGAGATCACCAAGTGGAGAAATCATATTTGGAGGAGAAACAATGCGTTTTTGGGATCTGAGAGCCCCTTGGGTAGAACCATTAAGAGGACCTAATGGATTAGATCTAAACAAAATCAAAAACGATATACAACCATGGCAAGAAAGAAGAGCAGCAGAATATATGACACATGCACCGTTAGGTTCTCTTAATTCTGTTGGAGGTGTTGCAACAGAAATAAACTCTGTTAACTATGTTTCGCCTAGAAGTTGGTTAACAACATCTCACTTCTTCTTAGGCTTTTTCTTATTTATCGGACATCTATGGCATGCAGGGCGTGCAAGAGCTGCAGCTGCAGGATTTGAAAAAGGTATTAATCGAGAAAACGAAGCTGTATTATCTATGAGACCATTAGACTAAAACTATATAATAAATAATATATAAATATTAAAAAGCTATTCTTAACTATACAGTTAAGAATAGCTTTTTAATGCTGAATAAATAAAACAAAATGGTTTTATGCAATCTATCAGATGCCAAGCAAATCCATTATAGGCAAAGAAAAAAAAAATTCTATAGCAAAGACAATAACAAAAGATATCATCGCTAATCTTCCATTCCAACTTTCAGAGCCAATAGAAAATCCCCAGATCCATCTATTAAGCTGATGATAAATTTCCATACAATTTAGTTAGCTCTATTTTTATTTAAAAAATTAGATATACTATATTATAAAATTATGTGAATAAAATATGAAATAATATTCAATTTATCTTAATTTAAATGGGACTAAATATACATACACTGATTCATCCAATTATACAGAAGTTAGCATATGAAATTATATATCAAAAACCTCAAAGTACTGATAATGAAAAAACATTAGGAATACTTATTTTTTATGAAACATTAAGAAAATGGTTAAAAATAGATAATATATATGTCAAAAAAGTTGATGCTTTAAAAGAAAGCTATTTTTCAAATCAATTAGATAAATATTTAATTATTACTAATATAATAGAATGCTATAATTTTCTTGGAGAAGTAGAAAGAATACTACCACAATCTTGTATAAAACATATAGAATTTTATAAAGCAGACGAAATATCTAAATATAGCCAAAAACTAAAAGAACATAAAATAATTATATTTGAAAAATTTTTGAAAAATTATGAAATAATCAACATAATAAATTATTTATACAAACATAAAATAACTAATTTAAATCATGTAAAAATTATTTGCATTACATGCAATCAAAATATTTTAAAATATATAGCCCAAAAATACCCACAATTGAATATTTACACTACAAAAATCATTTAAGCTAAAAACCTTAAATTATGTTAATTTATCTATCGTTCAACCTCACAATTATAAGCTAATGAATATTATAACAAATTCTTTTAATTTAGTGTTTACATCTATAGCTAATTTTTCTGAAATATACTTGATATCTATTTTACTAAAACTATCTTTAGCTTGGTTTCCAACAGTAAATTGGTATAATGAACCTTTTTGCTCTCTAAACAGACTTACAGACCCATATCTTAAATTATTTAGAGGAACAATACCTATGATATTTGGCATGGATATGTCCCCTATGCTCGGAATCATTTTTTTACAATGCTTAACAGTCATATTTAATAACATACAGCTCGAATCTATGACTTAACAGTTATCAACTTTTTTTTAAATAAAAGTTGCTTAATCAAATAAAAAATTATTTAATATTAAGTATAAAAATTAAAGTAAAATTATTTACACCTTAATTATCATGTTAAAAATCAGATTAAAAAGATTCGGCAGAAAAAAGAAACCTAGCTACAGAATTATAGTAATAGATAGTAGAAAGCCTAGAGATGGAAGGCCCGTTGAAGAAATAGGGTTTTATAATCCTATTAATAATAAATCACAAATCAACCTAAAAAAAGCTAAAAAAAGAATACATGAAGGTGCTCAACCTACTAAAAAAATTCAACAAATCATAAACCAATTTGAAAAACAAAACTCATAGACTAGATTTAAGGAGATTAAGTTGTCTAAATTTACATTTAAAATTTTGTGGCTTGAAAACAATATTGCTATAGCCATTGATTACATTATAGGTCAAAATAAAAGCCCATTGACATCTTATTTTTTTTGGCCTCGTAACGACGCATGGGAAGAATTAAAAACAGAATTAGAATCAAAACCATGGATAAATGAAAATGAAAGAATAGATTTATTAAATAAAACTACTGAAATTATAAACTTTTGGCAAGAGAAAGGCAAAAATACATCATTAAGGAAAGCTCAAGACGCGTTTCCAGAATTCAATTTTATTGGAACAAATTAATTCAAATTATACTAGATGATTAGTAATATTTTATAAATTATACTAAACATCTTAAAGTCTTAAGCTAGATAGTAAAATTATATTATTTATAATATTTAACCATAATATAAAAAATGAGTAACAAATTATATAAAAAAAAATCGATTTTTTATTAATTAGTATTGAAGCAATAAACTTATATAATTTAGACGAAAATTACACCTACAAAACAAACTCCATACAAGTCCATACTCGTCTAAATAATTTATTTTTAATACGATGTGGTAATTTATTTAGACATCCAAGTATTGATACAGTATATAATTTTACAGAAAACATAAAAGCCATCTATTACATAAATAGATCGATTAATAATTCTAGAATACAAAAAACCATAAACAAAATATTAATAGAAGTATATAATGATAATCAATTAGAAAATATAAGAAAATATTTAAACCGATTCAAATACATATACTATAAAACACAAAATTACTATAATATTAGAAGCAAAATCTGTTTTCATGATCAATATATGCAAGAAATAGCTATATTCAATTTATATATAATCAGTATTTTAAGACATAAAGATGGTATTTATTTTCTTATCAAATACCTTAAATCACCATATTGCATATAGTATTATAAAATTATAATAAAATGCTCAAATAAATTGGATCCTAACTATCTTCTTGTTCTGCTATAAGACACTCTGTCGTCAAAATCATAGAAGCTATTGAAGCCGCATTTTGTAAAGCAGAGCGTGTAACTTTAGCTGGATCAATAATACCTTCTTGATACATATCAACAAGTTGGCCAATATCAGCATTATAGCCCGTAGAAAAATTACTGTTTTTAATTTTTTCTATAATTACAGCTCCATTATTACCAGCATTTTCAACTATTCTCTTGAGTGGATACAATAAAGCATCAACTATAATCAAAGCACCTACCAACTCTTCTCCAACTAAATTAGTTTTAGACCAATCTCGCAAATCTTCAGATAAATGTACAAAAGTAGAGCCACCTCCTGGCACTATACCTTCTTCAATGGCTGCTCTGGTTGCATTAATAGCATCTTCTAAGCGCAGTTTCTTATCTCTCATTTCTGTCTCGGTTGCTGCACCTACTTTAATAACAGCTACACCTCCAGATAATTTAGCCAGTCTCTCATTCAACTTCTCTTTTTCATAACTGTTATTACTTGCCTCCAATTGTCTACGGATTTGATCACAACGTGTTTGAATAAGATGCTGGTCTATATCTGTCACAATTGTTGTAGAATCTTTTGTGATTTGAACTCTTTTAGCAAAGCCTAACTGATTCAAAGTCACGCTATCCAAGGTTAGACCCATATCTTGCGTAATTACTTCTCCTGAAGTAAGGATGGCTATATCTTCCAACAATAATTTTCTCCTGTCTCCAAAACCAGGTGATCTAACAGCAACTACATTGATAATACCCCTCAACTTATTCACAATAATTGTCGCCAAGGCTTCCTTTTCTATATCTTCAGCTATAATTAGCAGTGGACGCCCAGTCTTAGTTACTTTTTCTAAGATAGGTAGCAATTCTTGTTGAATAAGTGTAATTTTTTTATCAGTTATTAATATATATGGATTTTCTTGTATCACCTCCATTCTAGATGTGTCTGTTACAAAATAAGGAGAAATAAAGCCCTTGTCAAACTTCATTCCTTCTTTAATTTCTAATTCTATGGTAGTAGACTGACCTTCTTCTAAAGAGATAATTCCTTCTTTACCTACTTTTTGGATAGCATTAGCTATCATAGTACCAACTTCAATATCATTACCAGAAGATATAGAACCAATATGAGTAACGTCTTGCATATTATTAATAGGCTTAGAATACTCTGCAATTTTCGCAACAATAAACCTAACTGCTTTCTCTATGCCTTTTTTTAACAGAATAGGATTAGCACCCGCTGCGACGTTTTTAAGACCTTGCTTAACTATAGCATGAGCTAATACAGTAGCAGTAGTTGTACCATCACCAGCAACATCATTTGTTTTGGATGCTGCTTGTCTAATCAATGCAACACCAGTATTTTCTATTAGATCTTTAAGCTCTATTTCTTTAGCAATAGTTACTCCATCATTAATAATCTGAGGAGCACCAAATTTTCTTTCCAATACAACATTTCTACCTTTAGGCCCCAATGTTATAGCAACAGCTTCAACTAGAGTATCTATACCTTTTTCTAAAGCTTTACGAGCATTATCTTGATATAAAATTTTTTTGGCCATTGTATGATCCTTATTTAATCAAATAACTATATAATATAAATAAATCTGTCGCGAAATACAACTCAAAATAATTTTATAAATAAAAATACTTAACCACTTAACAAAAAGCAAAGCAAGTTTTTGATCAGAAACCTGATATACTAATATCAAAGAAGGGCCTGTAGCTCAGTGGATTAGAGCACGTGGCTACGAACCACGGTGTCGGGGGTTCGAATCCCTCCTCGCCCGATGAATTTATATAAATATATACAATTATTTTTTATAACATATAATAAATAAATATAATAATATCGAAATCATATTTTATGCAACCACTAAGAGGAACTAAAGATATATTACCTTATGAAATTATTTATTGGCAACAAATATATAATAAAGCTTCAGACATACTCGCTCTACATAATTACTCAGAAATCCGAACGCCTATTATAGAAACAACAAACTTATTTGAGCGAACTATCGGCGAATCAACGGATATTATTAATAAAGAAATGTATAGTTTTACTGACCAAAGTAATAGAAACATAACACTTAGGCCAGAAGCAACAGCAAGTATAGCTAGAGCATTTATAAGTAATAAACTCTACCAAAGCAAATTACAAAAGCTTTGGTACTTAGGACCAATGTTTAGATATGAAAGACCTCAAAGCGGAAGACAAAGACAGTTTCATCAACTAGGCATAGAATGCATTGGTAGCTTAAGTCCAATGGCAGATACAGAAGTTATTCATTTAGCTAGTAAAATAGTCAGTCAACTTGGGTTAAAAAATTATGTATTAGAAATCAATTCTATTGGCAACTTAGAAGAACGAGAAATGTATAAAGTAGACCTAATTAAATATTTATCAAAGTATCAAAAAGATTTAGATGAAGATTCCCAAAATCGCTTATACTCTAATCCTTTAAGGATTTTAGATAGCAAAAACATGAAAACTCAAGAGATTTTAGAATATGCTCCAAACTTAAATCAATATCTAAATAAAACATCTACTGAACATTTTTATCTCGTTTGCAAATATTTAGATAATTTAAATATACCGCATACAATTAATCATAAATTAGTAAGAGGATTAGATTACTATAATCATACAACTTTTGAAATTAAAACTAATTCTAAAAATAGTCAAAACACGATATGCGGAGGGGGTCGTTATGATAACTTAATAGAGCAACTTGGAGGACCCAAAACACCAGCAGTAGGTTGGGCAATCGGAATAGAAAGATTATTAAAAGTAATTCAAAAAGAATTACAATTAACATTATCTCAAAAACAAATCAATGTCTATATAGCAACACAAGGATTAGCAGCGCAAACAAAAATTTGGGAAATTGTACAGAATTTAGAAAAAGAAAAAATAAAATTTGAACTAGATTTATCTAACACAAGTTTTCAAAAACAAATTAAGCGAGCTAGCAAACTAGGAGCTAAGTTTTGCATTATTTTAGGCGATCAAGAAATTAATAATAACTGTATTACCACTAGAAAATTAAATGAGCATAAACAATATACAGTTCCTTACTCAAGCTTCTTAGAAGAAATCAATAAATTCAAGCATTAAAGTTGACAACCAATATAAATTAATTGTTTAATACATCTTATGGGGTGTAGCCAAGCGGTAAGGCAGCGGACTTTGACTCCGCCATTCGCAGGTTCGAATCCTCCCACCCCAGTAGCTAAAATTAAATCGATACAAAAAATATGATGAATATACTAGATTAATTTATAACTAAGTATTATATAAAAGCTGGAAGAATTTGTAGCTTTATAACCACCTTTATATCTCTTGCAAGTATAATATCTAAATCATAAATTCCTACTTTTTTAATATTAGGAAAGTAAAGATTTTTTTTATCTAGTTGCTCACCTGTAGCATACAAAAGCTTTAATATTATTTCTTTATCACTTACACTACCAAAAATTTGATTGCTATTACCTACTTTCTTCTTAACACTAATTTTAGTAATTTTATTTAATTTTTGAGTGATTATTTGTAATTTACCTTGAATTTCATCTAGCTTCTTTTGTTTTATATTGATAAACATATTATAATGCTTTACTCTACCAACAGTTGCTAATTGAGCGAAATCATAAGGAATTAAATAATTAAAAGCATAACCAGAACTTACCTTTACGATACTACTTACTGAACCAAGATTAACTAAATTTTTCTTTAAAATAACTGTTATTTTTTTTTTCATATATAATTATAAAACCAATGATAAAATGCTATTCATTATTTAAGCGATAGTGTATAATTTGATTCTTGTATAAAATCTGTGATGCAACAAAAGATCTCAAATTATCATAACAATATACAATTATTTTTCTATCGATTGAATAACCACGTATAAAGCTGATCGTTTTTATAGATTTCATATTCTTTAACGGAATATTAATAGCTTTAGATAAATGATATTTCTGAAACTCTTCTGGTTGACGAACATCAATCAAAATAACAGAAAATTGACTCAATACAAACGATAAATCACTCTGATGAATTAAAGTACAATTTGAAAATTTGTTATTATAATAGTGAACTAAATTGCAATGCTTTTGAGGTACTATTTGGACTGTTTTAAAAGATATGTCAAGAAGATTGTATACTAGTAAATAACCACTTAAAATGTTTCCTATTCCCAAAATAATTTTAATTGCCTCTATAGCCTGAAGTATACCTATACAACCAGTTAACATACCTAAAACGCCTAATGTATCACATTGTTTGTTATATAAATTTAGGTTTTTTGGATATAAATCAGAATATGAAGGACCTCCTTTATAGTTAAAAACGCTAACATGGCCCTCAAAAGCTTGTACAGCTCCATAAATATGAATCTTATGCTGTAAATAACATGATCTACTAATCAAATATCTTGATTTAAAGTTGTCAGTTGTATCTATAACTATATCATAATTTTTAATAATATCTTTACAATTGCTTTCATTTAACATGCATGAATATACATTAACAGAACAATAAGAATTAATATCTTTGATTCTATCACGTATTACATGAACTTTTAATTTACCAATATCTTCATCATTATATAAAATTTGTCTATGTAAATTAGAATAAGATACATTATCATCATCTACAATACCTATACGACCTAATCCAGAAGAAACCAAATAAATGATACCAGATGCAGCTAAACCACCAGCACCAATAAATACAATGCTTGCTCCTTTTAATCTCTTTTGGCCATTATTACCAATATTATTCAAAACTAAATGACGAGCATATCTTTTATACTCCAATTCTGAAAGATAACCAGAAGATACAGGATAAAACATAAAAATATAGATACATAAAAAGTACAATTAGTCTAAATTTATAATCTTACACTATATCTTCTATTGTATACAATCAATAATATCTATTTACTTTACTTTAATAACTATAAATTTTGAATGCATTTTGTAATTTATAAATAGATTCAAAATTTAAGAGTATTAAAAATCAAATATTTAAGACCGATTAATATTAATTATAATTTTTATAATCACTATATTGCAATTATTTTCATTTCTATCGAACTTATAATAATAGTTATAAAGGATAAATAAAAGTTTTAGAACTTTTGATATAGTCTTAACATAATAAATATAATTTTCATATTTCAAGAATAATCATCATAAGATGCAGATGTAAGTATAATATTATCAGAATTATAATAAAATACACTATTCATAATCTAAAAACTTTAATAATAAACAAATTATAAATATTTTGCAAAAAGTAGCATTATAAATAAAATTAAATAATAAATAGAAGAAATATCTAGTTTAAGATTAAATAGAATGAAGTTTTTCATAATTTTGCTTACTACTATTGTACCAGTTCATACTTCTATATAACCCACTAATGCACTTTCGCAAGAGCTTCAAAATAACAAAAGTATAATAGACTTAAAGAATTTACATACCGATATTAAAATTATTTTACTTTATTGCCAATAATTTCAGAAGATACAGAATCTAATTGTAAAATATAGAACTTAAATAGGAATTCCATTCAACTCTTTTCTTTTTGTCTATATAATATAATAACTTTTTACTTTTTTCATATTTTAATGTATGTTTTTATATACTACGCCTTTAGTTCAGTTGGTAGAACGCAGGTTTCCAAAACCTGATGTCGAGGGTTCAAGTCCTTCAAGGCGTGTAAAGATATAAAAATATAAAATCTAATTACAAGATAAATCATATAATAATTAAATATACAATATATAGAAATATAATTAATTTTACATTAATGACCATGATGATCTATAATGGAGCAGTATAATAAATAACAGGAGATGTATAAATTTTTTATGGCTAAAAAACTTATAGGACTTGTTAAATTAGCTTTAAATGCAGGTAAAGCTACACCTGCTCCACCTATAGGCCCAGCATTAGGACAATATGGAGCTAATATTATCATGTTTTGCAAAGAATACAATGCAAAGACAGCAGATAAAATTGGCTTGGTCATACCTGCAGAAATTTCAATATATGAAGATAGAAGCTTCTCATTTATTTTAAAGACTCCACCAGCTGCTGTACTGTTAAAAAAAGCTGCTAAAATCCAAAATGGCTCAGGGCAACCAAATACAAAAAAAATTGGCTCAATTTCTGTCAAACAATTACAGGAAATAGCTGAAAGCAAATTGAAAGATTTAAACACTCAAGATATAAAACAAGCAATGAAAATTGTGAAAGGTACTGCAAAAAATATGGGTATCGAAATTAATGAAATAAAATAAATAGAATACAACAATTAACAATGAAAAAACGTTCACGTCGCTTCAATACATTGTTGCAAGAAATAAAAAAAGATAAATTTTATACACCTTTAGAAGCCTTATATTTAATGAAAAATTTATCTAACGTCAATTTTCTAGAAACAGCAGAGGTTCATATTGTATTAGGATTAGACCCTAAATATGCAGATCAACAATTAAGAGCAACTGTTATGTTACCTAAAGGAACAGGTAAAACAATACGCGTAGCTGTTGTAACTACAGATAATAAAATTCAACAAGCTTCATCTGCTGGAGCGGATGTAGTAGGAGGAGAAAATCTAATTAACGATATCAAAAAAGGTCGTTTAGATTTTGACAAACTTATAGCTACTCCAGATATGATGATATCCATTGCCAAATTAGGAAAAATACTAGGACCTAAAGGACTAATGCCATCGCCTAAAGCTGGAACAGTAACGAATGACTTGGGAAAAACAATAAAAGAATTCAAAGCAGGCAAAGTAGAATATAAAATTGATCGTAATGGGATATTACATATTCCTTTCGGTAAATTGAATTTTACTACAAAAGACTTATATAGCAATTTAGTTACTTTACAACAATCAATAGATAAAAATCGTCCCCAAGGATCTAAAGGTAAATACTGGAAGTCTATATATATTGCTAGTACTATGGGACCTTCAATACCTTTAGATATAAACCTTTTACGGGAAAGCCATTTGTGATATGATAAGTTATCACAAAGTTTATTTTATTTAAATGCAAAATACATAATTTATTTGTATGAATACAAAAATCAATAATATTATCAGTGATCTAAAATCATTAACATTGTTAGAGGCAGCTGAATTAGTCAAACAAATCGAAGAAACATTTAATATTGATGCATCTATCACCTCTCAAAATGCAGCAATTATTATGCCTAACACAACAGATGATTCCACCAAGAATGAAATAGAAGAAAAAACAGAGTTTGATGTTGTATTAGAAGAAGTGCCAGCAGCTAAAAAAATTGCCATATTAAAAGTTGTTAGATCAATAACAGGTTTAGGATTAAAAGAAGCAAAACAGTTAGTAGAATCGGCACCTAAGACCATCAAAGAAAATACAACAAAAGATACTTCTGAGGAATTAAAAAAACAACTCGAAGAAGCTGGAGCTAAAGTTTCAATTAAATAAAAATATTGAATCATAACAATATTTGTTATGATTCAATATTTTAACAATGCTTAAAATATTCCCAAAGTAATTGCCTTCGATAATGGCATTGTTGCACCAATACCCAACCATATCGCAACAAAAGTTCCAACTATAAATACTGTAGTAGCCAAAGGACGCCTAAAAGGATTCTGAAACTTATTAACACTTTCAATAAATGGAACAGTAATTAAACCTGCTGGCACTGATGCCATAGAAAGAACACCTATCAATTTATTAGGTATTACTCTTAATAAATTAAAAGTAGGAAAGAAATACCATTCTGGCAATATTTCTAAAGGTGTCGCAAAAGGATTAGCAGCTTCTCCTATAGCAGAAGGTTCTAAAACTGATAAACCAACATCACAAGCCAATATACCTAAAATGACAACAGGGAACATATACAATATATCATTTGGCCAAGCTGGCTCTCCGTAATAGTGATGTCCCATACCTTTAGCTAGTTTAGCACGTAACTTGGGATCGGTTAAATCAGGCTTTTTAATAATTGACATATATAAATTCCTAAATAATAAATTCTAAACATACTTATAAATAAAAACACTCATATTATATATAATATAATTAAAGCGGTCCTGAAATTCCTTGTTTACGAATCATTAAAAAATGCATTAACATAAAAACAGCTGTTAAAAGAGGTAATACAAAAGTATGTAGGCTATAAAATCTTGTAAGGGTACTTTGTCCTACACTTACTCCACCTCTTAATAGTTCTACTATGCTTGCTCCTACTATAGGTATAGCTTCTGGTACACCAGTTACAATTTTAACAGCCCAGTATCCTATTTGATCCCATGGCAAAGAGTAACCAGTTACACCAAAAGAAACTGTTAAAACAGCTAGTATAACACCTGTTACCCAAGTTAATTCACGCGGCTTTTTAAAACCCCCTGTCAAATATACTCGAAACATATGAAGTATTAGCATAAGCACCATCATACTAGCAGACCATCTATGAATTGATCTGATAAGCCAACCGAAATTTACATCTGTCATAATATACTCAACAGAAGAAAAAGCTTCAGCCACAGTTGGTCTATAGTAAAAAGTCATAGCAAAACCACTAGCAACTTGAATTAAGAAAGATGTAAATACTATACCACCAATACAGTAAAAAATATTAACATGAGGTGGAACATATTTACTAGTTATATCATCTGCAATAGCTTGAATTTCTAATCTTTCTTCAAACCAATCGTAAACCTTTCCCATATTAGTTCTTTAGTAAAGTGTAAATAACATGCATTTAAACTACTCTTTAATGAAATTTATTATTAAATCAATTTAATTATAACATTTATTATTTTATTTTTTATATTAAGTAACCTTATTATCCTGTAAATAACTAAAAAAAGAGGAATAACATATTAAAATCCTCTTGTGTACAACATATTGTATGAAAAGTCTGTTAATTAAATAACGTATAATTTTATTAACTGTAATTGGATTGCTACCTGTAATGCAACTAATAGTTTTTTGTGATAATTCGAAAGGTATAATAATATAATTATTGTTTAGTATTCCAAATTCTCGACATAAAAATAATAGTAACTGGATTACCCTATATCTAGTAGACTTATGTGATAATATATATGACGAATTTTCATATTGCTGTAAAGTATAACGAAATAGATCGAGTAATTTAATTACAGTTGATAAATATTGAAAATTATTAACATAATCTAACCAACAAAATTTAATAAAATAAGTATTTTCCAATGCAACAACTTTATAATAAATATAATTAGAATCACAAGAATTAAAACCAAAATCAATTATACTATTACTAGTCAATATAGCTAAAAAAATTGACTCACCATTGGTAAATACTTTCATGATATACACAGTGCCATAAAAAACGATAATTAATGGTTTACACTTTGCATAAAATTTAAATATTAAAGCATCTCCTTTATATAATTTATAGATATAAAAAGGAATTTTTGATTCAAAGAATAATTGCATCCATTCATTACTCATAATTCTTAAGTATGATTTTATAAAAATAAACAAATAAACTTTTAATAATATACTCGTTTGGATAATGAAAAAAACAATACTTCTGATAGATGATGATATACATTTATTAAATTCAATGGCTTCTTATTTAATATCTGAAGATTTTAAAGTACATATTACAACAAATGGATACAATGCACTACAGAATCTAAAAATCATCAAGCCCGACTTAATAATTACTGATATCATAATGCCACATATAGATGGTTACGAGTTGATTAAAAAAATACGTTCTGAGCAACATCAATATACTATTCCTATAATTTTTTTGACCGCTAAAGGGATGACACCAGATCGAATTTTAGGATATAATTTAGGTTGCAATGCATATCTTACTAAACCATTTTATCCGGAAGAATTGATATCTATAATAAATAATATATTTCAACATCTTGAATTTTGGAAACAAAATCCAAATACAAATATTAAAACAATTCAAGAAAAACAGCAAAGTTCAATTTTCAATTCTCTAACACCTAAAGAATATAGTATTCTTTTATTAGTATCAAAAGGCTATACAAATAAGGAAATTGCTAACACAATCAAATCAAGTATCAGAAATACAGAAAAATATGTTAGTCGTTTATTAAACAAAACAAAAACTAGAAACCGTACAGAACTAACACAATTAACTCTATTAAATCATTTAAATAAAACAAAGGGCGAATGACGGGACTCGAACCCGCGAATAGTGGAGCCACAATCCACTGCCTTAACCTCTTGGCTACATCCGCCAAAACTTAAAAACACAGTAATAAAGTATAATACTTTTTAAGTAATAAGTCTATAGTTTTTGAAGATTTTATACATACTAACATATAATATGAAGAAAATATACAACACAATTTTTGTCAACGGACAAGCATTTAATTGCGATATAAATATGTCTCTTCAAGAATTATTAATATACTTAGAATTTGAATTAAATTCAATTGTTGTAGAACATAATAATCGTATTATCAATTTTGCAGAATTTAATAAAATTTTCTTTAAATCACAAGATAAAATAGAAATAATTACAATTGTTGGAGGTGGTTAATTAATATTTTTTCTAGATACAGATAATCTAGCTTGTTTCATATCTATATGAATAATTTTAACTTTAATTTTATTACCAATTTGAAATATATGATGTATATTTTCTATATATTTAGAACCTATTTCTGATATATGTAATAATGCAGGTATACCATAAATAGTTATAAAGATACCATATTGTTTAATTTGAGTAATTTGGCCATATACAAATATACCAACTTTTAACAAGTGAGAATAAAGATCAAGTAACGCTAACTTATGACTTAATATAATTTTATTATTTTTTTCATCGACTAACAAAAGTTTACATGGCAACAAATAATTTGACATAAATTCATAATTAGTAAATGTAATTAAATGGGATCTAGGTATAAAACTTTGCAAACCTTCTAAAACAGTTAAAATTCCACCTTTATTAATGCTTAATATAGGTACATCTAAGATTATATCTTCTGATTCAAGCTGTTTAATGCGTTTCCAAGATCTTATATAGTCTAATCTTTTGATAGATAACAATAACTGATTTTTCTCCTTATTGTAAGCCAAAATAAAAAATTCTCTTGTATTATTAACTAAATATTTAAAATCATATAAATTTTTATCAAAACTTAATAAAATTTCATCCAATGGTAAATAACCTGCTATACTTACCCCTACATCTACTAAAAAACCTTGAGATTCTTGATGAAATATAGTTCCAGCTATAATATCACCTGGATGCAAATTATAGTTATACTGAACTAATATAGCTCCGAAATCTTTTTCTGAAAAACCTATCTTTTGCATTTTAATTTTAATTATAAATAAGAAATCAATAGTATATAATTGTACTTTTAAAAAAAAGTATGTATGATATAAACATAAGTAAACACAGGTAGTTGCAAATTTTGAAACAAATTTGAGGAAAGTCCGGGCTCTAATTAGTAAAAATATAGCTGTATAATATACAGTATAGGTAACTATAAGGACAGTGCCACAGAAAAAAACCGCCTAATTGATACTATATAAAAGTATAGGTAAGGGTGCAAAGGTGCAGTAAAAGCGTACCAGAAGTATTATAAAAATACTTGCTAGGCAAACCCCATATAGGAGCAAAGTAATAAACTGTACATTCCAAATATCTATCATGAAAAGATTGTATTTTACTGTTTATATTCATTACTGCAAAGAGGTTATATGTAAATATAAAAAAAAGATTAATAACTACCCTTAGTAAATTTAATTTTTATATACACTATATAAATCTAAAAATTATTAAGAACAAAATCCGGCTTATGATTTACTTCATCTTAAATAATATAAAATAAAAAATATACCGATTAACACGATTTATATTTATTTAATAAACTTTCTATTTCTTTATCAATACGATTTATATCATCATAATTCAAAGTTCTATTATAAGCTCTATAAATAACACGTAAACCAACATTATAAAAATTACTATAATTATTTCTATAATGATTAAAGACTTCTACTGATTCGATTAAACTGTTATTAAAGCTATATATTTGCTGTTGAATTGAACGTATACTACTGGAATTCTTTAAAGTCAAACATATATCTCTAGTCACACTAGGATAAGAAGAATAAGGATAAATAATAGAATTGATATGATTATAGGCTTTAGCAGAAGCTACTAATTTCATAAAATCAAATTCAAATATGTAAGTAAAATCACCATAACAATTTCTTAATTGACCAAATATACCTATTTCCTGATCACTCATATTATAAATAATTGCTGTACGATTAATTCTTAATAATTTTATTACATTGACAAATAAAGAACTTTCATCTACATTATTCACTGATTTCCATATTGCGATAACTTCTAATTTATCTAAAAACTCTTCAATTAAGCCTTTAGCATGAAACCAACTTAATGATCTTGGTTTATCAGACCATGATTGTCGTAAGAAAGTAGAATTAGTAATTAAACCAGAAAGAAATAAGCATTCATACGAACTGCAAATAGTATTTAACTTCATGCTAGATGAATTTAATTTAAATACTTTACCTATTTCAAAAATTTCAACATTTTTATTACCTTGTCTTAGATTATGTTGTTGATTTATAACTAACTGACCTATTAAACTGCTTCTTAAACAAGACTGATCTTGAATTAATGGATTAAAAATCGTTACTTCAGTTTTATTATCAGGAATTGTATTGTAGTATAAAGAATAATTTTGAACTTCACTTAAACCTAAATAGCGCAATAAATCACGAACTTGACAAATTTTATCTATCAATAGATTGTACTTAAATATTCTACGATTACGAATATCAGGCAGCTTGCTAACAAATTTATTAAAACCATAAACACGTCCTATTTCCTCAATTATATCAATAGGTCTTTTAACATCATTCTTTCTATTAATAGGTACTCGTATCTTAAATATATTCTTTAATCCATCATATATTACAACAAAATTCAAACTTTCTAATAAATCAATAATCTCTTTTACAGTTAGATAAACATACGAACCTACTCTAACAGAACCTAAAATATTATGTATCCTACTCTTTTCTAAAATGATAGTTTGAGGTATATCATATGGCTTGTTATATCCATAAAACTTACCTAATATAGCAAATCCAAACGATCTAACTAACTGAACTGCTTCATAAAATGCATTAAGAAAATCAGATCTTGATCCGCTCTTCAAGCATTTTTTAGATAAATCTGTACTAAAATTTAACTGCTTTTGCATACGTTTAATGTATTTTTTGTTACATACTTGACCCAAAATAATTATAGAATTTGTTAAAATATCACACTGAAAATTAGGATTTATATAAAAACCAATCGTAGATAATATCAGATTATCATATTTCAAAACTTCTAATTTAATATTTTGGGAGCCAAGTAAATTACTATTTATTTTCTGTAATCTAAATAGAGAATAGTTAAGTGGTAAAGTTTCTATCTTATTTTTATCAAATATTTGTATAGACTGTCCCCATTTCAAATATATATACTCCGAAATATCAATTAGTAGATTCGATGATTCAATACCATAATTACTTAAATAGTATTTAAGCCATAAAGGTGATGAATTATTGTAAAGATAATTCATTTGAACTAAGGATAAATCTAACAAAGAAGTATTATAATCTGGCAATTTTAAACAATCAATATGAGGAGTAATAGAATCATTGTAAAATTTATAGCTTAAAGGTCTATTAAAAAGACAACTTATTTCCCTCGCTAGACCTACGACACTTAAGACATCTTGTCTATTAGCTGTTGTAGTTAAATCAAATAATGTATCATTAGCAGATGAATGATAAGCAATATTTTCTATTTCAAAACCTGATATAGTTAATTTCTCTACTAAAGTACTAAATGCTATACTATTTAAATCTACAATTTGTTGAAGCCATCTTAAAGAAAATTTCATATATAAACATATTGATTATAATAAGCATTGATCATTGAATATTATCGATATATCATTTCAAACAATTTATTAATTAGCTTTTGTAAAAGAAAGCTTATTTCTATTAGCATATTTTTCCATAAAGCGCATAAAACGATCCCATTCTTGCGGGTTTTTTATTATATATATAGCTTCTATCGCTTGAGGTTTACCATTAACAAATTTAGCACTTACATCCCTGGTCATGAGTTCACCTTCATCATCTTTCAAATACATTCCTGTAATATCTCCTTTATTTTCCATACCAGACTTTAAAATATCTGGATTATTAAATCTAAATGTTGCTGTACCTTTACTTCCATCTCTAGAACGTGTTAAAGAAACATCAGCAACAACTGTTTCATTAATTCCTTTAATAAACTGAATAACGGCCATAATGATTTACCTTAATTGCAAAATATAAAAAATTATATAAGTTAAATATTGACTTACTATATAAATTTAGTATTCATTATAAATCATAACAAAATTATGTCCAATGAATCTAATTATAATTAATTAGCAATAAAATATATAGCCTTTAAAAATTAGTAAAAATTTATAATGTATATAAAAAACTTTTCTATATAACTATTAAGTTATATTTTCAAGTGTGTTATTATTATTTAGTATCAAAGGTAATATACAAATTCACTTGTTTTAATTAAATGTTTGAACGCTTTACAGAAAAAGCAATAAAAGTTATCATGCTTGCTCAAGAAGAAGCTAGACGCTTAGGACATAATTTTGTTGGCACAGAACAAATTTTACTAGGTTTAATAGGTGAAGGCACAGGAATTGCTGCACAAGTATTAAAATCTATGAATGTAAATTTAAAAGATGCACGCATAGAAGTCGAAAAAATTATTGGTAGAGGATCCGGATTCGTTGCAGTTGAAATTCCTTTTACTCCAAGAGCAAAAAGAGTTCTAGAACTATCTCTAGAAGAGGCTAGACAACTTGGACATAATTATATAGGTACAGAACACTTATTAATGGGTTTAGTACGTGAAGGAGAAGGTGTAGCTGCACGAGTACTCGAAAATTTAGCCGTCAATGTAGCATCTATTAGAACAGAAGTCATTCAAATGTTGGGTGACAATACAGAAGCTAGCACAAATGGAAATAATAATACGCAAACCAGAAGCAAAACTCCTACACTGGAAGAATTTGGATCAAACCTTACAGAATTAGCGATAGAAGGTATATTAGATCCTGTAGTTGGAAGACAAAAAGAAATTGAAAGAGTAATACAAATATTAGGCAGGAGAACAAAAAATAATCCTGTACTAATTGGAGAGCCTGGAGTAGGAAAAACAGCTATAGCAGAAGGTTTAGCACAAAGAATTGCAAATAAAGATATACCTTCTATCTTAGAAGATAAGCTTGTTGTAACATTAGATGTTGGTTTGTTAGTTGCTGGTACAAAATACAGAGGAGAATTCGAAGAAAGACTTAAAAGAATTATGGACGAAATAAAATCAGCCAATAATATCATATTAGTCATCGATGAAGTACATACTCTAATTGGAGCTGGAGCAGCTGAAGGAGCTATTGACGCAGCAAACTTATTAAAACCGGCATTAGCTAGAGGAGAATTACAATGTATAGGAGCAACAACATTAGAAGAATATCGTAAACATATAGAAAAAGATGCAGCACTCGAAAGAAGATTCCAACCTGTATTAGTTGGAGAACCAAGCGTAGAAGAAACTATTGAAATTTTATTTGGTTTAAGAGATAGATATGAGAAGCACCACCAATTAAAAATGTCAGATGCTGCTTTAGCTGCTGCAGCTAAATATGCAAATCAATATATTTCTGACCGATTTTTGCCCGACAAAGCTATTGACTTAATTGATGAAGCTGGTTCAAGAGTTAGATTATTGAATTCTCAATTACCTCCAGCAGCTAGAGAATTAGATAAAGAGTTAAGAAATGTCTTAAAAACAAAAGATGAAGCAATCAGAGCACAAAAGTATGAAAAGGCAGAACAATATAGAACCAGAGAAATGGAAATTAAAGCTCAAATTGCTGCTATTGCACAAAGCAAAAAAAATGAGCCTAATTTACAAATTGAAGATCCTATAGTGACAGAAGATGACATTGCAGAAATAGTTGCATTTTGGACAGGTATTCCAGTTACAAAATTAACTAAAAGTGAATCTGAAAAATTAATGCACATGGAAGAAACACTACATAGTCGTATTATTGGACAAGATGAAGCAGTAGTAGCTGTTTCTCGAGCTATTAGAAGAGCGAGAGTTGGATTAAAAAATCCTAACCGACCTATTGCAAGCTTTATATTTTCTGGCCCAACAGGGGTTGGTAAAACTGAATTAACTAAAGCATTAGCTTCTTATTTTTTTGGTTCACAGGAAGCGATGGTCAGATTAGACATGTCTGAATACATGGAAAGACATACTGTATCTAAATTAATTGGTTCACCACCTGGCTACGTAGGGTATAGTGAAGGTGGCTATTTAACAGAAGCTGTTAGAAAACGTCCGTATACTGTCATTCTATTTGATGAAATCGAGAAAGCACATCCAGATATTTTCAATCTTTTATTACAAATTTTAGAAGATGGTAGACTAACTGACGCTAAAGGTAGAACAATAGATTTTAAAAATACTTTGCTAATAATGACATCTAACATAGGTTCAAAAGTTATAGAAAAAGGAGGAGGAAGCTTAGGATTCGAACTTGGAGAGTCACAAACAGAATCACAATATAATCGTATTAGATCATTAGTTAATGAAGAATTAAAACAATATTTTCGTCCTGAGTTTTTAAATAGACTAGATGAAATTATAGTATTTAGACAGCTAACTAAAGATGAAGTTCGTGAAATAGCAGAAATTATGCTACAAGAAGTATTTGAACGTATCAAACAACAAGAAATAGAATTAGAAGTAACTGAAAGGTTCAAAAATAGATTGGTAGATGAAGGCTATAACCCTAGTTATGGAGCAAGACCTCTACGCAGAGCAGTAATGAGATTACTGGAAGATAGTCTAGCAGAAGAAGTTTTATCAGGCAAAATTAAAGCTGGCGATAGTGCAGTTGTAGATGTGACAGATGAAGGAAAAGTAACAGTATTATTAGGTGAACAGCTAGAAATTTTACAGCCTTAATTAAAACTTACAACAATAATTAATTATTGTTGTAAGTTTTAGTTTTAATAAATGCCAGGAACCAGATTTGAACTGGTGACACGAGGATTTTCAGTCCACTGCTCTACCAACTGAGCTATCCCGGCTGAATCTAGATGATTTGAATCATAACATAATCTAAGCTTCATTGCAAGAAAAACAGTAAAAGATTGACTTAATAATAACTATAATATTATTGTGGAAAATCACGAAATTTATTATTTTGCGGTATAAATAATAACTTACACGAGCCTATCGCGCCATTTCGATTCTTACACAACGCAACATCTACAATATTAGAGACACTAAAATATTGATTAGTTTTTGATAAGATAATAACTATATCTGCATCTTGTTCGATTGAGTTATGCAAAATACATTTTCTAGTTAGCAAAACCATGTAATCTGGCTCTGTAATATCAAATACTTGAATATAATTAAAATAGATAATACACGGTAGATAAATATATTCCAAAATAGACGCATAAAGATTATAAGCATAATTTATAGTACAAATGATATTATTTTCTAAATAAGAACTTAACTTCAACCACATTTTTTTAAAATATAATTTATGATTATATGTTAAACATAACAAATAAAAAGGGAAACGACAATAAATACTAAAAGAATATTGTAAAGAGAAACTCAAATATGTACTATATAAAATATTAAAATTAAGTAGCTTTATTAATTTAGTTCTTATCATAATTGCAAAATTATATAAAGTCTTTACATGAAGATTATTAATAAAATCTAAATTTAAGTCATAATAGTTCACTAAACATCCACTTTCTCTAAGATCAGACAGTAAAGGCAATTTATTTACTCTATTCTCAATACTTCTATTAAGCTGAGATAAAACAATTACAGGAATACATAAATGCTGTGCCAATAACTTCAATTTTCTTGTTATATAGCCTAATTCTTGCGTTCTAAGATCGCTATTAAAACTTTCTACTTTAACCAACTGCAAATAATCGATAATAACCAATTTTATAATACCTGTTTCATAAGAAAGTAATTTTGATGCATATTCAATGTAATCAATAGACATATTAGGAGTATCATTAATATAAACATTATATTTGATCAATTCACTACAAATTTTATTTAAATGATACCACTCATTTAGTGTAAGTTTACTTAATGAAATACTCTGAGTAGAAACTCCAGATGCAATTGCAACAAATTTGCTAAGTATTTGCATTTTTGACATCTCAAGACTAAAAAAATACATACCGAACGAAATAGAAGCTAAAATATTAAATGCTATATTAACCACGAAAGAAGTTTTACCAACCGAAGGACGTCCAGCAATCACAATCAAATCACCTGCCTGCAAACCTTGTATTAATTCATCTAATTTTTGAAAGCCAGATAATATAAGATTTTGATCTACAGAGTATTCAACTAAATTCAAATTTTGATATTTTAATTGTATGAGCAAATCGCCAATTAAATCCTGAAAAGTCACTAAATTTTCTTTAGGAATTTTATCTACTGTAGATTCTAAAGACTCCGAAATGTTGGTATATATTCGATGGCAAGGTAAGTCACTAATATTAGCTAATTGAACAACATGATAACCATACTGAATTATTAAACGCCTTGTATAACTATTATGAATTAAAATCATTAATTCTTTTATATATGCATACATATTAATAGATGGCATAAAAAGATGACTCTGTCTCATTAATTCAATAATCTTAAAAACTCCACCCACATAATATAATATCTGTGAATCATTCAAGAAATATAATAATTGTAAAATATCTACCCTATTATCTTTATAAAGAATCAATAAACCTTTATAAATCAACTTATGAGACTCTAAAAAAAAAGAATCAGATTTGAGAAAAGACATAACTTGTGAAAAAATTGTAGGATTAATCAAGATAGCACCTAACAATACCTCTTCAGCAAGATAATTTTGAGGAAGAACAAGATCTCCAATAATACTATGCATAATAAAATAACTGTCAAGAACTGAACAATAGATGAAGAAAAAATAAAACAAAATCTAATACAAATTTAATACAAGATAACGCCTAAAGATATTTTGACTCATAGATTTGGTATTAACTAAAGAGTAAGCAGAAGATATAGAAATACTTAATATATAATAATAAAATCTTATATGAACAACAGAAAAGCCTAACCAATAATATAAACTCAAAGCCCTAAAATTCTCAATCTTTACTTCTAAAACAAGATTTGAAGTATACAGCATCATAATAAAAACCAATATCTTCAAAAGATGCTTAGAAAATATTGAAGAGGTATAATTATTGATACTATACCAATAGACACAATCTTGATCTATGATTTTATATGAAAAAGAAGATAATATTAATATATAATTTAGTTGAAAACTAAAAAAATGATAGTTATTAGAATCCAAATGAAATTTTTGATAAAAATACATATAAATAAAAAATCATAATACTATAATATTATGATACTATATTACTTATAAATAATATTAATTTTATATTTATAAAATAGAAAAAATTAATAAAAATGCATCTAAAACCTTATAACAAAAATTTTATTATTAATACAATAGAAAAAGACTTTAAGAAAAATGACATACCTATGATTAATATAGGTGATAGTATACAAATGTCTATTTTAATACAAGAAGGTAATAAAGAGAGAATTCAAAATGTAGAAGGAGTAATAATATCAAAGAACAAATCACAACTAAGTACAACTATTACTATAAGAAAAACATTACAAAACATTGGTGTTGAAAGAGTTTATCTTATACATTCACCTTTAATACAAAATATCAAAGTAATTAGGAAAGCAAAAGTGAGACGCGCTAAATTATATTACTTAAGATCAAGATCAGGAAAAGCGACAAGATTAAAAACAAAATTTAATTAAAATGTTTCTTCTTGGCATTAATTAAAAATATGATATCATATATTTGTGATGCAAGGATGCATAGCTCAGTTGGTTAGAGTATCACGCTGACATCGTGAAAGTCACTGGTTCGAGTCCAGTTGTATCCAAGAGAATCTTTGGTTCTCTAATGTCAAAAAGAATAAATAATAATTTCTTAATATGGGTCGGTGCCCGAGTGGTTAATGGGGGCGGACTGTAAATCCGCTGGTTTTACCTACGTTGGTTCAAATCCAACCCGGCCCAGTAAATTATATATAAAATAAAGCCTTTATAACTCAATGGAAGAGTATTTCCTTGGTAAGGAAAAAGTTATGGGTTCAACTCCCATTAAAGGCTATCAACTTTTAACTTAGTTAATGATGTACTCTTATTTTTTCCTAACTTAGATATTCCTATCATTTGGGAATTACTTTTACCTGGTGCTACCATAGGATAACAATTTTCTTCTTCTTTAACCTTACAATTCAATAAACATGGGCCACTATGACTAATAAAACGATGTAAAACTTTATTCATATCATATCTATGCTCTAAAGATAAACCCAAAATACCAAAGGACTTAGCTAACAAAACAAAATCAGGAGCACCTTTTTCCATATTAGAATGAGAATATCTCTCCCCATAAAAAGCCTGCTGCCACTGTCTAACCATACCTTGCCATTTATTATTTATAATAATAATTTTTATGGGTAAATTGTATTGAACAATTGTAGCAAGCTCTTGAAAATTCATCTGAAAGCTAGCATCTCCACTAATACATATGACACTTTCAGAAGGATGAGCAACTTGAACACCTATAGCAGCAGGAAGTCCATAACCCATAGTACCTAAACCAGAACTAGACATCCAATGTCGTGGCAATACATTTACAAATTGGGCTGCCCACATTTGATGCTGACCAACATCAGTGGTAAAATAGGCATTTGGTTGAATACGAGATAGAGAAAAAATAACTTCTTGAGGAGATAGATTACTAACATGTTTTGGAATTAATAAAGGATACTGATTCTTCCACATAGATATTCTATTTTTCCAAGAACAAGTCTGCTCAGAATTAAATACTAAATTTGAACTACTATCCAAATAATACAAAATATGACTTATAACCTCTGTAACATCGCCCAAAATAGCAACTTGAGGCACACGATTCTTACCTATCTCAGCTGGATCAATATCAACATGTATAACTTTAGCATTACATGCAAATTCATCTAACTTACCTGTAACCCTATCATCGAATCGTGCACCAAGAGCAATTAATAAGTCACATTCACTGACAGCAAAATTAGCATAAGCAGTACCATGCATACCCAACATACCCAAACACAAATTATCATTTTCGTCAATAATTCCCTTACCCATTAAAGTAGTACATATAGGTATTTGAAAACGATACGCAAATTCCTTAATTACCTGATGAGCACCAGCAATAATAGAACCACCACCAACATAAAGCAAAGGCTGACTGGACTCATACAAAAGATGTAAAATCTTAACAATTTGACTATTCTTAGGTTTCATAATTGGACGACAACCTAATAACTTAACATCATTAGGATAAAGGGGTTCATAAGAAAATTTTTCTAAACCAACATCTTTAGGAACATCAATTAACACAGGTCCTGGTCGTCCATGTTGAGCAATGTAAAAAGCTTCAGAAACTATTCTAGACATATCTCGAGGATCTCTAACAACATAAGAATGCTTAACTATAGGCAAGGTAATGCCAAAGATATCAACCTCTTGAAAAGCGTCAGTACCTATAAAAGGCCGCGCTACTTGACCTGTAATAAGAACTAAAGGTACAGAATCTAATTGTGCGGTGGCAATACCAGAAACGAGATTGGTGGCTCCTGGACCGGATGTTGCAAAACAAACACCAACTTGTCCAGTAGATCTAGCATAACCATCAGCAGCATGAGATGCACCTTGCTCATGACGACATAGAATATGTTTAATTAAACCCTTATTCTCCCATTTATATAATTCATCATAAATAGGTAAAATAGCACCACCAGGATAACCAAAAACATATTTTACATTATTGTTCACTAAACTATCCATAAGGGCAAACGCACCTGTAACTTCTTTTATTTGCAAATCAGAATTATAATTTATATTCATATATCTTTTAAAATATTTGATGAATTGTAAAATGGTGAAAAAATTTGTTTTACTAGAGTACAAATGAAAACCATAGCTTTTATTTGTTTTGAGTATTTTATTAATTTGATACAATTATATTTTGATTTTAAACTCTAAGATTCTTTATTAATTTGTATTTGTTTTTTCTTAATTGTATATATAATATTATATATGTCGAATTTTTTAATATAAATCTTGAAATTTTTTTTTATATTTTTTTATTTTATACCTAACATCTGCCTTAAAATGATGGTTATAAGTCCTATAAATGTTATTATTATAATACTTGTTGTTAATCTTTTATTTTCCTCTTTTAATAACTCAAAAATTGTATGAAAAGTTGTCAAGAAAAATCCTGCAATTACTGATAATATAAATCCCGGAAATTTTTTTATGTTGTCCCAAAATTTGGTCATATGTTAATCTTTTTATGTCTACTTATTGTTTTAACTAAAATAATTCAAGAATGTTGTGTTTGTAAACTTATTTTGATCATTTTAGTTTTTCAGTTTAATTAATAGAGGAAAAAATGTTAAATAATCTTGAACGCGTACAAATATTAAGTGACCTTTTGCCTTCTATTAAATGTCTTTATGGGTGTACTATAGTCATTAAATATGGTGGTTCTGCTATGAAAAATATTGATTTGAAATCTAAAATCATAGAAGATATTTTATTTTTATATTATATAGGTGTTAAAGTTGTTATAGTACATGGTGGTGGGCCAATAATTAACTATTGGTTAAAGCAAATGAATATAGAGCCTAAATTTTTTAACGGTATTCGTATGACTGATAAAGAGACTATGGAGTTAGTAGAGATGGTTTTAGTAGGGAAAGTTAACAAAGATTTAGTCTCTTTGCTCAATTGTTCATCTAATATAGCTGTTGGTTTATCGGGTAAGGATGCTAATTTAATTACTGCATCTAGTTTTTTCCCCGATCAATCAGATAACTACACTGGTAAAGTAAAAAGTGTTAATCTTGAGATTATTAATTTATTACTTTCTCGTGGATATATTCCTGTTATTGCTAGTGTGGCTTCAGATTTAAACGGACAGACTTATAATATTAATGCGGATTCTGTAGCTGGTGCGATTGCAGAGTCACTTAATGCTGAGAAACTTGTTTTATTAACGGATACATCTGGTATTATGTTAGATATTAATGATCCATCAACTTTAATTCATAATTTGAATATAAAGCAATTAGAGGATCTAAAAAATCAAAAAATAATTTTGGGTGGTATGATACCTAAGGTTGATTGTTGTATTAAAGCTTTAAAACAAAATGTAGGTGCAGCTCATATTATTAATGGCAGTATAAAGCATGCTTTGTTATTAGAAATTTTAACGTCTGTTAGTATAGGTTCTAAATTAGTAGCATAATTTATTTGTTTGTTTTTATTTTTATGCTATAATTACCTTTGAGTTTCTATAGGCTCAGTAGCTCAGTCGGTTAGAGCAGGGGACTCATAAGCCCAAGGTCGCAGGTTCAAGTCCCGCCTGAGCCATTAAAATTGATTTTTTTATTTCTATTGTCTATATAGATGGAGAGGTGGCTGAGTGGTTGAAAGCGCCAGATTGCTAATCTGTTGTATGTGTAAATCATACCGAGGGTTCGAATCCCTTCCTCTCCTTATTGTATTTTGTTAGAATATGTGTAGTATAATTTTTATGTTTGACAATTACTTTATTAGTATGAGATCATAAGTATGACTAACTGAGATTGTAGTTCAATTGGTTAGAGCACCGCCCTGTCACGGCGGAAGTTGCGGGTTCGAGTCCCGTCAATCTCGTTATTTTTACTTAATCTTTTATTTTATATATAATTCTTTTTCTGGAACAGGTGTATATTCATTAATAATTTCTCTAAACTCTTCTCCTTGAATAGTTTCTTTTTCAATCAATAAGTCTACCAATCTATCAATAACGATTCTATTATCTCTAATAATTTGTACTGTTTCTTGATAGCATTTTTCTACTATATCATGTATTTGTTTATCAATTTTAATTGCAATTTCATCAGAATATTCTGAACTACCTCCCATACTTCTCCCCAAGAATGGATTTGATTCTTCATTTTCTAAGCATAGTGGGCCTATATTTGACATGCCAAATCGTGTGACCATTTGACGAGCCATAGATGTTACTTGTTGTAAATCGTTACTAGCTCCAGTGGTAACCTCTGTATCTCCAAATACAACGTCTTCTGCAGCTCTACCACCTAATGCTCCCATTATACGTGATAAAATTTGAGATCTTGATATTAAATTTTGATCTTCTCCTGGTGTAAACCAGGTTAATCCTTTAGCTTGACCACGAGGTATCAAGGTTACTTTTTGTACTGGATCATGATCTTTAAGAAGTGTTCCAACTATTGCATGTCCAATTTCATGATATGCAATTAAACGTTTACTTTTGCTATCAATTAATGCTGTTCCTTCCATGCCTGCTACTATACGATCAATAGAAGCATCTATTTCATTTAATGTAATATAGCTTTTTCTACGTCTGGCTGTTAGTATAGCTGCTTCATTTAATAAATTTGCTAAATCTGCTCCCGAAAAGCCTGGAGTTCTTCTAGCTATCATTGATAAAGATATACTGGGTTCCATTTTTTTGTTTTTAGCATGTACTTTGAGTATTTCTAGTCTTCCTTTAAAATCTGGTATTTCTACAGATACTTGGCGATCAAAACGACCAGGTCTTAATAAAGCAGAATCGAGTATATCGGCTCGGTTAGTTGCTGCAATTACTATAACTCCTGTATTTCCTTCAAAACCATCCATCTCAGTTAATAATTGATTTAGTGTTTGTTCTCGTTCGTCATTACCACCACCAATTCCTGTTCCTCTTTGTCTGCCAACCGCATCTATTTCATCTATAAATACGATGCATGGAGCGTTTTCTTTTGCCTTTTTAAATAGATCTCTGACACGTGAAGCACCTACTCCTACAAACATTTCTACAAATTCAGATCCCGAAATACTGAAAAAAGGTACATTAGCTTCTCCAGCGATTGCTTTAGCTAATAATGTCTTTCCTGTTCCAGGAGGGCCTATTAATAGAACGCCTTTAGGTATCTTTGCACCTACGGCAGTGAATCTTTCGGGTTTTTTTAAGAATGTAACTACTTCTTCAAATTCTTCTTTGGCTTCATCGATTCCTGCAACATCATTAAATACCACACCTGTTTTAGCCTCCATTTGAAATAAAGCTTTAGATTTACTAAATGACATTGCTTGTCCTGGTCCGCCAGAGGAGTTATTAGAGCGGCGGAATAAAAATGCTAAGCCTACTATTAATAGTATAGGGAATAGTAAATTTCCTATTAAATTCCAGATAGCACCAGTATTTTTTGTTGGGTGTGCATCCAAATCTATATTGGCTTTTTTAAGTTTTACGATTAATTCTGGAATTGCTGCTGGTAGCTCAACTCTGATTTTTTGAATTCTGTTGCCTAGTTCAGGACCAACTGCTTCTACTATTGCAGTATGTCCATTATCGTATAAATCAACTTTTTTTATCCAACCCATATCTAAGTATTCTAAAAAACGACCATATGTCATTCGAGAACGTGCTATATTTGTGTTTAATTCATTTGTTGTTGGAGCTAAAAATCCTTGCCATACAAAGAATCCAGTCACAATTATGGGTAAAGACAGTAGAAGTAAAGTTTTCCAGGATAATTTCATTTTTTTGAGCCTCATATATTAACTATGTTTAAATGAATTTAACATCTTTAATATTTTTTAGGCAACTATATTATATTAAAATACATTTCACGTGTTTATATAAGTTAATTTTTTTAATTCTTCTTAGGTTTATAATAATATTATTATATTTTGAATTATTTATATTACATTATTGCTTATGATAAAGAAAGGATCAGTAGTAAAAGTTCTACGCAAAGAATCTTATTGGTGTCAAGATACAGGTACGGTTGTGAAAGTGGAGCAAGATATTAAATATCCGGTTCTTGTGCGTTTTATTAAAGAGACTTATAGTGGTGTTAATAGTAATAATTTTGCTGAAAATGAATTATTATTAGTTAAGTCTTAATTGATACAGTATAACTTATATGAAAGCAAAAGATAAAAGCTACTACTTTTATCTTTGTTAACTATTTGAGATTTTTATTTAGCTTCCCAATGCTGCCCAGTCTACATCTACATTCTCTAAAATTAAGGATGAGTTGTATATTTGTAAGATGATCAATAAAAATAAAAAAAATAATAGCATAAATATTCCCATAATTGGAGTTGTACCCCAACCTGGAGCGACTTTGCCATATTCAGAATTTAAAGGTCTTAATATTTCTCCTAATCTTGTTCTTAGTGCCATAATATGTTAACTTAATTTGTATGTTTTATAATTTTTATCTTTATAATTATAGTATTAGTATTATAAGTATAAAAATAAATTAATTAAATATATCTTTTCTATTTATGGAAACTGCAACAGTTCTGAGCATTTTTATTTCTAGTTTATTATTAGGAATAACAATGTATTCTATATACACGTCTTTTGGTCCTATATCTAAGGAGCTTCGAGACCCTTTTGAAGAGCATGAGGAGTGAGTACTATAATTTAATAACTCTAAGTATTAAGGACTATTTTAAAGTACTGATGCTATTCATGTTATTTGATAGCTACTTAAATGTATATAATTATATACATTTAAGTAGCTATTTATGTTCAGAACAGATTTAGTTATTTATTGTTTTTTAGGTTCTAATTTGCATTTACTTTGCTATTCTTGGAGGGTCTCTAAAAAATACAGCAAAGAATATAACCATTAATGTTCCTACTAATAGAAAGACATATACAAGTGCTTCCATGTAAATCTCCTTACATAAATAGATATATACTTATATTTGATTATACAGCACCTTGTTTTTTGCTGCTTCTATCTCCTAATTTTTGGAATGCACCGAATTCTACTTGTTCTGTTACTTCTGCACCAATCCCAGCGAATACATCTCTGAAGATAGTTCTTGATCCATGCCATAGGTGGCCAAAGAAAAAAATTAGTGCAAAGTTTGCATGTCCAAATGTGAACCATCCTCTAGGGCTGCTTCTAAATACTCCGTCTGATTCTAATGTTGTGCGATCAAATTCGAAGACTTCTCCTAATTGTGCTTTACGTGCATATTTTTTCACACTAGGTGCATCAGTAAATACCTTGCCATTTAATTTTCCGCCATAAAAGCTGACAGTGACACCAACTTGTTCAATACTGTATTTTGATTCAGCTCTGCGGAATGGTATATCTGCGCGAATTATGCCATCCTTATCGACAAGTATTACTGGAAAAGTTTCAAAAAATGCAGGCATTCTTCTAACAGTTAATTCTCTTCCATCTTTATCCTGAAATATTGGGTGTCCTAACCATGCTTCTGCTATGCCATCGCCTTTATCCATAGGACCAGCTCTGAATAAGCCGCCTTTTGCAGGATTATTCCCGATATAATCATAAAATGCTAATTTGTCGGGTATTTTAGACCATGCTTCTTCGGGTGTTCCTCCTTCATTTAGTGAATTTTCGACTCTTCTTTCAATTTCTTGTTGAAAATATCCACTATCCCATTGATACCTAGTTGGTCCAAAAAGTTCGATAGGAGTTGTTGCTGAGCCATACCACATAGTTCCACAGGTTACGAAAGCACTAAAGAAAACAGCAGATATACTACTAGATAATACAGTTTCTATATTTCCCATTCTTAGAGCCCTATATAACCTCTGTGGTGGTCTTACAGTTAGATGGAACAAACCTGCTAATATTCCTACTGTCCCTGCTGCTATATGATGTGATGCTACTCCACCAGGATTGAATGGATTGAAACCATCTGGACCCCAAGCTGGAGCAACAGGTTGGACTTTTCCTGTTATACCATATCCATCTGATATCCATATTCCAGGTCCAAATAATCCTGTTGCATGAAATGCACCGAAGCCAAAACATAATAAACTTGATAATAGAAGATGAATACCAAATATTTTAGGTAAATCTAATGCAGGTTCACCTGTTCTTGGATCTCTGAACAATTCTAAATCCCAGTAAACCCAATGCCATATGGATGCTAAGAACAACATACCTGATAAGACTATGTGAGTTATAGCAACACCTTCAAAACTCCATAATCCAGGATTGGAAACGCTTTCTCCTGTAATACTCCATCCGCCCCATGAATCTGTTACTCCAAGCCTTGCCATAAAAGGCATGACAAACATTCCTTGTCTCCACATAGGATTTAAGACTGGATCAGATGGATCAAAAACAGCTAATTCATATAAAGCCATAGAACCTGCCCATCCGGCTACTAATGCTGTATGCATTAAGTGAACAGATATTAAACGTCCTGGATCATTTAATACAACTGTATGTACACGATACCATGGTAATCCCATTGAACTATAATCCTCCTAGTCAAGAGATATGAAATTTTTGCTTTTCTTACTATTTTATAAACATAAACTACATAGTACTTTATTATAACATTCTTCAGATCAATTAATTAGTTTTTACTCACATTTATATAGAATAATATTTTTTACTAAACAGAAGCATATAATAGTTATAATCATTAAAAGCAATATACTGTTGTTTATATTTAAGTTAAACCATGCTGTTTTGATAATATCGTTATTGTACCTTAGATAAGGTATTGAATAAAGAGATCTAATACTCTCTATTGCATAAGTTAATGGATTTATACTAGCAATTATTTGCAACCAATAAGGCATAAATGATAATGGAGCTAATGCTGTGCTTGAAAATAAAGTTGGTAAATTGACAATTAATATGACTGCAAGAAATTCAATATGCCCAGGTAGAATGAAAGCTAAGCAAATGCTTATGCTTCCTATACTGAGTGTAATTAATAAAAGTATGATAAATATAGTTATAATTTGTTGGATATGTAATTTATTATATTCTATTAAAAGACTAGATACTATAATAAAACTGGTTTGTAGTGTAGTGATGATTGCAATAAAAATAATTGCAGATATTAATAATGAGTCACGCGACTTTAATGGCGCTACAAGTAATCTGTTCAAGAAACCAAATTCTCGATCAAACATCAAAGGTAAACCTGAATTAATAGCTCCTGTGAAAGATGAAAAAACTACAATTCCTGGACTCAAAAATTGATAGTAAGTTTTATTTTGTGTCAATAGATTTACTGGCGCATTTTGAAATAATGCCCCAAACAGAATAAGCCATAATAATGGTTGTAATATACCAGAGAATAAGCTAGAGGGTCTTCTCTTTATTTGTATGCAATATCTTTTAATTAAACAAAAGATCTCTTGGTATATGGTTTTTATATATATTGTAGATTTTATATTTTTCTTAGGTCTTAGTTGTATACTATTGTATTTTGTATTATTTCTTGAGGTATTTAACATTATATTGATTTTGTAAATTTATTTAGAAATTTTTTGCTTGTAATTATAATATTTTTCATATATATTTTAATTATATCTAAATATTATATATTTATTGATTTTGTTTTATGATTTACTAAGATGTAATCATTATATTATGTAATTCATTTAAATGATGCTCAATCTGTAGTTCTAATAATCTTATTGTACTTAATATTTTAGGAGAAAGTAATATGTCTGAAACTTTTAAAGTAACTTTAATTTGTGATTCGGAAGACATAAATGAGGTTATTGATTGTCCTTCTGACACGTATATCTTAGATCATGCCGAAGAAATGGGTATTGATTTACCTTATTCTTGTAGAGCAGGTGCTTGTTCTACTTGTGCTGGTAAATTGCAAGAGGGGACAGTAGATCAGTCTGATCAATCTTTTTTAGATGATGATCAAATGGGTGAAGGTTTTATTTTAACTTGTGTAAGTTATCCTACCAGCGATTGTACTATTTTAACACACCAGGAAGAAGCATTGTATTAATTTTTTTTATTAAATTGTCGGTAGAATACATAATATGTATTCTACCGACAATTTTACAGTTTTATTTCTATATCTACCCCAGAAGGAATATTAAGTTTCATCAAAGAATCAATTGTTTGTGACGATGGTTCATATATATCGATGATTTTTCTGTGTGATCGTATTTCAAAATGTTCTCTCGAATCTTTATCTACATGTGGTGAGCGCAAAACACAATAAATTTTGCGTTTTGTTGGCAAAGCTATTGGTCCTTTGGCTTTAACTTTTGTTCTATAAGCTGTATCTAGTATTGTTTTGCATGATTTAGCTAATAAAGCATGTTCGTAAGCTTGTAATTTAATACGTATTTTATTTTGTTTATGAATTTTCATTTTTTTATTTTTACTCAAGAATTTTAGACACTACACCTGCTCCCACAGTTTTGCCTCCTTCACGTATAGCAAATCTCATTCCTTGTTCAATAGCAATAGGATTAATTAATTCAGCACTCATTTTAATCCTATCCCCTGGCATAACCATTTCTGCAGCAGAACCATCATCTGCAGTAAACTTTGTAATTGTTCCTGTTACATCAGTAGTTCGGACATAAAATTGTGGACGATATCCTGAGAAAAAAGGAGTATGTCTTCCACCTTCTTCTTTAGTAAGTATATATACTTCTGCTTCAAATTGAGTATGAGGTGTAATAGTTCCAGGCTGTGCTAAAACCATTCCTCTCTCAATGTCTTTTTTTTGTACTCCTCTTAACAATATGCCTATATTGTCTCCTGCCATACCTTCGTCCAAAGTCTTTTGAAACATTTCTAGTCCTGTAATTGTAGTAGTGGCAGTATCTTTTAATCCCACTATTTCTATTGTGTCACCAACTTTAATTACCCCTCTTTCAATTCTTCCTGTAGCGACAGTACCTCTTCCTGTAATTGAAAATACATCTTCTACTGCCATTAAAAATGTTTTTTCTACATCTCTAACAGGTGTCGGAATGTACTCATCTACTGCATCCATCAATGAATGAATTTTGTCTACCCATTCGTTTTCTCCCCTTTGAATAGCATTATTCTCTGTTACTTTTTCTAATGCTAATAATGCAGAACCTGCTACAAATGGAATATCTTCACCTGGAAAATCATATTGTATTAATAATTCTCGTACTTCTAATTCTACTAGTTCTAATAGTTCTTCATCATCTACTTGATCTTGCTTATTTAAGAAAACAACAATATTAGGTACTCCTACCTGTTTAGCAAGTAATATGTGTTCTCTTGTTTGCGGCATTGGTCCGTCAGCAGCTGATACTACCAAAATAGCTCCATCCATTTGAGCTGCACCTGTAATCATGTTTTTTACATAGTCTGCATGACCTGGACAATCTACATGTGCATAATGGCGATTTTGAGTTTCGTATTCAACATGAGCCGTATTAATTGTTATTCCTCTTGCTTTTTCTTCTGGAGCAGCATCAATTTCATCAAATTTTTTTGCTTTTGTATCATTTGCAGCGGCTAAAGTTGCAGATATAGCTGCTGTAAGCGTCGTTTTTCCATGATCAACATGTCCTATTGTTCCAATATTAACATGAGGCTTTTTGCGTTCAAATTTTGCACGTGCCATAATCTTTAATCTCCTTCTTCTAAATAATTATGATTGTAATCGATATGATTTTAGTAACGGTAGTGAGCAAATGCTTTATTAGCTTCAGCCATACGATGTGTTTCTTCTCTTTTTCTAATTGTATTACCGCTTTCATTAGATGCATCAATGATTTCATTGGCTAATTTGAAAGCCATACTTTTTCCAGATCTTGTATGTGCAAATTTTGTAATCCATCTAAGAGCTAAATTTGTTCCACGATATGCCCTCACTTCCATAGGTACTTGATATGTTGATCCTCCAATTCTTCTACTTTTAACTTCTACTAGAGGTGTTGCATTGCGTATGGCTTTTTCTAATATTTCTAGAGGATCGTTGGATGTTTTGTTGTGAATTATATCTAATGCCTGATAAACTATTTTATATGCTAAACCTTTTTTACCATTTTGTAGTATTCTTACAGTTAACATGCTTATTAGCTTACTATTGTGCACAGGATCTGGATGAGTCAATCTTTTCTTAGATTTATTGCGACGCGACATGTGTATAATTTAATTTGATATTATAGGTTTTTAAATTTTATATTTTGGGTTTTTTGGCTCCATATTTTGAGCGACTTTTTTTTCTATCTTTTACTCCAGAAGCATCTAGAATACCTCGCACTATATGATAACGTACGCCTGGTAAATCTTTAACGCGACCTCCTCTTATTAGTACGACTGAATGTTCCTGTATATTATGTCCTATACCTGGTATATATGCTGTTACTTCAAATCCTGAAGTTAATCTAACTCTAGCTACTTTTCTTAAGGCTGAATTCGGTTTTTTAGGTGTAGTTGTATAAACTCTGGTGCATACTCCACGTCTTTGTGGACATCCTTTTAAAGCAGGAGATTTAGTTTTTTTACTTGATTTTTGTCTTTCCGATCTTACAAGTTGTTGAATCGTTGGCATTTGTAATTTTTATATTGATATTTTAATAAATATCTTTAACATTATAAATATTGAGATATACACTGTCAAACTCTATATCTTCTATATAAGTATGATTCAAGTTATTTGTTGCTATTTGATTTCACATTATATTTACGCAAAAATTTTTCAACTCTTCCTTCTGTATCTATAATCCTTTGTGATCCCGTAAAGAAAGGATGATTTCCTGACCATATATCTACATGTAATTCAGGTTTAGTTGAACCTACTGTCATAATATGTTTTCCATCGCAATATACTTTAGCATCATTATACCATTTTGGATGTATGTCTTTATTAGTCATAATTAGTCATATATTTTATACATTGAGATGATTAAAATTGTTGATATCTTTTGTTGTATATTATCGTTTTGAATATTGTGGAGCTTTTCTTGCTTTTCGTAAGCCATATTTTTTGCGCTCTTTTATTCTGGCATCTCTTGTTAAAAATCCTTTAGCTTTTAAAGTAGTACGGTTCTCAGGATTCATTTCGCACAATGCTTTTGTTAATCCTAGTTTGATTGCGTTTGCTTGACCTGTTAATCCACCTCCTTCTGCTTTTACATATATATCATATTCTTTATTTAAGCCAAGAAGTTTTAAAGGCGAGCATGAAACTCTTAAATAATTAGGACTAAATTGTAAGTATGATTCACCTGGTAAACCATTAATAATTAATTTTCCAGATCCCGGTACTAGCTTTACCCTGGCAATAGATGTTTTGCGTCTGCCTGTACCTGAATAAATTGTTTTGGAATTGTTTCTTGAGATAGTCATTTATATATATATATTATTAAGTTAATGTAATTAATTCTGGTTTTTGTGATTTGTGAGGATGTTGATTATTGGGATAAATTTTTAGCTGTGTAAATAATTGTCTACCTAAAATACCTTTAGGTAACATACCTTTAATAGATTTTTCTAAAATCATATTTGGTTTTTGGTATAAAATATGATTGAATGTTTTGGTTTTTAATCCTCCAGGATAGCCTGAGTATTTTTTATATGTTTTTTGAGTAAATTTTTTTCCCGTTACTTTAATTGATTTTGAATTTATTAATATAATATATATTTTGTTATTTATATTTGGTGTATATAAAGTAGAATTTTTCCCTTTCAATAATTTAGCTATTTTACTACTAAGCCGACCCAAATTTTTATTTTCAGCATCAATAATGTACCATTTGCTTTCTTTTGGTTGTTGTGCGATATATGTTTTATTCATAATTGATATACGATCTGTTTATTATATAGATAATATAAATAAGGTGTGCTTTTAGCTGCTTTCTATATTTTTTTCTTTTGGTAATCTGATACCAAGTTTATTTTGTAATGCTTCAATTACCTCTTCTGCAGATTTTTGGCCGAAATTTTTAATTTCTAAAAGTTCGTCTTGCGAATAATCTAATAGGTCTGAAATGGAATTTATTTGAGCTCTTTTAAGACAATTGTATGCTCTAACAGATAATTGTAGTTCTTCTATTAGTACTTGATTAATTTCTTCTTCGTATTCATTGCTTGCATTATCAACACTGTTGAAGTTTAGATTGGTCAAAGGATAAAATAAGTTGGTTAAAACTTGAGCTCCTTGGCTAATAGCTTCTTGTGGAGATAAGCTACCATTTGTCCAAACCTCTAAAGATAGTTTTTCTTGAATAAGTGTCGGACTAATTTTTTTTTCTTCTACTATGTAACTGAATTTGGTTGCTGGCATGAATACGGCATCTATTTGTAAAAAATCTATAGATTTTTTATCAAATCCTTTATTTACCATTTTATAACCACTTCCTGTTTCAATACGAAATTCCATTTCGAAGATAGTATTATTACAAATAGTTGCTATATACTGTTGTGGATCAATAATTTGAACTTCAGGTGGTACTTCAAATAAACCTGCAGTAATAATAGCTGGTCCTTGTACTCGTATTCGACCTATTTGGGATGTGTTACTGTAACTTTTTAAGACTATTTCTTTAAGATTGAGTAAAATTTCCAATACATCTTCTCGAACCCCTGTAATAGTTGAAAATTCATGGCTTATACCAGCAATTCGAACAGCCACGATTGCAGCGCCCTGTAAGTCTGACAGAATAGTTCTTCTTAATGAATTACCTAAAGTAATGCCTTGTCCTTTATTAAGTGGTCCTAAAATAAAACGACCGTATTGTTGACGGTTACTTTCTATTTTTGATTCTACACATTCTATTTGAAAATGAGTCATACAAAATTATTCAAGATATATCATTGGCAGCATTTAATAAGTTATGTAAATTAAACACGTCTTTTTTTAGGCGGTCTACAGCCATTATGTGGTGTAGGAGTAATATCCTTGATTAAAGTTATGTTAATACCAGTTGCTTGTAACGATCTTATCGCTGTTTCGCGTCCTGCTCCTGGTCCATTAACTAATACTTCTGTTTGTCTTATTCCTTGTTCCATTGCTTGTTTAGCAGCTTTTTCGGCAGCTATCTGTGCAGCAAAGGGTGTCCCTTTTTTAGTTCCCTTAAATCCGTTTGCACCAGATGAAGACCAAGATAAAGTAGCTCCTTTAAGATCTGTAATAGTTATAATCGTGTTATTAAATGTTGATTTTATATGTGCTATGCCATTAATAATATTCTTTTTCTGTTTTGTATATGTTTTTCTTGTTTGTCTAGCCATATATTATAAATTTACTATATTATTGTTATTTGCGTGGGGCTTTTTTCTTTCCTGCCATTGTTTTTTTTATACCTCGTTTTGTGCGAGCATTAGTTCGTGTGTTTTGCCCTCTTAAAGGTAGACATAATTGATGCCTTTTTCCTCTGTATGAGCAAATCGTCATCAGCCTTTTAATATTCATGGATTCTATCCTTTTTAAGTCTCCTTCTACTTGATAACTATTACTGAGTATTTGCCTGATTAGTACAATTTGTTCATCATTAAGTTGATCTGTTTTAGTATTACGATTGATTTTAAGTTGATCTAAAATTTCTTTTGCTTTTGATCTGCCTATACCATAAATATATGTTAATGATATCTCTATACGTTTATTTTTAGGTAGATCTACACCTACTATTCTTGTCATTTTAGTTTCCTGTTATTTTAATATAATTATCCCTGCCTTTGTTTGTGTTTTGCATTTTTACAAATTACTATTATCTTTCTATGTCTACGTATAATTCTACATTTCTCACAAATTTTTTTGACAGATGGTCTAACTTTCATTAGTTTTTAAAATTTCCTTATTTAGATATTTAATTGTTTACTCCATTATATTATCATATTGTTGAGATATTATATATGTTTGAATTTGTTTTGCTGTTTCAATTGCTACGCCTACCAATATCAATAAAGATGTAGTTCCTAATCCTTGTAAAACACTTGTATTTGTTGTTTTAGTTATTAGAGAAGGAATAAGAGCTATTATGAATAAAAATATTCCTCCTACTAGTGTCATCTTATCCAGTATTTGTTTGATATATTTTACTGTATCAGATCCAGGCCTAATTGAGGGTATGCTAGCACCCATTTTATTTAGATTTTCTGCTATATCTTCTGGGTTTAAAACTAGTGATGTATAAAAATAGCTAAAAGCGATTATTAATAAGCCATATGTAGGTAAATATAAAATATGTCCTGGTAAAAATAAAGCAAGTATACTACTTATTTTAGATATTTGTTCATTATCTGAAATATATATAGGTAATGTCATTGTTGCAGAAGCAAATACAATGGGCATAACGCCACCTTGGTTGAGTTTTAGTGGTATATAACTTTGAGGATTTAGTATATTAACTTTGCTCAATTGTTTTGCTGATACAATTATGATTTTTCGTTTACATTCTTGAATTAAGATATTTATAATTAAAATCATTATGATTAGTGTAAAAAAGAAGCACGCATTAATAAATGTGTGTCTATCATAAATATTAATTTTATAATTCTGTAAATTTTTGGGTATACCTGAAATGATATTTTGAAAAATTAATAATGATGCTCCATTACCTATTCCATACTCTGTAATAATTTCTGCACACCACATTATTATTAAAGATCCTGTGCTTAATGCAATGATACAGTCTAATATAAAATAGTAGTTCCAGTTGAAAACATAAGGTTTAATCCATAAAGATATTCCTATACTTTGTATAATACTCCAAATCAGTGTGCAATAGCGTGTTATTTGTGTTAATTTTTGTCTCCCAGAGTCCCCTTCTTCTTTTTGTAAATTTTCTAATGCTGGTATTAATTTTATTAATAATTGCATCATAATTGATGCATTGATATAAGGAACTATTCCCAAAGCAAAAATTCCTATTGTTGAAAAGCCTCCACCTGAAAAAATATTTAAAAAATTTATTAATCCATTGTTATTAACATTATTATTTAATGAATTATGATCTATACCTGGTACGGGAATAAATATTCCTAATCGAGCTAAAATTAATAGTATTAATGTAATTAAAAGTTTTTGTTGTAATTGTGTTGTAGCCTTCATTTTATATTTACATTAATATTGCTTTAGATATTATTGTTATAAAGTTGTTCTATATTTATATCTCTGTTTTTTGCTGTGTTTTGAAATGTTTTTAATTGGCTTAAGGCATTTAATACAGCACGTGCGTTATTTAAGCTATTACTAGATCTTAATTGCTTAGCTAAAATATTTTTAATTCCGGCGAGTTCTAAAACTGTACGTGTAGATCCACCTGCAATAACTCCTGATCCTATAGCAGATGGTCTTAAAACAACTTTAGCTGCCCCCGATATTCCTTCTATTTGGTGAGGTATAGAATAAGATTTTGTTAAGGGCACATTGACTATATTTTTTTTTGCATCAGTGACACCTTTTTTCACAGCTCCTATTACATCACTCGCTTTGCCAATACCTACTCCTATTTGTCCTTGCTCATTGCCTACAACCAGAATAGCTCTAAAGCTTAATTTTTTTCCTCCTTTGACTACTTTTGTAACTCGCTTAACTTGTACAACTTTCTCTTCCCAGCTATATTCTTGCTCTTTATTTCTAACTGATTTTTTTTTCATGACTTTCAAAGTTAAAATTTAATACCTTCTTCTCTGACCGCTTCTGCTAATGCTTGAATTCTACCATGATATATTTTATCTTGACGATCAAATACAATTTCTTTAATACCCAATGCTTTTGATTTTAGAGCTATATTTTTTCCAATGCTACGTGCAGCATTGCAATTATGAGATTTTTTTATTTTTTCTCTAATTATTTTTTCTAATGTCGAGCTACTTGTAATAATTTTTTTGTTGGTATCATCTATAATCTGTGCATATATATGTTTATTTGATCTAAATACACAAAGACGTGGACGATTTATTGTTCCTCTGATTTTTTTTTTCATTGCGTTTTTATGGTTAATGACTAATAAATTGTTATTTGCCAGCTTTACCTACTTTTAGATTTATTGTTTCATTTAAATATCTAATACCTTTTCCTTTATATGGCTCGGGAGGTCTAATTCTTCTAATTTGAGCAGCTATTTCCCCTACTACTTCTTTTTGTATACCTTTGATAATAATATTAGTATTATTTTCTACCTCTATTATAATATTTTCAGGTGGTTCTATAGTGACTGGATGACTGTATCCCACATTTAGTATTAAATTTTTTCCTTGTAATTGTGACCTATAGCCCACACCTTGAATCTGTAATTTCTTTTCAAATCCTTTAGAAACTCCTATAATCATATTGTGTATTAGAGTTCTTGATAGTCCATATAGTTTTTGTGCTTCTTTATTTTCATATGCTTTGTACAGGTGTAATATTTGGTTCTCTTTATCATACTTGACTTTAATTATTTCTGGTAACTGATACGACAGTTGCCCTTTTGGACCTGTAATATGTACATTGTTTTTTATGATTTTAATATCAGTATTTTGCGGTAGATTAATGTTTTTTTTTCCTATTCTAGACATTGTATTTTTTTAAATTAGTTTTACCATATATAGCATAAAATTTCTCCACCTAGTCCATAATGCCTTGCGTGATGATCAGACATAACTCCTTTCGATGTTGAAATTATGGCTATGCCAATTCCTCCAAAGACTTTAGGAAGTTCTTTATAATTAGCATATACTCTTAAACCAGGTTTACTTATTCTTTTTAAGGAAGTAATGACAGGTTTTTTACGTTTGCCTTTGTATTTTAATGATATTAGTAAATATCTGCTACTTTTTTCTCCTATTTCTTCAAATTTATAAATAAAACCTTCTTCTTTTAATACTTTTACTATATTTCGAGTCATTTTAGTTGAATAGACTTGAACAATTTGATGTTTTGCTAAGCTTGCATTTCGAATACGGGTTAGCATATCTGCAATTGTATCATTAATCACTTTTCAAACTCCATTAATTATTGATGTGTTTTTGCAATTATAATTTTTAAGTTATTGTATGAAAGGCATGCCAAATTCTTTTAATAGTGCAAAGCTTTCTTCGTTATTCTTAGCTGTTGTGACTATCGTAATGTTTAATCCTCTAATTTTATCAATGTCATCATATTTAACTTCTGGAAAAATTATTTGCTCTTTTAAGCCTAAATTATAGTTGCCTCTGCCATCAAAACTATTGGAGCTTATTCCTCTAAAGTCTCGAATTCTTGGTAAAGCTAGGTTAATTAATTTATTAAGAAAATTGTACATTTTATCTCTTCTTAGAGTAACCATTAGACCAATAGCTATATTTTCACGTATCTTAAAGCCTGCTATAGCTTTTTTAGATTTTGTAATTTTAGGTTTTTGACCAGTAATTGCTGTTATCTCATTAATGCTTTTTTCAAGCACTTTATTGTTCATAGCAGCCTCTCCTAAACCTCGGTTAATTGTGATTTTTACAATTTTAGGTACTTCATGAATATTATTGTATTTAAATTTATTTTGTAAATCATGACAAATTTTTTCTTTATAAAGTGTTTTTAGTGCGTTTTTCATACTAGATTGGAATATTGTTTATATATTATTTTTGTTCGTATAATATGACATTTGAGCTATTAATACACTTTTCAATTCTAATAATCTTACCTTTATTGCTATCTTTTTGTGCTTTTAGGTGTTTTATAGCTATGTTTAAATTTTCAATAATAATTTTACTTTTTTTTGGTAAAACTTTAATAATTTTTCCTATTTTTCCTTTCTCACGGCCAGATATAATTTGCACTGTTTCTCCGTTTTTAACATGCATTTTTATATTTGTTTTTTTAATTTTCATTATACAACCTCTGGTGCTAATGATATAATTTTTGAAAATTTTTTATCTCGTAATTCTTTAGCTATAGGACCAAAAACTCTGGTACCTCTCGGGTTATTTTCTTGATTTATTATGACTGCCGCATTATCATCAAATCTTATGCTCATTCCGTCATTGCGCCGTATGGCTTTTCTAGTTCTGACTATAACAGCTCTGATAATATCAGATTTTTTTATTGGCATATTAGGTAATGCATCTTTTACAACCCCAATTATAATATCTCCTATACTCGCATAAGAAGGATTATTACTTCCTAGAACCTTAATGCACATAATTTTGCGTGCTCCACTATTATCAGCAATATTTAAATAACTTTGTGTTTGTATCATTTTTCTAATATTTTTTCTATTAATATCCAACGTTTTTTCTTGCTTATAGGTCTGTTCTTTTGTATTTTTACAATGTCGCCTATATTACATTCATTATTTTCATCATGGGCATAATATTTATTTGTTTTTGTAAGTATTTTTTTATATTTAGCATGTGATATTTTATTTTTGACAGCCACAGTAATGGTTTTATTCATTTTGTTACTCACTACTGTTCCGATTGTATATTTTTGATACATGATTTAATATTTTTTTATAGTTAATAGTTGAGCTAATTCATGCTTTTTATGTTTAAATAAGTGCGGTTTTACATTTTGTCTTGTTGCTTGTTTTAATTTTAATTCAAATATTTCTTTCTTTAACTTTATAATTTTTTCTTCAATTTCGTTAATTGTCAGATATTTAATATTTTTAAATTTTGGCAAAGGCATAAGTTGTATTTTATTTATCAGTTATAAATTTAGTTTTTACAGGTAGTTTGTATGATGCTAATTTCATAGCTTCTTCAGCAGTTTGTTTAGGTACTCCAGCTATTTCAAAAAGGATATGACCGGGTTTTACAACTGCAACCCAATATTCTGTAGCGCCTTTTCCAGAACCCATCCTCGTTTCTGCTGGTCTAGCTGTAATTGGTTTATCTGGAAAAACCCGTATCCATAATTTGCCACCTCGTTTTACATATCTTGTAATTGTTCTTCTTGTGGCTTCTATTTGTCTTGCTGTGAGCCATACAGGTTCTAAAGTTTGTAATCCATAATCGCCGAATGCAATACGATTTCCTTTGCTTGCTTTACCATTCATGCGACCACGATGTTGTTTACGAAATTTTGTTCTTTTGGGACTTAGCATATTATTAATAAATTGTATTGCAATATTATAGTATCATAGTTTGTGATTTAATTTTGGGTTGTATGTGTTATAATTTTTTCGCCTTTGAATAGCCACACTTTTACACCCAATATTCCATATATAGTATGTGCTGTTTTATGGGAATAATCTATGTGTGCTCTTAGAGTTTGTAATGGTACACGACCTTCTCTAACCCATTCACTTCTTGCTATTTCAGCACCATTTAATCTACCAGAAACTTGAATTTTGATTCCCTGATTTTTTGCTTTTTGAGATCTTTGAATAGCTTGTCTAATCACTCTTCTAAAAGCTATTCTTTTTTCAAGTTGTTGTACTATAAATTCAGCTATTAATGCTGCTTCTTTATCAGGGTATGTGATTTCTATAAGATTTACCCTGATTTGTGCATTGTTTTTTAATACATTTTCTATATTTTTTCTTATATCTTCTAAGCCGTTACCTACTTTACCTAATACAATCCCTGGCCTGGCTGTATGTATTTGTACTTGGATTTGATCAACTTTCCTATCTATATGAATTAATGTAATACTGGCATTATGTAGTTGTTTTTCTATTAAGTTTCTGATTTTATCATCTTCCTGAGCTAGTTTTGAATATGATTTCATATTAGAAAACCATGAAGAATTGTGTGCCTGCGTAATCCCTATTCTGAAACCTAGTGGATGTGTTTTTTGTCCCATTATTTACTATTTTTATATCTACTATAAAATTATTTTAATGCTAATTTAATTATGATATGGCATGTCGGTTTCTGTATTTTAAATGCTCTTCCTTGCGCTCTTGGTTGAAACCTTTTTAGTTTTGGACCTTCATTGACAATAGCTTGATATATAATTAAATTTTGCTTTTCATATTCTAGATTAGATGCATTACTTGCAGCTGACTCTAAAATTTTTTTTATAACTTTACATGGCTTATATGGCATGAATTCAAGTATAAGTATTGCTTCTTGATAGTTTTTTCCTTTAATTTGATTTAAAATTCTTCTTGTTTTTTGTGTTGACAGGCGTAAATATTTTCCTGTTGCTTGAATTTGTGAAATTGTATTCATTATATAAATAATTATTTTTTGGTTTTCCTATCACTTTTTATATGGCTTTTAAAATTTCTGGTTGGTACAAACTCACCAAGTTTATGCCCTACCATTTGATCAGATATAAAAACAGGAAAAAATTGTTTTCCATTATAAACAGCTATAGTATGGCCTATCATTTGTGGAATAATAGTTGAAGATCTTGACCATGTTTTTAATGTTTTTTTAGATTCTTGTTGGTTCAATTCTTCTATTTTTTTGAGTAATTTAAATTCTATATAAGGGCCTTTTTTTAAAGATCTAGACATAATAATTTAAGTTTATATAGTTAACTTTTATTTTCTTTTCCTTAATATATAACGATTACTATATTTAGGTTTTTTACGAGTTTTTCTTCCTAGCGCAGGTTTTCCCCATGGAGTTACTGGATGAGGCTTTCCTATTGGGGAGCGCCCTTCTCCACCTCCATGAGGATGATCTATAGGGTTCATTACTACACCTCTAACTTTAGGTCTTTTGCTTAGCCACCTATTTCTTCCAGCTTTTCCTATGCTGATATTGCCTGCATCAATATTACCTACTTGACCTATAGTTGCTAAGCATTCTTTCCGGATTAATCTAACTTCACTTGATGGTAGCTTTAGTGTCGCGAAAGCACCTTCTTTTGCAACTATTTGAGCATATGTTCCAGCGGCTCTGACTATTTGTCCGCCTTTATAGGGAGTTAATTCTATATTATGAACGGCTGTACCTAAAGGAATTGAGTGCAATGGTAACGAATTACCGACTTCTAAAGGAGCATTAATGCCAGAAATGACTGTTTGGCCAACACTTAATGATCTTGGATGTAAAATATATCTTTTATCACCATCTGAGTAATGTAATAGCGCTATTCTTGCATTTCTATTTGGATCATATTCTATACTTGCAACGTTGGCTTTAATATTATATTTATTACGTTTGAAATCAATTGTTCTATAACGTCTTTTATGTCCTTTACCTTTATGACGTGATGTAATAATACCTCTATTATTATGTCCTTGGCGACGATGATTTTTACGTATTAATGATTTTTCTGGTTTGTTGTTTGTTATTTCATCGAATGTAGATATAGTTCTATTTCTCGTACCAGGTGTGTATGCTTTATATAAACGAATAGCCATTTGATTAATGCCACATATTTTTATAAGTTAATTATCTAAAAATAAATTTATCTGATATTGGTTATGAAGTTTCACAATAGCTTTTTTATATTTGCTTTTGTAACCTGTATGTTTTCCTATACGTTTTTTCTTTGGTTTCATAATTAATGTATTAATTTTTTCGACTTTTACATCGAATAATTTTTCGATAGCTTGCTTAATTTCTGATTTTTTAGCTTTGATTTTAACAGTAAAAGAATATTTATTGTCTTCTAGCATTTGGGTTGTTTTATCTGTTAGTATTGGATATTTAACTATATCCGTTACAGCTTTTTCGTCTATCTGTTTATTCATTATATATTTTATTAATAATATTTAAGGCATCTTTATTTATTATGATTTGATTTGCTTTCAGTAAGGAAATAATATTGAGATGCTTGGCATTTAAAAGCTCTACATTGTTTAAATTGCGAGTAGAGAGATATAAATTATATGATTTTTCGCTTACTATAATTAAAATATTATTTTTTTTATCTGTTTTTAGTTTATATTTTTTTAGTGTATTGACTATTAATTTAGTGCTGGGCTTACTTAGTGGGTCTATAAAATTTTCTGCAACTATTGTATTCTTAAATTTGTTTTCTATCAAGATTCGCAATGCCAATTGTTTTTCTTTTTTGTTTATTTTCTTTTTTTGAATTTTAGTACGAGGTCCAAAGATAACTCCACCTCCTCTCCATAGAGGAGACCTGTTAGAACCAGCCCTTGCTCTACCAGTTCCTTTTTGTTTCCATGGTTTCTTTCCTCCTCCTCTTACTTCGCTACGTGTTTTTGTGTTTGCGTTGTTATTTTTATTATTAATTAATTGTTGTATAAGTGCTCGATGTACTACATGTATATTGTTACTCTCTTGCTTGCACAATTTTATTATTACTTCTTCATGATCTTTTTTATTTATATCTTGAGAAGATATTATTGAATAGATTAATTTCTTTTTAATATTCATGGATCTATTTTTGATTAATGCTAACAATATTACCGGGTTTTCCAGGTACGGAACCTTTGATTACAATAATATTATTATTAGTTTTAATATCTATAATTTTAAGATTTTGAATTGTTACTTTTTTACCCCCCATACGACCAGCCATTCTTTTCCCAGCAAAAACTTTACCTGGTGTTGTTCCTGCTCCGATTGATCCGGGTTGTTTATGATTTTTTGAGCCATGAGACATGGGCCCTCTACTAAAATTATGTTTTTTAGTACAGCCCGTAAATCCTTTTCCTATGCTAATGCTAGAGACAGAAATATTTTGGTTAATTTTGAAATCTTCTACTGTAATCCATTGACCTATTTCAAAGTCTTTTAGTGAATTTACTCTATATTCCTTTAAATATTTTAAAGCAGGCATATTATATTTATTTAAATGGCCAATTTCAGCTTTATTTAGTTTATTCTTTCCTACTTCTATATAGCCTAGTTGAATAGCTTTATAACCATGAGATTTTATACTTTTTATTTCAGTAACTAAACATGGTCCTAGTTGTAAAATAGTTACGGGTACTGCTTTACCTTGTTGGTCAAAAATTTGAGTCATGCCAATTTTTTTACCTAGTAGCCCGATCTTCATTTTATCTCTAATCTCCTCAATTATGTAAAGTTTTTTGCTTATGTATCTTTGTATCATATATTTATTATCTGTTAAATTCTTAAAATTTTCAACCTTCTTATTGTAATAACTTGGGCTTTTATACAAAAAATATATAAATATTTGTAATTCGGTTTTTTAGATATAATTAAATTTAAATTATAGATTATTGAAGTTAGTTTAAATATATAAAATAGTATATTCAATGAGTTCGGTAATTACTACTTTACTGATTATTTAATCTAGTGCAATATATAGTTATAAACATAAAAATTTATGACGCATAAAACTAAAACATATTCAGTTAATTTTTTAAGAGGTGATTTATGGCTAAAGTTGTTGGCATTGATTTAGGTACAACAAATTCTGTTATTGCTGTTATGGAAGGAGGTAAACCTGCTGTAATTCCTAATAAAGAAGGATTGAGAACTACACCATCTGTCGTTGCTTATACAAAAAAACAAGATAAATTGGTAGGACAAATAGCTAAACGACAGGCTGTAATGAATCCAGAAAATACTTTTTACTCTGTTAAAAGATTTATTGGCCGTAAAAAAGATGAATTGGCAAATCAGTTACAACAGTCATCTTATAATGTAAAGACAGATAATAATTCTAATATTAAGTTAGAATGTCCAGCATTAGGCAAAGATTTCGCTCCTGAAGAAATTTCTGCTCAAGTCTTGCGTAAACTAGTTGAAGATGCTAGTGCTTATTTAGGTCAACAAGTAATTCAAGCAGTTATAACTGTTCCGGCTTATTTCAATGATTCACAGCGTCAAGCTACTAAAGATGCTGGACAGATTGCTGGTTTAGATGTTTTAAGAATTATTAATGAACCTACAGCAGCATCTTTATCATATGGTTTAGATAAAAAAAACAATGAAACTATTTTGGTATTTGATCTTGGCGGAGGTACATTTGATGTTTCTATTTTAGAAGTAGGTGATGGCGTTTTTGAGGTTTTATCAACATCTGGAGATACTCATTTAGGAGGTGATGATTTTGATAGAAAAATTGTTGATTGGTTAATCAATGAGTTTAATAATGATGAGAGAATTGATTTAGGTAAGGATAGACAAGCTCTACAAAGATTAACAGAAGCAGCTGAAAAAGCTAAAATGGATTTATCTAGTTTATCACAAACTGATATTAATTTGCCTTTTATTACTTCTACTGATACAGGTCCTAAACATTTAGAAAAAAATATAACTAGAGCGAAGTTTGAGTATTTATGTCAAGATTTAATTAATCGTTGTGAAGTACCTGTTAATAATGCTTTAAAAGATGCTCAATTATCATCAGATGATATAGATGAAATTGTGTTAGTTGGTGGTTCCACAAGAATTCCTGCTATTAAAGAGTTAGTTAAAAAAATGATAGGTAAAAATCCAAACCAAAGTGTAAATCCTGATGAAGTAGTTGCGATTGGAGCGGCTGTTCAGGCTGGTGTTTTAGCAGGTGAAGTAAAAGATATACTATTGCTTGATGTTACTCCTTTATCTTTAGGAGTCGAAACTCTTGGAGGAGTAATGACAAAGATAATAGCTCGTAATACAACGGTGCCTACAAAGAAATCTGAGATCTTTTCAACAGCGGTTGATAATCAGCCTAATGTTGAAATTCATGTTTTGCAAGGGGAGAGAGAATTTACTAAAGATAATAAAAGTTTAGGTACTTTTAGATTAGATGGTATAATGCCTGCACCTCGAGGTGTACCTCAAATAGAAGTCATATTCGATATAGATGCAAATGGTATATTATCTGTAAAGGCCAAAGATAAAGGAACTGGTAAAGAACAATCTATTACTATAACAGGTGCATCTACATTACCGAAAGAAGAAGTTGAGAAACTAGTTAAAGAAGCAGAAGAAAATTCAGAGCTTGATAAACAGAAACGTGAAAAAATAGATTTAAAAAATCAGGCGGATGCTTTATGTTATCAGTCTCAAAATCAACTTGATGAGCTTCAGGATAAAGTTAGTGAAGATGAAAAGCAAACTGTCCAAAAACTTATAGATTCCTTAAAATTATCTATTAAAGAAGATAATTATGAGCAAATTGAAAATATGAAGAATCAGTTGCAGCAAGCAATGATGAATATAGGTAAAAAAGTTTATAGTTCTAAACAACAAGAATCACAAGAATCAACCGATGATTCTGTTATAGATACTAATTCTAAGGAGGCATAAAGAGTAAATTATAAGCGGGTAACGCGATTCGAACGCGCGACATCAACCTTGGCAAGGTTGCGCTCTACCACTGAGCTATACCCGCTATATTTTCATATGATTACAAAAAAATATTATTTTGTCAAATTTTTTTATCTTATATACTATGTATACTAAAATAGATATTAATATTTTTATATACATAGCAATATATAATTTCTAATTAATAAAAGAGTTAAAGAATCCTGTTATTAATACTAATCCAGTCCATATGCCTGCGCCAGTGTAAATTAAATTTTTAGATTTTTCCCATTGCCCAGGAGAAGCGAATGTTACAGGTATACTTACTACTAGAAGAGTTGAAAATATTACTAGCATAAATACTAACAGTTGAATAATAATTGTCATATTTTTTATCCTTTTTACATTTCTTAACATCTTAATTGTATGACTTAAAGATGGATTTATATATAATATATAATTATATATTGTGATACATAATTTATTTATTATTGTAAACTGTTTTCGTTTGTATATACACTTGTTTTCACAATGTCAACAGTTCAGTATTTATATGGATATAATTATCATAGTAAATTTACAAGAAAAATATCCAAAATATTGTTTTTATGTTTATACTACATAATTTATCTTAGTATATACATAGATAGATATATAAATTAATGATAAAGAGGTTTATTTTATGATTACAGCGATTATATTAGCGAAATTACCTGAAGCTTACTCGATTTTTCGACCATTAGTCGATATCTTGCCAGTAATTCCTGTTTTTTTCTTATTATTAGCTTTTGTATGGCAAGCAGCAATTGGTTTTAGATGATAAGATAAAATGAGCAGTATTATTTTCTATTTATTTTAGGAAGTTTTTATTATGGTAGAACCTCTTTTGTCTGGTATAGTATTAGGATTAATTCCTGTAACATTATTTGGTTTATTAGTGGCTGCTTATCTGCAGTATCGTAGAGGTAATCAGCTTGGACTATAGTTTGTATATATAAGAATTAATATAATATAGATATTATATTTATATAAATGTTGTATGATAGCATTTATGTAAATATATAATTGTATTACCAACTAGCTTTTTTAACACCAGGCAACAGACATTTATGTGACATTTCTCGTAAAACATGTCTTGATAGCCCAAAATCTTTGTAAAATCCACGACTACGTCCTGTTTTCCAACATCTATTTCTTTTACGGCAAGGAGCGCTATTTTTAGGTAGTTTTTGTAACTCTCTTTGTAATTCTATTTGTTCTGTGAAAGTTAATCTATTATTTATTTTCTTTTTAATTTCTTGCCTTTGATTGTTATATTTTTGAATTAGTTTTGTTCTTTTTGCTTCTCTTTGTGTCATACTTTTTTTAGCCATTTTTATGTTTCAGTGAAAATTATCTATTATTTTAATTGAAAAATTTTTGTATTGCAATAAAAAATACTGCTTGATATTAAATCGAAGCAGCATTTTAAGTATCATAGTTTATGTGTTAACCAAACTTACCAGATGTAGATGCTATTACAAATGCTGCGTACGTTAGTATATACCCAACAGAGAAATGTACTAATCCAACTAATCTAGCTTGTACTATAGATAGTGCTACAGGTTTATCTTTCCATCTAACTAAGTTTGCAAGAGGTGTTCTTTCATGAGCCCAAGCTAATGTTTCTATAAGTTCTTGCCAATAACCACGCCAAGATATTAAAAACATAAATCCAGTTGCCCACACCAAATGTCCGAATAAGAACATCCATGCCCACACAGACAAATTGTTCATACCGTAAGGATTATATCCATTTATTAATGGAGATGAATTAAGCCATAAGTAATCTCTTAGCCATCCCATTAAATAAGTTGAGGATTCGTTGAATTGGTTGATATTACCCTGCCAAATTGTCATATGTTTCCAGTGCCAATAAAATGTTACCCATCCAATAGTGTTAAGCATCCAAAATACAGACAAATAAAATGCATCCCATGCAGATATATCGCATGTGCCACCTCTTCCAGGACCATCACAAGGGAAGCTATATCCAAAATCTTTTTTATCAGGCATTAGCTTCGATCCTCTGGCATCTAAGGCACCTTTTACTAATATTAGTGTGGTAGTATGTAAACCTAATGCAATTGCATGATGAACTAAAAAATCACCTGGGCCTATTGATAGAAATAAAGAGTTCTTATTACTGTTTATTGCTTCTAACCATCCTGGTAACCATATATTACTGCTCGCTTTTGCTGCTATACTTGATGAAGAAGATAATAAAGTGTCAAACCCGTATAGTGCTTTTCCTGAACTGGCTTGTATCCATTGTGCGAAAACTGGTTCAATTAATATTTGTTTTTCTGGTGTTCCAAAAGCAATCATTGTGTCATTATGAATATATAGTCCTAGCGTATGGAATCCTAGAAATAAGCATACCCAACTTAGATGTGAAATTATAGCTTCTTTATGGTCTAACATTCTAGCAAGTACGTTATTTTTATTTTCTTCTGGATCATAATCTCTTATAAAGAAAATTGCACCATGAGCAAATGCTCCTACCATTAGAAAACCTGCTATATATTGATGGTGTGTATAGAGAGCAGCTTGTGTTGTAAAATCTTTAGCCATAAATGCATATGGAGGCATTGCATACATATGCTGAGCAACTAATGATGTAATTACACCTAAAGAAGCTAAAGCTAATCCTAGTTGCATATGTAATGAATTTGTAATAGTTTCATACAATCCAGTATGTCCTTTACCAAGTCTTCCACTTGGTGGACGATGAGCATCAATTATATCTTTAATATTGTGCCCAATACCCCAATTAGTTTTATACATATGACCGGCAATTATAAATATTATTGCAATTGCTAAATGATGATGAGCTATATCAGTTAACCATAAAGATTGACTTTGTGGATGGAATCCACCTAAGAAGGTTAAAATAGCTGTTCCTGCTCCTTGGGTAGTACCAAATATGTGGGTTGATGTGTCGGGATTTGAAGCATAAATGTTCCAATTTCCTGTAAAAAATGGCTGTAGGCCAGAAGGATGCGGTAGAGTATATGTAAAATTATCCCATCCTACATGTTGTCCACGAGATTCTGGAATAGCTACATGGATTAGATGTCCTGTCCATGCTAATGAACTTAGTCCAAATAAACCTGATAGATGATGATTTAATCTTGATTCATTGTTTTTGAACCATGATAGACCAGGTTTGAATTTGGGTTGCAAATGTAACCATCCAGCAAAAAGCATAATTGCAGATAGTACTAATAAAAATAATGCAGCATTATATAAATCATTATTAGTTCTCATTCCTATTGTATACCACCAATGATATACCCCAGAAAAAGTTATGTCTACTGGGTATGACGCGCCACCTTTTGTGAATGCTTTTACAGCTGGTTGTCCAAAGTGAGGATCCCAGATTGCATGAGCAATGGGTTTAATTTTCATAGGTTGTGTTACCCATTGTTCAAAGTTTCCTTGCCAAGCAACATGAAATAAGTTGCCTGATGTCCATAGAAAGATTATAGCTATATGACCGAAGTGAGAAGAGAAAATTTTTTGATATAAATTTTCTTCTGTCATTCCATCATGGCTTTCAAAATCGTGTGCCGTTGCTATACCATACCATATGCGTCTAGTTGTAGGGTCTTGTGATAATGCTTGGCTAAATTTTGGAAATTTTGTGGCCATTTTTTTATATTCCTAATTTAATATTTTATCCTACTGATATAATTCTTGCTAAGAAGAAAGCCCAAGTGGTTCCAATTCCTCCTAATAAATAATGAGCTACACCTACAGCTCTTCCTTGTGTAATACTTAATGCTCTTGGCTGAATAGATGGTGCCACTTTTACTTTGTTATGAGCCCATACAATCGATTCTATAAGTTCTTGCCAATATCCGCGTCCGCTAAATAAGAACATTAAGCTAAATGCCCATACAAAATGAGCTCCTAAAAATATTAGCCCATATGCTGATAAGGCAGATCCATATGATTGAATAACTTGAGAAGCTTGGGCCCATAGGAAGTCTCTTAGCCAGCCGTTAATAGTAATAGAGCTTTGAGCAAAATTGCCTCCTGTAATGTGAGATATTGCTCCTGAAGATTGGACACTTCCCCAAACATCGGATTGCATTTTCCAACTAAAATGAAAAATAGCTATAGATAATGAATTATACATCCAAAAAAGACCTAAAAATACATGATCCCATCCAGATACTTGGCATGTGCCACCTCTCCCAGGTCCATCACAAGGAAAACGGAATCCTAAACTAGATTTATCGGGTATTAATCTAGAATTACGGGAGAATAGAAATCCTTTGACTAATATAAGCACTGTTACATGAATAGTAAATGCATGAATATGATGTACCATAAAGTCAGCTGTTCCTAATTTTATGGGCATCATAGCAATTTTATTGTTGATTGCAACTATATCTCCTCCAAAGGCATAGCTGGCTGCTGCTAATGCATTGGGACTTGTATTGCTTGGAGCTAAATTATGAATATTCTGTATCCATTGTGCAAATATAGGCTGTAATTGTATAGCTGTATCTGAAAACATATCTTGAGATCTACCTAAGGCTCTCATTGTATCATTATGAATATATAAGCCAAATGAATGAAATCCTAAAAAGATACATACCCAGTTTAAATGAGATACTATAGCATCTCTATGTCTTATAATTCTATCTAGTACATTATTGTAATTTTGTGCTGGATTATAATCTCTAACCATAAATATTGAAGCATGCGCTCCTGCTCCTACAATACAAAAACCTCCTATCCACATATGATGTGTAAATATAGATAGTTGGGTTGGATAATCAGTAGCAATGTAAGGATATGCAGGCATTGCATACATATGATGAGCTACAATAATACTTAATGAACCTACCATAGCTAAGTTTATAGCTAATTGTGCATGCCAAGAAGTGGTTAAAATTTCATAAAGACCCTTATGTCCTTCTCCTGTAAATGGACCTTTATGAGCTTCTAGTATTTCTTTCATACTATGCCCAATACCCCAATTAGTCCTATACATATGTCCTGCAACTAAGAATAATACAGCTAAAGCTAAATGGTGATGAGCTGTATCAGTTAACCATAAACCACCTGTAACTGGATTTAATCCTCCTTTAAAGGTTAAAAAATCTGAGTATTCATTCCAATTTAAAGTAAAGAAAGGTAATATTCCTTTACTAAAGCTAGGATATAATTGACTGACTAGTTCTCTATTAACTAAAAATTCATGTGGTAGAGGTAACTCTTGTGGAGATACACCAGAATCTAATAATTTATTGATAGGTATAGAAATATGGATTTGATGTCCAGACCATCCCAAACAACCTAATCCAAGTAAGCCAGCTAAATGATGATTCATCATAGATTCAACATTTTGAAACCATTCTAGTTTTGGTGCAGCTTTATGATAATGAAACCAGCCTGCAAAAATCATTAAACATGACATTAATAGCCCACCTATTGCGGTTGCATAAAGTTCAAACTCTGTTGTTATTCCAGATGCACGCCATATTTGGAAAAAACCAGATGTAATTTGAACTCCTTGAAATCCTCCTCCAACATCACCATTTAAAATTTCTTGACCGACAATAGGCCATACAATTTGAGCACTAGGTTTAATTATAGTAGGATTGCTAAGCCATGCTACATAATTTGAGAACTTTGCCCCATGGAAGTACATTCCACTAAGCCATAAAAATATAATTGCTAATTGACCAAAGTGTGCGCTAAAGATTTTTCGTGAAATTTCTTCTAGAGAACTTGTATGACTATCAAAGTCGTGAGCATCTGCATGTAAATTCCAGATCCAAGTAGTTGTCCTAGGACCTTTAGCTAAAGTTCTTGAAAAATGGCCAGGTTTTGCCCATTTTTCAAATGATGTAGCAACAGGATTTTTGTCTACAGTAACCTGAACTTTTCTTGTCTCTTGCTCTTGTGAGCTAATCGTCATTGAGCTTCTCCTGTTTATTCTAATAAAATACAATGAGACAATTTAATAAAACACTCATTATGTGAATATTCTAGCATTTTTTGTATATATCTTAAGTTGATCTTAAGATATATAGTTTTACAATTGAGTTTTTATTATTATCTTATATTATAAATATAATCTGTGTGTTACCTGAAATCTGTTAACAATAGTTAAAATCTAATATTTATTGATTCTATCAAATATATTTGATGATTATATTTTTTGTACTTTCATAAGGGCTTGACCACAATCAACAATTTCTCCGTCTTGAACCAATATTTCAACAATTTTACCATTGACTTCAGCTTCTATTTCGTTCATCAATTTCATAGCTTCGATTATACATACGGTTTGTTTTTTATTAACTATGTCATTTTTCTCTATAAATGGCGGCTCATTTGGTGCTGGTGATCTATAAAATGTACCAACCATAGGTGATAATATTGTAGAGTAGCTTGTAGTTTCATTTGAATGTATTTGTGTATTGTGAGAATTGCTATAATTCAGTACATTTTCATTTTCTTGAACTTGCATTACATCATTTATAGGAATATCAGAATATTTTACTTTTGTAATCGTAGAATTTGTATTAAAAACAATGTTATTCTTATTAATAAATAATTCCAATTGTTCACTAATTATATTAAGACGACAGATTCTATTTGTTTTGATTGAATATAATATTCTTCTTAAATCTTTTATTTGAAAATTCATATTGAATGTATTTTCTCCTATATAGTATATTTTTTTATATTTTTAGCTCATACTTATATTCTTATAATTGTAGTTGATTTTTAAATATTTTTTATATTTTTACCATGTATTTATTTACTATTATAAGATTATTGTATTATTATAGTTCCATTGTATAGTATTGATTCTATTTGTTTGTAAAAAATATATACAGTAGTCAATAATTAACAATAAATAACATATTTTATGTAAATTTTAATTCTTTTTTGTAAGGGTATTAGAAATTATTATACTTAAAAATATAAGTTTTTATTTTATTAATTTATAAACTAATAATGTTAATAGCAGATGATTTAGCACAATTATTAGAGATTTTACCTGATTTTATTAGGCACCCTCTAGAAGTTCATGCTGACAGGAAGTTACTGATTGAAGTTGTTATGGATTTAGGTAGAAAACCAGAGGCACGTTTTCCTAAAGGACCCGAATATTTATCTAATAGAATTATAACTTGGCAAGATTTAGATTATTCTATCAAGCGTATAGGAAATTTTAGTGGGGATAATCGCTCTGGTATTGAGAGGACGTTACATAGAATTAGCTCTATTAGAAATCGACAAGGTAGTATTATTGGTTTGACCTGTAGAGTAGGTAGAGCTGTTTTAGGTACTATAAGTATTATTAGAGACTTACTAGAGAAAGATCCTTCTATATTATTGTTGGGTAAGCCAGGTGTGGGTAAAACTACTGCGATTAGAGAAATGGCCAGAGTATTAGCAGATGAAATGGAAAAAAGAGTTGTTATAATTGATACATCCAATGAAATAGCTGGGGATGGTGATGTACCTCATCCTGCTATTGGGAGAGCAAGGAGGATGCAGGTATCAAGACCTGAGTTACAGCATCAAGTGATGATTGAGGCAGTAGAAAATCATATGCCTGAAGTTATTATAATTGATGAAATAGGAACAGAGTTAGAGGCTTTAGCTGCTCGTACAATAGCAGAGAGAGGAGTTCAATTGGTTGGTACAGCTCATGGTAATTATTTAGACAGTTTAATAAAAAACCCTACTTTGTCTGATCTAATTGGAGGTATACAATATGTTACTCTTGGAGATGATGAAGCAAAGCGGAGGGGCTCGCAAAAAAGTATTTTAGAAAGAAAAGCATCTCCCGCATTTCAAGTGGCCATAGAGATTCATGATCGTTATAGTTGGATTGTTCATGAATCAGTTGGACAAGCTGTGGATCAATTATTGCAGGGTGTTAACTTATGGGTTCAGCGACGTAAATTAATATCTAATCGTTCAATTATTGTTCAATGTGAACAATACATACCTATGAATTTCGTTTTGAAGACTAGTCCATATAATCCGAAGATTAATACCAAAAATTCAAAGTCTACTGACTCTACTTTAAATCTAGCGAATTCACAAGTTTCTTCATCTTTTTCTAAAAAACAAACTGCAATAAAATGGCATAAAATATATACTTTATCAAATTCTTCTGAAGGTATAATAGATGATGTTTTTAGTATACGTGTTTATGTGTATTATATCAATATTGCGCAAGTCCAAATGATAGTTAATTCTTTACATTTACCTATTGTTATTACAAGAGATATTGTAAAGGCAGATGTGATTTTATCTTTAAGATCAACTTTTAAGCATAATACAAAATTAAAGCAAATAGCTAAAGCAAGACAAATAACAATATATACAATATATAGTGGTACTTCTGCTAATATTAAACGTGCTTTAACAAAAATGCTGAACATTAGCAAAGTATCTAATTATAATTGGGATGTTATATGTAAAAATAGAACAGTAATAGAATTAGGAACTTTGATAGAAACTAGAATAGCTATAGAAAAAATTGTGAATGGCAAAAAACAGTCAGTAGAGCTCCTTCCAAGAAATGTGAATTTACGTAAATTGCAGAATGAATTAATTAATTTTTACAACCTAAGGTCCCGTAGCTTTGGTGAAGAGCCTAATAGAAGATTGAAAATTTACCCTGACTAATATCATAACATAATTGATGATATAAATGATATTATTATTAATAATTATAGATACAGGTTACTTTAATAAGAATATATTTTATTTATCAATGAAGGGGCTACTATGTCATCGACTCAATCATTATCTATTTTTCAAAGAGTTAAAAATATTGTAGTTAAACAGTTAGGTGTAGATATTAATAAAGTTAGCAAAGAATCAACATGGGCTGATTTAGGAGCTGATTCTTTGGATACTGTTGAACTTGTCATGGCTCTTGAAGAAGAATTTTCTATAGAGATACCTGACGAAGTTGCTGACAGCATAAAAACATTAAATGATGCTGTAGAACTTATAATAGAACAAGTTGGTTAAAGAAGATAGAATACTAAAATAATATATTAAATATACGGAGAGGGTGGGATTCGAACCCACGGAACCTAATGGTTCATCTGATTTCAAATCAGACGCAATAAACCAACTCTACCACCTCTCCAGAGTTTTTTCATACTTGCAAAAATATCATATCATAAGTAAGATATTAAATACAATTTTATATTTTAATCTTACTTATGTCTTATATTATAATTTATATTTAGCGTTTTCTTTACACGAATAAATGTTGAAATAATTATTCATATGTAGCTTTTCCTGTAAATTTTCTTTTTACTGGATTATCATTCTTACCTATTGAATGATTAATATTTCCTATACCAATTCTTCCAGAATTAGATTTTTCTGGAAATACACCGTCTTTTGGATGTAAATATTGAACTTCACTATTAGGAAAAATTCTGTAAATTTTGAAATCTGTAATTTTGAAGTTTGTTTTTAATTGTACACTTAATGCTAGGCATTGTTCTTTTCTGGCTAAGTATAAAAGATTATTGCCTTCGTTCATTATTGCTGCTCCGCCTGTAGGCATTTCAAAAATTTGCTCTTTTTTACTAGTCCAAGTAATCGCATATTTTTCCTCTGTTTCTGCAGATCTTAGCCAACCACCTGTGCTACCACCAAAAGTTGGCGATGGCATTTTTAAATCTATTGTATTAGTCATAATCAATAATTAAATTAATGTTTAGTGCATGTATAGGATAGTATTATAAGCTATTTTTTATTTTATATGTTAAATAGAACATAAAGCTTTATTTTTTTACTTAAAAAAGCATTTATTTAATAATTATGTATATTTTTAGATGTTTAAGTAAAACTATTATCTAATAGTTGACATCATATGTGATGAAGGAATAGTTGGCAATAAATATAGTTTTACTAGGTATAAGCTTAAGTTAATATAATTAGGTATTTTAATTAGTTTTTTAACGAACCAATGATTATTTTTCCTGTCTATTTCTATCAGTTTTCTATTTTCTGAGGCACATTGATCTAAATACTGAAAAAATTCAGGTTGATCAACATTTAAAGCAATTGGAAAAATTCTTGATGCGCTTTCATTAGTTTTTCTAATGACTTGCATGTCATACTGTCTTGCATCTAGCCCAATAGATCTATAAAAGTCTGATCTTTGAAAGTCATTTAAATACATAGTTGCGAATACGCTCAATAAAAAAAATCGACACCATAGCTCTGCTTCCAAATTATTTAATAGCTGTGGTTGTGATTTCAACAATGCGGCAAAAAAATCACCATGACGGTTTTCGTCTTGGCACCAATTTTCAAAAAATTTAAATATAGGATATATTCTATGTTCAGGATATTGTTCTAAGTGCCTATATATAGTTATGTATCTCCAATATCCGATTTTTTCTGATAAATATGTTGCATAAAAAATAAATTTGGGAGAAAAGAAAGTGTATTTTCTACTTTTAGTTAAAAAACCTAAGTCTAATGATAGATTAAAATCGTTCATAGCTTTGTTTAAAAATCCAGCATGCCTAGCTTCGTCTCTTGACATAAGTAGAAAACATTCTGCAATAACAGGATTAGTTTTTTGCAGTCTTCTTGATAGCTCTTTGTATAGTAAAAATCCTGAAAATTCTGCTGTACATGATCTTTCTAAAAATTCAATAAATAGCGCTTTAGTGTTACTGTTTAAATTATTCCAAGATTGATCGAATTCCTCATCTCGAATAAAATGCTGCCTATTATAATCTGCTCTAAATTCTTCAAGTAAAGCTTCAAACTCATCTATATTTGCTGAAATATCTAGCTTAGACATTTCATCAAAGTCTGTTGTATAAAATCGTGGAGTAAGTAAAGTTTCTTGTGTAGGGATTTTCGATGAATTTTGACTAATGCCCATAATTAAGATAATTAATAATTAATTTAATTGAGATATAATATATTATTATTATTTTTATACTAACCTTAACTTTTATATAGTTGGCTGATAATTGTGAAAAATTTACATTTCGTGATTTTTGTATCTTATATTATTTCAATATTAATAATTCAGTCATATGATTTTTGATACAATTAGTGTTATGAGATTAATCTCTAAATCGTTATTATATGATTACATAAGTATAGGAGCTTACATAAAATGTTAGATATAATTAGTCTTGGTTGGGGATCCCTATTAGCCGTGTTTAGTTTTTCAATTGCTTTAGTTGTATGGGGCCGTAATGGCTTTTGATTATCAGATTATTAATTTTAATTAAAAATTATATATAGAAATGGAGTAATGTGATGGGAGGAGAAATTTTAATTTCTGGTACTGTAAGTTTTGTATTAATATTATTAGGTCTTGTTTTAGGATTTATATTACTGAAAGTTCAAGGTGAATAGAATTAGATATAAATGCTGTGTTAATGAGTATAAGATTATTAGTTCTGATACTTAATTTATTTAATAATATTAATAAAGAATATGATTATCATATTCTTTTTATTTATAGTCCTTATTTTAAAAATATAATTATATGAAAGTTGTATGGTATCTTTTAGGGTTTTTTACAATGATATTAATTTTAGTTAATAATCCTAAGTTTACGAGTTTGGGTGGTTTTTCAAGCAAATCAAGTAGTTTAAACTTTACTCGCAGTACACAAAAAAATTTGCAGATTATTATAATTATCAGTATATGCTTATTTTTAGGATGGACGATACTGTATTTATTGTTTTCTACAATTTATTAAGATAGCAACATAATATATAATATATGTAAAAACTTATGTCTATTTCTAAAAAAATATGTCCTGTACCTTTTGATCAACAACCTTTAAATGAGTATTTTTCTCTAAAAGCTTCTTGGTTTTTTTCTTGGTCTACTTTGTCATTAGATAAGTACTTTATAAAGCTGTTTACTATTTTTGTATTTATCTTCTCTTTATCTTTATTTTTACTTGTTTATACTGTCTTAAACACTTATAGCATATGGAAATTAATCAGCTTAAATATATTTATAGCGACTTTTATCTTTTTATTGATTTTTATACGTCTATACTTGGGATGGTCATATATTACAAAAAGGTTAATTAGTGCAACTATCTTCTATGAAGAATCAGGTTGGTATGATGGTCAGTTATGGATTAAAAGTCCAGAAGCTTTAATGCAAGACCGTCTTGTAGGACTTTATGAAGTTATGCCATTTTTGTTTCGGTCTAAGTGTGGGATAGTAGTAAGTCTTATACTATTGTTGGTTGAAAAGATACTTTATTAATTGCTTTTAATATAAAAAGTATATTACTATTATGTTTTAGTCGCGGGGTAGAGCAGTCTGGTAGCTCGTCGGGCTCATAACCCGAAGGTCAATGGTTCAAATCCATTCTCCGCTATTGTAATAGTCTAGTATTGCATGTGATACTTATACTAATATATGATATGATGTTGTTTTATTAGTTTCATTTTAGAATATATAATATAAAAAACTAAATGTTATAACAAAAAGTGTAATATTAGCATGGTAACAAAGAATAATTATATTAGAGTTGGTCAACAGGCACCAAATTTTTCTGCTATTGCTGTGTATGATCAAGAGTTTAAGAAAATAACATTATCTGATTATTTAGGTCAATATGTTATATTATTATTTTATCCTTTAGATTTTACATTTGTATGTCCAACTGAAATTACTGCGTTCAGTGACTCGTATAAAGAGATTCAAGGATTAAATACAGAAATTTTAGGTATATCTGTTGATAGCGAATATTCACATCTAGCTTGGCTGCAAATGGAAAGAGATGTAGGAGGTTTAGGAAATTTAAATTACCCATTAGTTTCTGATTTAACAAAGGATATTAGTGCATCATATAATGTTTTAACAGAAGAAGGTAAAGCATTAAGGGGTTTATTTATTATTGATCCAGAAGGTATTATTCAATATTCTTTGGTTAATAATCTTGATTTTGGTCGTAGTGTTAGTGAAACTTTGAGAATATTAAAAGCTATTCAGTATGTACAATCTCATCCAGATGAAGTGTGTCCAGCAGATTGGCAACCAGGTCAAGCTACTATAGTTAATAATCCTCAAAAATCGAAAGATTATTTTCAGTCTATATAGATGAATTTATGAGCTTTTTCTTTAAAATATTTAATATAAATTTGTATCATAAAGCTTTATTATATATTATTAAGTTATAAGTATGAAATAAGCTATTCGGGTTCGATAGAATTATATTAACTTTAGTTATAGATTTATTAGGAACAATAGTTATGTCTACTAATTTAGCTCAAAAATTACGTGAGGGAACAACAAAAGCTCATAGTATGGCTGAAAACGTTAGTTTTGTTAAATCATTTTTAGGTGGCGTAGTTGATAAAAAATCTTATCGCATATTAATAGCTAATTTGTTTTTTGTTTATACTGCTCTTGAAGAAGAAATTGAAAAAAATAAAAATCATTCTGTTATACGGTTTATATATTTCCCAGAGTTAAATCGTACCCTTAGTTTAAAACAGGATTTGGAATATTACTACGGTTCTAATTGGGAACAACAAGTTCGTCCTTCTTTAGCAACTAAAATATATGTTGATAGAATTCGTAATATCAGTATTAATCAAACAGAATTACTAATAGCTCATGCTTATACTAGATATATGGGAGATTTATCTGGAGGCCAGATTCTAAAAAGAATTGCTCAAACAGCCATGAATTTATCTAGTGAACAGGGAACTGCATTTTATCACTTTGAGAATATTAAGGATGATAAAAGGTTTAAAGTAATGTACCGTCATGCCTTAGATAATGCACCTATTAATCAAATGCAGGTGAAAAACATTATAGCTGAAGCTAATATAGCTTTTAATCTTAATATGAAAGTTTTTCAAGAATTAAACTCTAGTTTTATTAAGATTATGGGAATGTTATTATTAAGTGCAATTACAAGTTTGCGAAAAAAAATTACCTAAAACATAATAATTTTTATTGTTTGTTAAATTATATTTAAATATCTTATGCCTGATCTTAATAATGTAAATAGAGTATATTATCTAAGATCTGACCTATTTTTATATCGATTAATTTTGATATAATTCATTAATTTTTTGTTTTTTGACTAATTAATATAAATTCAACAGTATAATCTATGTATAAACTCAAAACTTCTAAATCAATTTTTAAAAGATTTAAGTTTAAATCTAAAAATAAAATTTTGAGACGGATGGCTGGTCACAGCCATTTATTAGAAAAGAAATCACCTAAGAGAAAACAAAAGTTAAGAAAAATTCTGAACTTAAAGAAAACTGATATATCAAATCTTAAATTTAAAGTACCTTACGTATATTAATCTTACATTTATGACTAGAGTTAAAAGAGGCAATGTTGCCCGTAAAAGACGAAAGAAAATTTTAAAATTATCAAAGGGTTTTCAAGGGTCTCATTCAGTTTTGTTTCGTACAGCTAAACAGCAAGTATTAAAAGCTCTAAAATATTCTTACATAGATAGAAAAAAACGCAAACGTAGTTATAGAAGGCTTTGGATAGTTCGTATTAATGCTGCTGTTAGAGGTTATGGTATTACATATAGCGAATTTATACAGTTATTAAAAAAGAGAGATATAGCATTAAATCGAAAAATGTTATCACAATTAGCTATCTTAGATAAAAATATGTTTCAAAATATTATAAAATTGTGTGAATTAATTTAAGACGAGAAGTTATAAATAAATGTATTAAATATAATTTTTAAAATTAAAAGCAAAAATAGCTATATATTTGAGTATTAAAAATAATTATTTGTATGCTTTATAATCATTTATTTATATATAGATATATAGTTTGTTTATTCATTTTAGTGAACTTTAAACAAATTGTAAATCATATTTCTCTTTAATACTATATTTTATAACTCTTGATTCTAATTTTATCAAATTTTCTATTATTGGAATAGTTTTGATCTTAGTAAAATAATATAAATCTATTAATTTATAATACAGCATTTATCATAATTTTATTTATTAATTTAATCGTTTTATGACGTAATTACTAATGTGAGATAAGCTTTCTTGAGCTAAGTTATTATTTATCTTATTGATAGCTTGTATGGATGCTTGTATATGTTCTTGAGCCAAATCATATGATTTTTGTATGCTATTACTATTTTTGATTATTTCTATAGTTTTAGCAATATCATTATTTTGCTCAAATTCTCTTTCAATGAAAGTGTAAAGTGTTGAATTTTCTTGTAAAGCAAAAATAAGCGGAGCTGTTAAATTTCCGTTTTTGAGATCTGATCCAGCTGGTTTTCCAAGAGAAACTTGAGAGCCAATTATATCTAAAATATCATCTACAATTTGGAAAGCTAGCCCTAAGTGTTTTCCGTACAAGTAAAATTGATTTTGTATATTTGGACTAGTTTCACTAAGTATAGCTGCTGCTTTACAGCTCGATGCTATTAATGATGCAGTTTTATAAAAAGATTTTTCTATATAGTTATCCATAGATATATCTGCGTCAAAACATGTTAAACTTTGCCTTACTTCACCTTCTGCAAAGTCAGTAATTACTTTAGAAATAGCTTTAACTACTTCTAAATTATTTAAATTAGCTAAATACCAAGAAGATTGAGCAAATAGAAAATCACCTGCTAATACAGCTACTTTAGTGCTAAACGTATTATGTACTGTATTTACTCCTCTCCTTGTTGCACATTCATCAATTACATCATCATGCACGAGGCTAGCTGTGTGTATTATTTCTGTTATTTCAGCTAATCGTTTATGTTCTGGTAATATGTTTAATGTTTTTGTTGTTGCAAATGCTATTAGCAATATTATAGTTGGTCGTATTCTTTTGCCTCCAGCGCTGAAAAGATGTTCAGCTGCTGCGTATAATATAGGATGTTTAGCGCTAACCATTTTTTGTAAGTTTTTCTCTAGAATCAGTAAATCTTTTTGTATACTTGGTAAAATTTTAGGTACTATAGTCATAGCTATCTTAATTATATAATTTTTATAAAATACATATTCAAATAACTTATTATAACTATATTATTTACTAATAAGTAAGTATTTAGAGTTATTTTTTAATTGATATGTAAAAATTCCTAATGTATGATTATTTGTATATTTTTATATACGGTATTTAAATTTATGATTTTTAATATTTGAATTAACTATTAGCATTTAAACAAATGAAGAATAAAATTACTTTGCCCTCAAGTGTATTCAGTGAATATGAAATAAATTCTCAGGTTGTTTTGTCTATTTACAAGGATATGCTACTTGGTCGTTATTTTGAAGATATGTGTGCTCAGATGTATTATAGAGGTAAGATGTTTGGTTTTGTTCATTTATATAATGGACAGGAAGCTGTATCAACCGGAGTTATAAAGTCTTTGCAAGAATATGATTATGTTTGTAGTACATACCGTGACCATGTTCATGCTTTAAGTAAAGGTGTTCCAGCAAAGCTAGTAATGGCAGAACTGTTTGGTAAAGAGACTGGCTGTAGTCGTGGACGTGGTGGCTCGATGCACATCTTTTCGGCTCCTCATAATTTTTTAGGCGGTTTTGCATTTATTGGTGAAGGTATTCCAGTTGCTATAGGTGCTGCATTTCAAAGTGTGTATAGGAAACAAGTTTTAAATGATCAACAACCAATGCGGGTGACAGCTTGTTTTTTTGGTGATGGTACAAGTAATAATGGGCAATTCTTTGAATGTTTGAATATGGCTGTTTTATGGAAATTACCTATTATTTTTGTAGTGGAAAATAATCAATGGGCAATCGGTATGGCTCATCATAGATCTACTTCATTTCCTGAAATACATAAGAAAGCAGAAGCCTTTGGTTTACCTGGAGTAGAAGTAGATGGTATGGATGTTTTAGCTGTACGACAAGTTGCTATAGAAGCTATTAATAGAGCAAGATTTGGTCATGGACCTACTTTAATAGAAGCTTTAACCTATCGTTTTCGTGGACATTCTTTGGCTGATCCAGATGAGCTAAGATCAGTTACTGAAAAAGAAGCATGGTTAGCACGTGATCCTATCAAGCGTTTAAAAAATTATATTTTGGATAATTCTTTATTTTTAGAACAACAAATTAATGATGTAAATTCAGCGGTAAAAATAGAAATAGATCAAGCTGTTGAATTTGCTATGTCCAGTCCTGAACCGAATATTAAAGATCTAAAAAAATATTTGTTTTCAGATTAATATATTCTCTTTTTATATTTCAATTTAGGATAGTTGTATTATGAATTCAGTTTTTATGTTTGATGCTTTAAGAGAGGCTACTAATGAAGAAATGCAAAAAGATTCTTCTGTATTTGTTTTAGGGGAAGATGTAGGTCATTATGGTGGTTCTTATAAAGTGACTAAAGATTTGCATTCTAAATATGGTGATTTACGAGTTTTAGATACTCCTATTGCTGAAAATAGTTTTATGGGTATGGCTATTGGAGCAGCAATTACAGGCTTAAGACCTATAGTTGAAGGTATGAATATGAGTTTCTTATTATTGGCTTTTAATCAAATTTCTAATAATGCTGGTATGTTGCGTTATACTTCAGGAGGTAATTTCCAAATTCCTTTAGTTATACGTGGACCAGGTGGTGTTGGTAGACAATTGGGTGCAGAGCATTCACAAAGATTAGAAGCTTATTTTCAGGCTATACCAGGACTGAAAATCGTAGCTTGTTCAACTCCCTATAATGCTAAAGGTTTATTAAAATCTGCCATTAGAGACAATAATCCTGTAATTTTTTTTGAACATGTTTTATTATATAATTTAAAAGATCAGATTCCTAGTTACGAGTATTTTCTTCCTTTAGATAAAGCTGAAATAGTTAGGCATGGATCAGATGTTACTATTTTAACTTATTCTAGAATGCGTCACCATGTTATGCAGGCTGTTCAAGAACTCGTGAATTATGGTTATAATCCAGAAGTTATAGATTTAATTTCGTTAAAACCTCTGGATATAAAATCCATTGCACAATCTTTAATGAAAACACATAAGCTCATTATAGTAGAAGAGTGTATGAAAACAGGAGGTATTGCTGCTGAGATAATAGCACAAATTAATGACAGTTATTTTGATTTTTTAGATGCTCCTGTAATAAGATTATCTTCTCAAGATATACCTACCCCGTACAATGGTAAATTAGAAGAAGCTACAGTTATTTATCCTAAACAAATTATTGAAGCTGTTAAAAGTATAGTCTAGTTTTTCTATATTTGTTATCCATGAATTATTTTACTTAATAATTAATCAATAAGTAAGTCAATACATACTTACTTATTGAATCTTAATTAATTTTTATATTTTAAAAGTTAATTTCTGCTGCTTGTACTTTTTCCCACTGTTTTTTCTTTAACACAAAAAAGATTTGAGCTATTGTGACGGTAAAGAAAAACACTATCATACCTTTAATTCTAGAAGGGCTTTGTAAAACTATTTCTGTTTCAGTTTGTCCAAATCCTCCTACATTTGGATCAACAGTTAAGTTTTGATTGACAATTATTTCATTTCCTTTGGAAATTGTTAAATCTAATCCTGGCGGTATATTCTCTGTATAATTTTCTCCATTTTGCTTTTCAATATTAATTTTATAGCCACCTTTTTCCATTGAGATAATATTGGTAACTTTTCCATTTTGTGAAGATACTACTGGATTATTATTAGATTTATCCCCTGTTGGATATACTTGCCCTCTTCCTCTATTAGCGCCTATATAGATCGGATATTTCAAAAAATGAACATTTTTATCTTTGCTTGGATCCGGTGATAGAATAGGGAAAATAATCTCTTGGTTTTTATCTCCTGGCAAAGGTCCTACTAATAAAATATTATCCTTTGTTGTACTATATGGTTGTATGTAAATGTTTTTAGTCTTTTCTTTTAATTCTTCAGATAATAAATTTTTGGGAGCTAATTTAAAACCTTCGGGTAAAATTATTACTGCTCCAGTATTTATTGGTCCTTTAAGACCATTGCCAAGGATTTGTTTACTATTTGTTTCATAAGGTACTTTTACAATTGCTTCAAATACGCTATTTGGTAGTACCGCCTTAGGCGTTTCAATTTCAACAGGTTTTTGTGCTAGATGACAGTTTGCACATACTATTCTCCCAGTAGCTTCTCTCGGGTTATCATATCCTTGCTGAGCATATACCGGAAATGCTAGAGTTTTTATGGGTTGAATTGTAATTAAGTTTAGAATGCTAACTAAAACTAATAATGCAAGTTTAATATTCATATGAATTTATGATAATTGTAAGTAATATTACATAAAATTGGATTTTTAATAATTATATATCTTATTTATTTATAATAACATTCTATATTTACTATTTTTTCATAAATCTGAGTTCTTATGGTTTTAATATTATATGTTGAATAATTTTTACTTAAATATTGTTTCCTGTACTTAATTCATTTGTTTAAAATTTTTAGTATAATAATTCCGCTGCTATATAAAATCAAAATAGCTAAAGACATAATAATTTGTGTTATTGGGTCTGTCGATGGTGTAATAATAGCTGCAATTATCGTTGTTATTAGAACGATATACTTCCAATATGCATACATTTCTGTAGAAGAAAAAATTTTTAATATGCCTAAAATTATTTGAATAATAGGAATTTGAAATGCAATACCTGTGCTAAACAAAAGAAGTAGTATAAAATTGAAATATTGCTCAAATGACCATATTGGTTCTACAATTTCATTGCCATAGTTAATTAAAAACTGCAAAGCTGCAGGAGCTAAAATTTTATAAGCAAATATAATGCCACTAAAAAATAGAATAATAGATGTAAAAAGTATGGGTATTATAAATGTACTTTCTTTTTTAGTTAGTCCCGGTAAAATAAATAAAGTTATTTGATAAATAATAAAAGGGCTACTTAATAAAAATCCTGTATATAAAGCTACTTTAACAGATGTAAAAAAATATTCACCCGGCGCTAGTTGTAAAAATTTTATCCCTATTGCTGGTTGTTGTAATATATATGCAATATTTTTCATATATGCAAAGCATGTCATTGTGATCATAAAAAAAGCAATAGAAGCAATAAATATACGTTGTCTGAGCTCTTCTAAGTGTTCAAAAATAGACATTTCTTTATTTGGATTTGTTTTTTTATTCATATTATGCGTTTAAGTTATAAAGAATTTGATCTTGTTTAGTTGTAGTATATTTGAATTTAACAGATAAGCAGTATAGTTACTCTTTATATAACTTATTTCTAATAAGTATTACAAAGTTTATATTTATTCAAGGTAGATATATATTTTAAATATATTATAAGTATAGATTTATATAGTCAGTATATATACTGCTAAAATATATTAAATTTAAATTGTATTAATAAATAATGAAATAAATGTATAAAATTTATTTTTTCAGCAGTTCTGTTTTTGAATTAAATTATTTAGCTTAAGATTATTATGGTCCAGAAAAAAATATAGTATTTAGATTTAGGAGATTAATATTTTATGAATATTAAAGCAATTAGTGGGAGTCCTTTAGTATATCCGCAGCTTTTTCGTACAGCTTCAATATCTGCTATAACACAAGCAGAACAACAAGATCGTTTTTTGCAGTTAGGCGAACTTGATGAACTTGTTACATTTTTAAATTCAGGCAATAAACGTTTAGAAGTAGCTGACATATTGACGAAAAATGCTAATATCTTAGTTTCTAAAGCTGCCGATAAAATATTCGTAGGAGGATCACCGATCTCTTATTTAGAAAGACCACAAGCATCATTTTTATCGATAGATAAATTAAATAATCAAATAAACTCACAAAGTTTATCAGGCAATATTCAAAATAATTTAGCAGAAGTAGTTGTATCGACTTTTAGTACAAGTGATTCATTGCCAGCCGGTTTCAAGCCTATTAGTATAGTACGTTATGGAACCAGTCGTATGAAAAAATCCCTGCGAGATTTAGATTGGTTTTTAAGATATTTGACTTATGCTATTGTTGCAGGGGATCCAAATATTTTGTCTGTTAATATTAGAGGTTTGAGGGATTTAATTGATAATGCATGTTCTAGTGCTGCAGCAATAGTTGCATTGCGAGAAATGCGTAAAATTGCATTAGGTATTTTTAATGAAGATATTAAAGGACAAGAGTTATTAAAAGAATATTTTGATATTATTATTTCAGAGTTTGACCAATCTTCTTTAACTGATAAGTTACGTAGAAGGACTTCTGGTGATTTACAAGGTTTACGATTACCTCAAATATATAATAAATCTAGTATTCTGAAACAGCGGTTTGTCATGAAGACAAGCTTATCTTCAGAAGAAAAAAATGCTGTTATTAAAGCATGTTATAGGCAAATTTTTCAAAGAGATATTTCGAGGGCATATGGATTAGATTTTAAAGACTTGGAATCTCAAGTTAAGAATGGCGCTTTATCCATTAAAGAATTTGTCCGTTGTTTAGGAAAGTCCTATATTTATCGTAAGCAATTTGTACAGCCTTTTGTTAATAGTCGTGTTGTTGAGTTAGCATTTAGACATTTTTTAGGTAGAGGTATAAGCTCCTTAGAAGAATTTCAGAAATACTTTGCTATTTTATCTTCTCGAGGTCTAGATGGTCTAATAGATAATATGATTAATAGCACTGAATACGCAGATTATTTTGGTGAAGAAACAGTTCCTTATTTGCGCAGCTTAGGAGAAGAAGCACAAGAAGCGCGTAATTGGGGGGCTCAGATTGACTTATTGCAATATAGCACAGCTTTTCGAAAAATACCTCAGTTTGTAACTTTATTTAGTGATTATAAATCTAATCTTCCAGATCAACATCCTTATGGTTTGAGTAATGATCCGTTATTAATACAATTTGGCGCAATTTTTGCGAAAAATCGTGTTAACTTGCGTAAAAAGTCATCTCCTTTTGGAAAAGATACAAGAAGAATTCTGCCAAGAAGTGGTCCTGGTATTTATAGCCAAATTAGCAGTCCGAATTTACGCTCTAAATTTTCAGGTTCATTAGGACCTAAAATATTTCAATTAAATCCAGCTCCGTTAGATGATAATACTAAACAAGTTATAAAAGCTGTATATTTAAGGGTTTTTGGCCGTTTTATTTATCAAGCTGAGCAAATTGTAATCAAAAAGTTTGAAGATTTGTTTCAAGATCGTCAAATTTCTGTTCGTGAATTTATTAGTGAATTAATTAAATCTTCTGTATTTAGGTCATTATATTGGGATAATTTATACATATGTAAAGCCATAGAGTATATACATAATCGATTAATAGGTAGACCAACTTATGGGAGGCAAGAAATTAATAAATACTTTGATATAGCCTATAAACAAGGTTATTATAAAATGATAGATGCTTTAATGAATAGTCTTGAATATATAGAAACTTTTGGTGATAATGTTGTTCCGTATGAGCGGTATATAACACCTTCTGAATTAGCTGCCAGAAATTTGAGGTTAAGTAATCAAAGGTATAATATTATTACATCTACACAAGTATCTCAACAAATACGATTGAATTTTCAGCTTACTCAACAAGGTAGCATTATGAAAAAAATTCAGCAAGGTGTTAATATAAAGAGAGATCAAACTGTAATTTTTAAAGTTGATTCTTCAATGAATGATAATATTTTTCAAGTTTTAAGAGCTATCTATCGTCAAATTTTTGAGAGAGATTTAAACTCTTTTATTGTAGGCGATGAGTTTTTTAATTTAGAAAAAGCATTTATTAACCGACAAATAACAGTAAGGCAGTTAGTAGAAAAATTGGGATCTTCCTCTTTATATGCTAAAGAATTTTATCAGCCATATCCCAATACAAAAGTTATTGAATTAGGAACAAAGCACTTCTTAGGTAGAGCACCTAATAATCAAGCTGAAATAAGATATTATAATCAAATTTTAGCATCCCAAGGATTAGCTTATTTCGTATCTGCTTTAGTTAATAGTAAAGAATATGAGATTATTTTTGGTATTAATACTGTTCCATATCGTCGTTTTCCAACATTACCAGCTGCTAATTTTCCAAATACGGAGAAGTTGTATAATAGTTTAACTAAGCAAAATAGGTCAATTGTTATACCTAGTTTCATATCTAGTAGTGGTAATCAGTAAATTCTTATTTCTAATATATTATATAACTTTCTTGCTTTAGTACTTCTTAAGTATGTTTTTTTTGTACTTATAGAAAAAAGTGTAAAAGTGATTAATATTGAACTTTAAGTTGTAGTTTAAAGTATATTTTATTGTATAAATGTTGTAGGTCATAGTATTATTGGAGTTTTATTAATGAGTATTATTACTAAATCAATTGTTAATGCAGATGCAGAAGCTAGGTATTTAAGTCCTGGAGAGTTAGATCGAATCAAAAGTTTTGTGCTATCTGGTCAAAGGCGCTTACGAATAGCACAAATTTTGACAGATAATCGTGAATTAATTGTAAAGCAAGGTGGTCAACAGTTATTTCAAAAACGTCCAGATGTAGTATCTCCTGGCGGGAATGCTTATGGGGAAGAAATGACAGCTACATGCTTGCGAGATTTAGATTATTATTTAAGATTAGTAACTTATGGTATAGTAGCTGGTGATGTAACTCCCATAGAAGAAATCGGTTTAGTAGGAGTTAAAGAGATGTATAATTCTTTAGGAACACCTATTTCTGGAGTTGCTGAAGGAGTACGTTCAATGAAAAATATTGCTTGTTCTCTGCTATCTGGTGAGGATTCGGCTGAGGCTGGATTTTATTTTGATTATACATTAGGTGCAATGCAATAAAGAATAAAAATTTGTATTAAAGAATATATAATTAAAAATTAAGAGAAATAACTTAAGGACAACTAAAAACTATGCAAGATGCTATTACTTCTGTAATTAATGCAGCTGATGTACAAGGTAAATATTTAGATGATAATTCATTGGATAAATTGAGAGGATATTTTCAGACAGGTGAGTTAAGAGTTAGAGCTTCAGCTACAATAGCAGCTAATGCGGCAACAATTATTAAAGATTCTGTTGCTAAAGCTTTACTATATTCTGATATTACTAGACCTGGTGGTAATATGTATACAACTAGAAGATACGCAGCTTGTATACGTGATTTAGATTATTATCTTCGTTATGCAACTTACGGTATGCTAGCAGGTGATCCTTCTATTTTAGATGAGCGTGTATTGAATGGCTTAAAAGAAACATATAATTCATTAGGTGTACCTATTGGTGCAACCATACAAGCTGTACAAGCTATGAAGGAAGTAACTTCTAGTTTAGTAGGACCAGATGCAGGTAAAGAGATGGGAGTATATTTTGATTACATTTGTTCTGGTTTAAGTTAGTAAGATGATAAAAATCAATAAGTAGTGATGATAATTTTAATTACCATCACTACTTATTGATTTTTTAATAAATTTTTTAATTATTTAATACATTTGCTGCTTGTATACGAGCGCGTGCTTTTCTTAGATTTTGTGTAGCCTCAATTTTATCTTTATCATTTTTAGCTTCATTTAAAATCTTAGTAGCTTTGTCTAAATTTTCTTGTGCTATTTTTATGTCTATTTCTGATATTTGCTCTGCTCCATTTACCAAAATAGTGATTTTATTTTCTTTAACCTCAGCAAATCCTCCAAGCAGTATAATAGGCTGCCATTCTTTTTCAATACGTACACGCATAACTCCTATATCTATTGCTGTTAGTAAAGGAATATGTCCTTTTAAGATGCCTACTTGTCCAGTACTACTAGGTAAAATCACTTCTTCCGCATTTGCATCCCATACAGTTCTATCTGGTGCAATAACTCGTATGTTTAATGTCATTTTTATAATTGTATTATTTTAACTTTTCTGCTTTACTTATAGCTTCCTCTATGTTTCCTACTAAGTAAAAAGCTTGTTCAGGTAGGTCATCTAATTCTCCACCTAATATCATATTAAACCCTTTTATCGATTCCTCTAATGATACATATTTTCCTGGAGATCCTGTAAATACTTCTGCAACAAAAAATGGTTGTGATAAAAATCTTTCTATTTTTCTTGCTCTAGCAACAGTTAGTCTGTCATCTTCTGATAATTCATCAAGACCTAATATAGCTATAATATCTTGCAATTCTTTATATCTTTGTAAAGTTGACTTGATTTGTTGTGCTGTAGAGTAATGCTTTTGTCCTACTATAGATGGCTGTAACATTGTTGATGTAGACCCTAATGGATCTACTGCAGGGTAGATTCCTTTAGCGGCTAAATTTCGTGATAATACAGTTGTTGCATCTAAATGTGCAAATGTTGTTGCTGGGGCTGGATCAGTTAAGTCGTCTGCAGGAACGTATACAGCTTGTATCGATGTAATAGATCCGTCTGTTGTGGATGTAATGCGTTCTTGTAAAGTGCCCATTTCTGTTGCTAATGTTGGTTGGTAACCAACAGCAGACGGCATACGCCCTAATAAGGCAGAGACCTCTGAACCGGCTTGTACAAATCGAAAAATATTGTCTATAAATAATAATACATCTTGTTTGTTAATATCCCTAAAATATTCTGCCATAGTTAATGCCGTTAAACCTACACGCATTCTTGCCCCTGGTGGTTCATTCATTTGACCATATACTAGAGCTACTTTTGATTCTTGTAAGTCATCTGCATTAATAACTTTTGATTCTTTCATTTCTTCATATAAGTCGTTACCTTCTCTTGTTCTTTCACCAACTCCTCCAAATACTGAGACACCACCATGTGCTTTTGCTATATTATTAATTAATTCCATGATTAGTACAGTTTTGCCAACACCAGCTCCACCAAATAGACCGATTTTGCCTCCTTTCCTATAAGGTGCAAGTAAATCTACAACTTTAATACCTGTTTCGAATATAGATGGTTTTGTTTCTAATTGAGTAAATGAAGGAGCTGCTCTATGTATTGGTAGTGAGTCTTCAGATGTAATGTTTCCTAAGTTATCAACAGGCTCACCAAGTACATTAAAGATTCTACCTAGTGTTGGTATACCAACAGGGACTGTAATAGGTGCTCCTGTATCGGTCACCTCTATACCTCTTTTTAGACCTTCAGTAGAACTCATAGCTACAGCTCTAACTCTATTGTCTCCTAACAATTGCTGTACTTCACATGTTATTGTATTTTCTGGACCTTTAACTTTTAATGCGTTAAATACTTTTGGTAGTTGTCCATTGGGAAATTCTATATCTAGTACGGGTCCTATAATTTGTGTTACGCATCCTTGATTATTTATGCTGACCATTTGAGATTGAATATAATTTAATTATAGTAAATAAACGTAATTTCTTTAAAAATTTATTATAGTGCAGTATACTGACTATAATCTAATTATAGATTGAAAAAAGATTTTTTAACAACAATTATTAAATACTAATAATAAGTATATTTTAATTTTCATTTAATCTGCCTGTTGTTTTTAACCAATTTTGAGCTTCTATATAGTTATTAGGTGCTAAATATATAGCTTGTTTCCAATATTCTGCTGCCTTATCAAACATAGACTTTGAAATATTATCATTTTGTTTACTGGTTGCTTTTAATCCTTGGTAATGATATATAATGGCTATATTATTAAACGCCTGTGGTAATCTAGGGTTTAGTTCTAAAGCTTGATGATAGTATTCTAGGGCTTTTGTATGCTCGCCATTACTTGCATAAATTAGCCCAATATTATATATTATGTATGATCTATCATATGGATCTTCTTCTAACCTCAGTGCCTCATAGTAATTTTCTAACGCTTCTGCATACTCTCCTTCTGATTGCGCTGACATACCATCGCGATAATAACAAAAAGCCTGTTTTTCCTCTTTTGTGGTAGGTAATATTTTCAAGATTATATCTGCTAATACAGTAAAAGTTTTATCTATAAAATTATCATTTTTTTGTAAACGAGACATAATTATCCTTATATTTGATTCTAATTACATATTATTATAATAATTTATACATATGCATTTCATTATGGTCATTATTATATAGGCTATAAATTATGTTTTAAATGTTTTTAAAGAAAAATATTTATGTAATATATATTAATATTAGAATGATAGTATTTATTATTAGTATTAGGAGATAATGTATTGTTAAATTATAATTATTTTGTTGATTTTGGTTTGTGTGTATCTATAAAAAATGAAAATGCTTTCTTATTAGAAAATCCTAAATTTATTAGTAGTTTTAAGCTTTTAGAAATTCAGTCAGATCAAGATTTTAAGTCTTCATTAGAAATGAGAACCTCTATTAACAACTCAGACTTTAATCTAAAATTTGATAAGAAGACAAAAAATGTATTTAAGCAAGGTATTGATAATAAAGTTAAATTAAAGAAAAAGAAGTCTGATAGTTTTGATTTATATCAAGATCATATCTTTAAGAAAAAAAATAAAAGTAAGGTAATAATTCCTAAAGATGATTCACATAATTTAGTTTCAGAATCTATAAAATCTAATAAGCAAAAAAAGAAAGAAAAAATTAAAAAAAAGTTAAATCTTCATGTTGATAATCCTCATATAAAAATTCAACAATCAATAGATTTTAATTCACATACTGATAGTGAGAGTAAATCTGTAATAATAGACAGTCCATTGAGTATTGAAGAATTATCGATAAAACTTCAAATACCACCCGAAGAAATTATTACAGGTCTATTTTTACAAGGTATCCCTGTGACAGTTAATAAAATAGTTGATATATCTATTGCTACTCAAGTAGCTCAAAAATACAACTTTACAGTTTTTAATCAAAATCATGAATTCAAATTAGACCATCAAAATAAACTACAACAAATTAATTCGCCTACAAGTATTAACAGAGCTCCTATAATTACAATTTTAGGTCATGTAGATCATGGTAAAACAACTCTATTAGATGCTATCCGCAATACTCATTTTGCTATTAAAGAAATAGGAGGAATAACACAATCAATAAGCGCTTACGAAGTAAATTGGAAATATAATTCATTGGATAAACAATTGATTTTTATTGATACACCAGGTCATGAAGCTTTTTCTAGTATGAGATTGCGTTGTGCTCAAATTACTGATCTAGTAATTTTAATTGTTGCTGCAGATGATGGTTTAAAGCCTCAAACGATTGAAGCAATTGATTATATCATATCTAAAAAACTGCCTTGTATTGTTGCTATTAATAAAATAGATAAAGCAGATGTTAATATTACTAGAGTCAGTGAGCAATTAGCTAATTACAATATTTTAAGTACAGATTGGGGAGGTGAAATTTTATTTGTTGAAATTAGTGCATTAAAGAAAATAAATATAGATAAATTATTAACAGCTATTTGTACTTTAGTGGAATCTATTAATTTAAAAGCTGACCCTTCTCAATTAGCTCAAGGTATTATTTTAGAAGCATATTTAAATAGAACTAAAGGCACCATAGTGAATATGGTTATTTTAAATGGTACTTTAAAAGTTGGAGATATTATAGTATCCGGTAATGCTTATGGGCGTGTAAAAAAAATTATAAATAGCGTTGGTCATGGGTTAGCGATAGCTGGGCCTTCATGTATTTTACAAGTTTTAGGTTTTCATTCTATTCCACAAGCAGGAAAATATTTTCATGTAGTACCAAATGAAAAAGAAGCAAAAAAGTTAATTGCAGACAATTATTCATCTAATGTGATTTATAATACGAAAAATTTATTAAATTCGAATGCTAAGTTACATAACTACAAGAATAAAACAAATGTTAAAAATCTAAATTTAATTATCAAGGCAGATACACAAGGAACTATTGATGCTGTAATTCATTCATTTATTCAAATTCCTCAAAGTAAAATTAAATTAAATATTTTGACTTCTAGTTTAGGGGTGGTTTCTAATACAGATATAGATTTAGCTTATAGTACTCAGGCTTTAATTATTGCTTTTAATATCAATATTTCTACTAATATATTAAACGCAGCAGAAAAATTAAATGTTTGTTTATGTAAATTTTTTATTATTTATGATTTAATTGATTATATTCGCAATTATATGTTAAATCTAATAGATCCTGAGTATGATAAATCTTTGATTGGTCAAGCTAAAGTTGAAACCACATTTTCTATAAGCAAAGGAATCGTAGCAGGCTGTATCGTAGAGTCAGGTAAATTGAAAAAAAATGCTTTAATTAATGTCTATCGTAGTGATCAATTGGTCTATGAAGGTATTATTAGCTCATTAAAACAAATTAAAAATGATGTAGATGAGGTAATTATAGGCAATGAATGCGGTATAATGTGCGCAGATTATAATTTATGGCAATCGCAAGATTTAATAGAAGTTTATGAACTATATGAAAAACCTAAAGCCTTATAAGCCTGAAGGTTTAATAAAAAATATTAAAATAATATATATTTTAATATTTATTGATATTTTTTGTCAGTCTTTATTTACAAAAGGTAGTAATCCTAAAATACGTGCTCTTTTTATTGATTTGGCTAATTTTTTTTGTTGTTTAACTGTTAAACCATTTGAACGTCTAGAAACAATTTTACTTTGGTCTGTAATAAATTTACGTAATAAGTCTATATCTTTGTAATCAATTTGTTCGTTTGGTTTAATATTTAAATTTTTTTGTTTGTATAATATCATTTAATTTCTTTAAATTTTTCATGTTTATTGCAGGCAGGACAAAATTTCATTAATTCTATCCTACTGGGGGTATTTTTTCTATTTTTTGTACTCGTGTAACGGAAAATGCCTTTTCTTCTTTTATTCGTATTCATTAAATTTCGGCAGGGACATTCTAGCGTTATTACTATACGCGCTCCCTTGTTTTTACTCATGATTATTTCTTTTTCAATAATTACAATTTAAAATTATTATGTTATAATTATTTCTATTGTATCAAGTTTGATTTATTATTTCTATAGATTCCATAAATAATATTTTTTATGCAATGGTTTAATTATTATTTTGATTTTCAGATTATTAATGTATGCTGAGATATTCTTGTTTATTTATCTTGATTAGTGCTATAATTCAATTAGAATGTAATTGGTTTTCGACTATTTATATACTTTTAATTAAAATAAGATAAAATAAACAATGTCCAAGAATGCGTCTGCGGTTAAAAAATTTCAAGTATCTTTGCGTAATAAACGTAGAAATAAAAGCTACAAGTCTGCTATTAAAACTTTAACCAAAAATCTAACTTCTGCTTTAAATGAAAAATTAAAGATGAATAAGAGTTATGATTATATACTAGAGCTATCAGCAATTTATAAAAAAATAGATAAAGCTGTAAGTAAAGGGATTTTACATAAAAATAATGGTGCTCGTAAAAAATCTCTTCTTGCAAAAACTATGAAAAGTTTAGTATCTCAAAATATGTAGTATATATAAACAATTTAAGTATCTAAATTCTTATTAATTTTCAATTACTGACTTTTGATTTAAACAGATTTGCTATTATTTTTTTCAGTAAATTCCTAATACGATTCTTATATACTGAATATGATACTATTGTAAGTATTATATTTATATTGGTTAGAAATTATTGTATATTTTTTAGCCTTTATAAGCAGTAAATTTTTAAATTGTGAGGTTATTAATGTCACAAGAAATGATGTTCCAACATGTATTTCCAGACTTGGCAGCTATTCAAAAAGAAAGTTTTAAGTGTTTTTTATTAGATGGATTGTCTGAGGTATTAGATTCTTTTCCTCTTATAGTTGATCCAACAGGCAAATTAGAGTTGCAATTTTTTGGCAAAGATTATAAATTAAAATTTCCAAGACATAGTGTAAGAAAAGCAAAAAGCAGGGATAGAACTTATAGTGCTCAAATATATATACCTGCAAAATTAACTAGAAAAGATACAGAATTAATTAGAGGAAGTGTATCAACTACTGAAAATTTTTCTTATTTAGTTAATTCTCAATATCTAAATAAAAAATATAGAAAAAGACCTGTTTTTATAGGTGATCTTCCATTGATGACAAATAGGGGTACTTTTGTTATATCTGGTACAGAAAGAATAATTATTAATCAAATAGTTAGAAGTCCAGGAGTATACTATAAAAAAGAGTTAGACAAGAACAATAAACAAATATATAGTTGTAGTCTGATTTCAAATCGTGGTTCTTGGCTAAAGTTTGAAATAGATTCTAAAGCTCAAATTTGGGCTAAAATTGATAAAAATCATAAAGTCAATGCATATATTTTTTTAAGATCTATAGGTTTAACAAATGAAGATATTCAAAAAAGATTAACAAAATATAATTATCTTATTAATTCCTCATTAATTTCTTACAAGAAAGAGTTTAGTAAAGATATAAATGGTATTCCTATTGAACAATTGACAGAAGAAGAAGCTTTAGTAATTGTATATAGCAAATTACGTCCTAATGAACCAGCTACTTTAAATGTAGCTAAGCATATGTTATATACACGTTTTTTTGATCCTAAAAGGTATGATTTAGGTGAAGTGGGTAGGCATAAGATTAATCAAAAATTAAATTTAAAAGTCCCTAATCATTTTCGTGTTTTATCTCCAGAAGATATTTTAGTTTCTTTAGATTATTTATTGAATATAAAAGAACAAAATATTGGAACTTTTGATGATATAGATCATTTAGGAAATAGAAGAGTACGCTCAGTAGGAGAATTACTTCAAAATCAAGTACGCATAGGTTTGAATCGATTAGAAAGAATTATACGCGAACGTATGATGATTTGTGATGTTGATTCTTTAAGTTTATCTAATTTAGTTAACCCCAAGCCTTTAATGGCTGCAGTTAGAGAATTCTTTAGTTCTAGTCAATTGTCTCAATTTATGGATCAAACAAATCCACTATCTGAGTTAACTCATAAAAGAAGAATTAGTGCTTTAGGTCCTGGGGGGCTTAATAAAGATAGAGCAGGTTTTGCTGTTAGAGATTTACACCCCAGTCATTATGGACGTATATGTCCAATAGAAACACCAGAGGGGCCTAATGCAGGTTTGATAGGTTCTTTAAGCATATATGCTAGAGTGAATCGATATGGTTTTATAGAGACTCCATGTTATAAGGTTGTTAATGGTCGAGTATTAAAAAGCGACAAATTTTATTATATAACTGCTGATCAGGAAGACTATTTACGTATAGCGCCGGCTGATATAAAATTAGATATTAATAATACAATAAAAGATAAAGTGATTGCAGTAAGATATAAGCAGGAGTTTATAACAGCTAGTATTAATCAGGTAGACTATATGGCTGTTTCTCCTATCCAATTTATATCTGCTGCTACTTCCTTGATTCCTTTTTTGGAGCATGATGATGCAAACAGGGCTTTGATGGGCTCAAATATGCAGAGACAAGCAGTACCTTTACTATTTCCAGAAAAGTCTATTGTTGGCACAGGTTTAGAAGCTAAGATAGCTAAAGATTCAGGTATGATTATAACTAGTCGTACTAATGGTATTGTTAGTTATGTATCTGGAACAAAAATTGGTATACAAAATAAAGAAGGTTATACGATTCATTATAGATTAAAAAAATATTATCGTTCTAATCAAGATACTTGTATTAATCAAAGACCAATTATATGGCCAGGAGAAAATATTGATGTAGGGCAAACTATTGCAGATGGTGCATCTACAGACGGAGGTGAAGTAGCTTTAGGAAGAAATATTATAGTTGCTTATATGCCATGGGAAGGCTATAATTATGAGGATGCTTTTTTAATTAGTGAACGTCTTGTTTATGATGATTTGTACACTTCTATACATATTGAAAGATATGAATTAGAGTGTAGACAAACAAAGTTAGGTGCTGAAGAAATTACACGAGATATTCCTAATGTAAGCGATTCATCAATTAGTTTATTGGATAAAAACGGTATAATTGCTATTGGCTCTTGGGTAGATGCAGGAGATATATTAGTAGGTAAAGTTACCCCAAAAGGAGAGTCTGACCAGCTGCCAGAAGGTAAGCTATTAAGAGCTATATTTGGAGAAAAAGCAAGGGATGTACGTGACACTTCTTTGAGATTACCTAATGCTACTAAAGGTAGAGTTGTTAATATAAAAATTTTTAAGCGTCAGAAAGGAGATGAACTACCACCAGGAACAAATGAAATTATAAGAGTTTATGTAGCACAAAAAAGAAAAATTCAAGTAGGCGATAAGATGGCTGGTCGTCATGGTAATAAAGGTATTATTTCACGTATCTTATCTGTACAAGATATGCCTTTTTTACCAGATGGAACTCCTGTAGATATCATTTTAAATCCCTTAGGTGTTCCTTCAAGAATGAATGTAGGACAGCTTTTTGAGTGTTTACTTGGTTTGGCAGGAGCTTATTTAGGTAAACGCTTTAAAATTATTCCATTTGATGAAATGTATGGTCCAGAAGCTTCCCGTGCGCTAGTAAATAATAAGTTGAAACAAGCTAGTTTGATGACTGATAAATCCTGGCTATTTAGTTCTTTGCATCCTGGTAAAGTCATGTTAGTTGATGGTAGGACAGGAGAATTTTTTGATAATCCTATAACGGTTGGTAAGGCATATATTTTGAAGCTTGTCCATTTAGTTGATGATAAAATTCATGCACGTTCCACAGGTCCTTATTCTTTAGTAACACAACAGCCTTTAGGAGGACGTGCTCAACATGGAGGTCAACGATTAGGTGAGATGGAAGTGTGGGCATTAGAAGCATTTGGAGCGGCTTATACTTTGCAAGAACTATTAACAGTTAAGTCAGATGATATGCAAGGTAGAAATGATGCTTTAAATGCAATAGTTAAAGGTAAACCTATACCTAAGCCTGGAACTCCTGAATCTTTCAAAGTTCTTATGAGAGAATTGCAGTCTTTAGCGCTTGATATTGCTGTACACAAGTTAGAATCGCTTGATGATGGAAATAAAACTAGTATAGAAATTGATTTAATGTCTGATGAGCAAGTAGAACAAATGAGTTCTATTTAAAATATTAATTAAATGTATTGAAGTTCTCTTGATTTGCAAATTTTTTTAGTATCATTGTAATAAATATAGATATTAGTTGCAATTTTGAGAATAAGAATATAGTTACTAAATTATAACTTATTTTATTTATTCTTAACTCATGACTAAATTTGATCATCATTTTGATTATGTAAAAATCAGTCTAGCTTCTCCCAGCAAAATACGAAGTTGGGGTGAAAGAGTTCTTCCAAACGGCCAAATTGTTGGAGAAGTGACTAAGCCTGAAACAATTAATTATAGAACTTTGAAACCTGAGATGGACGGTCTATTTTGCGAACGAATTTTTGGCCCTGTAAAAGACTGGGAATGTCATTGTGGTAAATATAAAAGATTTCGTTATAAAGGTGTTGTATGTGAACGATGTGGTGTAGAAGTAACAGAGTCAAAAGTTAGAAGACATCGTATGGCTTATATTGAGTTAGCTGCTCCAGTAACTCACGTTTGGTATCTAAAAGGAAGTACTAGTTATATTGCATTAGCTTTAGATTTGACTATTAAAGAGTTAGAGAAGATTGTATATTTTCATTCCTATGTTGTTATTGATCCAGGTAATTACCATAAATTAAATTATAAACAACTTTTAGAAGGTTATGAATGGAGAAATTTAGAAGAAAAATTGTCTTCCTACTCCTCTAATCTTTTGAATATTGAAGTAGGTATAGGAGCAGAAGCAGTTTATAAATTATTAGATAATATAGATCTCAAAAATGCTGTAGAAATTTTGAGAGAACAGTCGTTAAGGCCACCTAAATTATTCAAAAATCCATCTACAAAGTTTAATAAAAAAATGAAGAGATTGCGTTTACTAGAAAATTTTCTTTCTACAGGAGTAAGTCCTTCCTGGATGGTTTTATCTGTAATCCCTGTGATACCACCGGATTTAAGACCTATGGTTCAGTTGGATGGAGGTAGATTTGCAACTGCTGATTTAAATGAGTTTTATAGAAGAATTATTAATCGTAATAATCGTTTAGCACGGCTTAAGGCTATATTAGCTCCTGAAATAATTATTAGAAATGAAAAAAGAATGTTACAAGAAGCTGTGGATTCTTTGATGGATAATGGTCGTCGTGGTCGAACAGTAATTGGAGCTAATAATCGTCCTTTAAAATCTCTTTCTGATATAATCGAAGGTAAGCAAGGTAGGTTTAGACAGAATTTATTAGGAAAACGGGTCGATTATTCTGGTAGATCAGTTATTGTAGTTGGTCCTAATTTAAAATTGCATCAATGTGGTTTACCAAAAGAAATGGCGTTAGAGTTATTTCAACCTTTTGTAATTCATAGACTTATTTTACAAGGTTTAGTAAACAATATTAAAGCTGCTAAAAAGATTATTCAAAAAAACGAGCCAATTGTTTGGACTGTCTTAGAAGAAGTAATATATGGTCATCCTGTTTTATTAAATAGAGCTCCAACTTTACATAGGTTAGGTATACAAGCTTTTGAACCTATTTTAGTAGAAGGCAGGGCTATTAAATTACATCCATTAGTGTGTCCCGCATTTAATGCTGATTTTGACGGTGATCAGATGGCTGTACATGTGCCTCTGTCTTTGGAAGCACAAGCAGAAGCACGCTTATTAATGTTAGCACCACATAATTTTTTGTCTCCAGCCACAGGTCAACCTATTTTGATGCCAAGTCAGGATATGGTATTAGGTTGTTATTATTTAACAAATTATAATCCAACTGTCGTTCATAATTTTAATCAATATTTTTCTAATTTAGATGATGCATTAATGGCATACCATCAGGATAGTATCAGTTTGCATGCTTTAATTTGGGTTCGTTTTAATGGCATAGTAGATGATTTTTCTCACCAAGTTATCATTTCATCGAAAATAAATTTTGATGGTACTATAACTAAAATATTTTCTAATAAAATAGTTAAATATAATGTTAATGGCCAAATGCTTGTTCAATATATTCGTACAACGGTTGGACGTATTTTGTTTAATAAAGCTATTAGAGAATCTTTGATTTGAGCCTGATAATCCATTGTTTTTATTTTATAATTATGACACAAAAAAAATTTATAGAACCATTATTTTTAAATAAAGTTGTAGATAAATCACAATTAAGACAACTAATTATTTGGGCTTTTAGAAATTATGGTATAGCCCGTGCTTCTAATATGGCAGATACTTTGAAGGATTTAGGGTTTTTGTATGCAACTAAAGCGGGAATATCTTTAAGTTTAGAAGATTTACGTATTCCCCCTATTAAAAATAATCTTCTTGATACTACTCTAAAAATAATTGATGATACAGATAATAAATATAGGAGGGGAGAAATAACAGCTGTTGAACGTTTTCAAAAAGTGATTGATACATGGAATAATGCAAGTGATACTTTGAAAAGACAAGTTATTAAGTATTTTATAGAAAAAGATCCTTTAAACTCTATCTATATGATGGCTTTTTCTGGGGCAAGAGCTAATATTTCACAAGTAAGACAATTAGTAGGCATGAGAGGCTTAATGGCAGATCCGCAAGGTCAAATTATTGATTTACCTATATCAAGTAATTTTAGAGAAGGATTGACAGTAACAGATTATTTTATTTCTTCTTATGGAGCGCGGAAAGGTTTAGTTGATACAGCTTTACGTACGGCAGATTCAGGTTACTTGACTCGAAGATTAGTAGATGTTGCGCAAGATGTAATTATAAGAGAGTCAGATTGTAATACTTCTAAAGGTATTTTGTTGGAAGCCATGATAGATAATAGAAAAACTTTAATCTCTTTGAATCAGGCTTTGATAGGTCGTGTACTAGCAGAGGATATCTTTGATTCATTAAATGGAAGATTAATTGCGAAAGCAAATAAAGAAATATCTCCTGAACTCGCTAATGAGATTGTTAGTTCAGGAATATCTAGTGTATTAGTTAGGTCACCTATTACATGTAATGCTGTAAAATCAGTATGTCAGTTATGCTATGGATGGAATTTAGCTCATGGGAAAATTGTGGATTTAGGGGAAGCTGTTGGTATTATTGCAGCTCAGTCTATTGGTGAACCTGGTACTCAATTAACTATGAGGACTTTTCATACAGGTGGAGTTTTTACAGGTGAATTAGCTCAAACTGTAATTAGTTCTTCTGAATTTCAAGTTAAATATCCAACCAATATTATTTTAAGTGATACTCGAACTCGTCATGGTGATCATGCTTTTTTAGTAGAAAAAGATAGTAAATTAAAATTAATAGATAGTCATAAAAGGCATTCAAGCCTACATTTAATTAAAGGCTCATTATTATTTGTGAAAAATTTAGAATTTATTAAATCTGGGCAAGTAATAGCTGAATATCCTACTGCTAATAGGATTATTACAGAAAAAGCACAAAAAGCTGTGTTAGCAGATTTTTCTGGTAGTATTTATTTAAAAGATTTATACTTGAATGAAGTACACAATGAACAAAAGACTTTCAAAAATGTTGTGCAGGGAGGAGTTTTATGGATCCTTGCTGGACATGTTTTTACTGTACCATACGGTGCTCAATTGATGATTTCTGAAAATGATTTTATATATGAAAATAATTTAATTGGAAAAACTGAATTTATCAGTCGTTATAATGGCAAAATTCGTATTTTAAAAAAGAAACAAAATTTTATAAAAGACATAGTTATTATTACATCTTGTAAAATATATGTTAATATAGATATTTTGACAAAATTTTATAATGGATATCAACACTATTTTTTAGTAACAGAAGAACAAGATCAGTTTATTTTAAAAACTTTACCCAATCAATATATTGTTGATAAGCAGTTAATAGCAGAGCTGATTACTAATGTTTATCGTACAAATACTGGAGGAATTATTAAATATTTAGATTTATCTGTGTCAGATAAACAAATAGATGTTAATAATAAAAAAGATTACTACGATATTGTAAATGGTGGTTATGTGTTATGGATAGCAGAAGAAACTCATGAAATAAATAAGGACATATCTCTACTTTTAGTTAGGCATGGTCAGTTTATAGACGAAGGTACAGAGATTATAAAAAATATTTTTGCTAATAGCAGTGGAATTATTGATATTGTACAAAAAGAAGGTATTGTTAGAGAAATTATAATTAAGCCAGGAATATTATATCCATATTCTAAGCATAATGATAGTAAATCTAAATCTAGAGGTTTTTTAAGGCCAGGAGAAATGATTACTAATAATCTAAAAACAGATAAGTTAGTTTATTGGGAACACTTTTACATTAAAAATGAACAATTTAATTTGATTAGACCAGTAATAGTTTATTCAATTCCCAGCAAAACTATAGATTTTAGATATTCTGAGGACTCTTTTAATACTAATATATGTAATTTGAAATTAGTAAAACGGATTTATTTTAGAGATGGTGAAAGGATAAAATCAGTATCAGGTATAGACATTGTTAAAACTTATTTAATAGCTGATTTACATAAAGAATGTTCAAATTTAACCTGTAAATTACAATTAAATACTAATTCCAGAAATAACTCTATATTTAGAATGAAGATTGAGACAATGGATCAATTGTCTTTGAAAGATAAAAATGATACAACTGACATAAAAAATTTATACACAAGAACACGTTTATTAGTTAAAAATAATCAATATATTAAAAGTGGTACTATATTAGCTACAACTGAAATGTTTTCTTGTCATCAAGGACAAATAGTTTCTATTCAGCAAAATAAAGCCTCCAATCCAAGAATTTTAGTAGTTACCTCGCTAGATACAAAAGTTTTTTCTGTTAAAAATAATCAAAATATAAAAGTAAATGTAAATGACTGGGTATATGCAGGAGATGAAATTGCTACTAATCTTATTTCATATAGTTCAGGAAGAGTTATTTCTATTATGGATAATCAAGTTACTGTTCGTTTAGGACAACCATATTTAATATCTAGAGGCTCTTTTGTTCATATTAATAATAAAGCTTTAGTGCAAAGAGGTGAAAACATTGCTACATTGATTTTTGAAAGAGCTAAAACAGGTGATATTGTACAAGGTTTACCAAGAATAGAAGAGATTTTAGAAGCACGCAAAAAAGCTGATACAATTTTTAATCCACATATGGTTTTAGAGTCTCAATTTCATAAATATGTTAATCAAGGTTTAGGTTTATATGATGCAACAAGACTTAGTTTACTAATATTACAGCTCTATTTAGTTAAAGAGTTGCAATTGGTTTATCAATCTCAAGGAGTAGAAATTTCAGATAAGCATATTGAAGTGATTGTAAGGCAGATGACATCTAAGGTGAAAATTGAAAATGGAGGTGATAGTGATTGCTTACCAGGAGAAATTATAGAGCTACAAAAAATAGAATTAGTTAACCAGTCTTTACATTTATCAGGCAAAGAAGAAGCGTTATATTATCCAATTTTATTAGGTATTACTAAAGCATCACTCAATACAGAAAGTTTTATATCTGCAGCAAGCTTTCAAGAAACGACAAAAGTATTAACAGATGCGGCTATTTCAGGTAAATTAGATTGGTTAAGAGGTTTAAAAGAAAATGTAATTATAGGACGTTTGATACCCGCTGGTACTGGATTTAACCTATATAATAATTCTCAATTTAATTGTCAAAATGTACGAAACTTTCATCGAAAAAATTTATTGTCATTTAATCCAGAATCTAAAGAATTAAATTTCGAAGATATCATTGTTGATGATAGAAATGCGCATATTTATTCTACAAATCATAATCTATAATTTTCTTTTTAATACAAAGATCGCTATATTTTAGGTTTGATTTAGATCATTGTGTTATTATGGTTTACATATTAATATAAAATCTATTTTGTTTTTTCTTGATTACTATCTATATTATTTTTATATAATTATTTCATAAGTTATGTCAATTGTTTCATTAAGTGAATTGCTGGAAGCTGGTGCTCATTTTGGACATCAGTCTAGGAGATGGAATCCAAAAATGTTTCCATATATTTATACCGAAAGAAATGGTATACATATTATAGATTTAGTGCAAACAGCTCAGTTATTAACAGAAGCATGTCAATTTATTCGTGATGCTTCTCAAGAAGGTAAAAAATTTTTATTTTTAGGTACAAAAAGGCAAGCTGCAGGAGTAATTGCAGAGCAGGCCATACGTTCTAATTCCTACTATGTTAATCAAAGATGGTTAGGTGGTATGTTGACTAATTGGATGACAATTAAATCGAGGGTTGATCGTTTGCAAAAATTAGAAATAGAAGAAGATTCTGGTATAATTGATATATTGCCGAAGAAGGAAGCGTCAATTTACCGTAGGGAACTGGAAAAACTAAGAAAAAATTTAAATGGCATTAAAAATATGACTAAATTGCCTGACTTTGTTATAGTTGTAGATCAAAAACGTGAAACAACGGCTATTCAAGAATGTATTAAGTTAGGTATACCTACTATTTGTATATTAGATACAAATTGTAATCCGGAGATCATAGATATCCCAATACCAGCAAATGATGATGCGATTAGATCTATTAAGTTAATTATTAGCAAAATAGCTGATTCTATCATAGAAGGTGCAGGTAATAATACAGAAAATTAGATAGCTAGCCGATATTAAAACAATGATTGAGTAATTGATTAGGGATAAATATGCAATGAAAATACAAATTTCTCCACATTTTGTTAAAGAATTACGCATTAAAACAGGCGCTGGTATGATGGACTGTAAAAAAGCTCTTCAAGCAGCGGATGGAAATATGGAAATAGCTTTAGAAACTTTACGTAAAAAAGGATTAGCATCAGCTGATAAAAAATCAAACAGATTAGCAGCCGAAGGTATAATAGACAGCTATATTCATATAGGTTCAAGAATAGGTGTATTAATTGAATTAAACTGTGAAACAGATTTTGTTGCTAGACGTATTGAATTTCAAAAGCTAGCTAAAAATTTAGCTATGCAAGTTGCTGCTTGTCAAAGCGTTTTTTATGTATATTTAAATGATATACCTCAATATATTATTGATAATGAAATTAGGATTGAGTCAGGAAAAGAAGATATTATTAATAAGCCTCCTAAAGTAAGAGATCAAATTATTAAGGCAAGAGTAGATAAGAGGTTAAAAGAAATGTCTTTAATGCATCAAACTTTTATAAAAGATCAAAAAATTTTAGTTGAAGATTTGGTTAAAGAACATATAGTTTTACTTGGAGAAAATATAAAAGTAAGGCGTTTTCAAAGATTCTTACTAGGTGAAAAAATAGATTCAAAATAAATTATATATATTTTATTGATATACTAAAAACTATTGAAAATTTAAAAATAAGGTTAAATAATTACTATATCAATATATAATTAATTGTAATAGTATTTTTATTTTAATTAAAAAGATATTTAAAGTAAAAATCTAATATATTCAAATTATGTATACTACTTATTTAAATCATAATTTTTATGGATTATACAAAATTAGCAGAAATTTTTTCATTTGCTCCAGTATCTGCAGTTGAGGTAGGGAAGCATTTATATTGGACAATAGGTAGTTATAAATTACATGGACAAGTTTTCATAGTTTCATGGTTGGTAATAGCTATATTAATCGCTATTGCATTTATAGGAACTAGAAAATTAGATAAAGTACCTGGGAAATGGCAAAATTTTATGGAATTTATACTCGAATTTTTGCAAGATATAGCAAAAAATCAAATAGGAGAGCATGAATATCGCTCATGGGTTCCATATATTGCAACTATTTTTTTATTCATTTTAGGTAGTAATTGGGCAGGTGCTTTAATTCCTTGGAAATTAATTCATTTGCCAGAAGGTGAATTAGCAGCGCCTACTAACGATATAAATACTACAGTTGCTCTATCTTTATTAACTTCAATGGCATATTTTTATGCTGGTTTAAGCAAAAATGGTTTAGGTTACTTTATGCGTTACATTGAACCAACACCTGTATTGTTGCCAATTAATATTTTGGAAGATTTTACAAAACCCTTGTCTCTTAGCTTTAGATTGTTTGGTAATATTTTAGCTGATGAACTCGTTGTTTCAGTATTTACGTTACTAGTTCCCATTTTAATACCATTACCTGTTATGATTTTAGGACTATTTGCTAGTTCTATTCAGGCATTAATTTTTTCTACTTTATCTGCTGCTTATATAGGTGAAGCTATGGAAGGACATGGTGAACACTAAAATCAATATATTAATTTAATATATTGAATAGTTAATTGAATTTGTATTATGTGAATTTGAAATCTGTTAATTTTCTATATATTCTAATTAGATAATGCTATTTATGGATTCTATTATTTCTGCTGCTTCGGTTATAGCTGCTGGTCTTGCTGTAGGTCTTGCTGCCATTGGACCTGGCATTGGTCAAGGTAGCGCTGCAGCTAATGCTGTCGAAGGCATTGCTAGACAACCAGAGGTTGAGGGCAAAATTCGAGGTACACTTCTACTAAGTTTAGCTTTTATGGAGTCTTTAACAATATATGGTTTAGTAGTTGCATTATCACTTTTATTTGCAAATCCTTATACGGGTTAAATTAGTTATTTACGCTTAGTTTTTATATTTCTATTATTAATTCTAGAATTAGAAGCTAAGCGTTTTATCAGATTGTAATTATGAAATTTGTATCTAAAATATAAATCTAACATTAATACATACAAGTAAATGATTGAATTTTCGTTTCTATTATTTCAAATGTTAAGTGCAGAGACAGAAGGAGGGCTATTTGATTTTAATGCAACCTTGCCGCTAATGGCATTGCAATTTTTTGCTTTAACTATTGCATTAAATTTTATTTTTTATAAGCCTGTTATTAACGCACTGGATGAACGAGATGAATATATTCGCAATAGTTTAACTACAGCCTCTGCTTCTTTAGTAAGAGCTGATGAGTTGACAAAAAAATATGAACATCAGTTAGCAGAATCAAGAAAAAAAGCTCAAGATATTATTAAAGCAGCCCAAGAACAAGCTCAACAAATAGTATCTGTGAAAATAAAAGAGGCTCAGCTGGATGCAGAAAGATTAGTCTCTGAAGCATATGATCAGCTAAATATTCAAAAAGAGAACGCTTTAAAGACTTTAGAAACACAAGTTGACGCTTTAAGTGATATGATTAAAGTAAAGTTATTAAATGATTAATGAATATAATAACTATAAAATTTTGTTGTTATTTTAAATAATTTGTAATATTTGGGATATATAAACAGAATGGAAAATTATATGCAAGTTTTTAATATAATTGCAAATTTAGACACGAATGTTAATCAATCTATTAGCTTTAATACAGATTTTTTAGAAGCTAATGTCATTAATATTGTATTGTTACTATCAGGTCTTATATATGTATTAAAAGAGTTCTTAGGCTCTATTCTTGTTACTAGACAAGAGAAAGTTTTACTAGCTATACAAGAATCAGAGGAGCGTTTACGGCAAGCTAATTTAAGATTGAGTGAGTCAGAGAAGCAGCTTGCTCAAACACAAATAGTTATTACACAAATAGTAAAAGAAGCGGAATTAACTGCACAAAAAGTGAGGCAATCTATATTAGATCAAGGAAAAGCAGATGTAGATAAATTAATATCCGCCAGTAAGGCAAGTATTGCAACAGCTGAAATTCAAATTAAACAACAAATTCAGCTTCAAATTACGTCTTTAGCTATAAAAAGAGTTACTATACAGTTGCAAAATCAAATCACTCCTGTTCTTCAGACTAAAATTATTGATAATAATATTGCTCAATTGGGAGGTCATTTATGAGCAGTCAAGGATTTATGTCTAAAGTTGCTATTCCTTATGCGGAAGCCCTTGTAGAATCAGCTAATAATGCTTCTGCATTAAATGAGGTAAACCAGGATTTATCTTTAATATCTGAAATACTAGAAGAATCCAAAGAGCTCAAAACATTTTTTTTTAATCCTTTAATTACAACGGAAGTGAAAAAAAATGTTGTAAATAAGCTATTTGCTGATCAAGTTCATAGCCTTGTTATTAGGTTTTTGCTTGTTCTTATAGATAGACGTAGAATTACACTATTAGATATTATTATTAGCAAGTATTTAGAATTAGTGTATCAATTACAGTCAATTGTAGTGGCAGAAATACTTACGCCAATTATTTTAACAGATATCCAGCAAAATGAATTAATAAGTAAGATAAAAGATATAACTAACAGTACAACAGTAAAACTTGTAATTACAATAGAGCCAACATTAATAGCTGGTTTTATTGTAAAGATAGGATCTAAGACTATTGATACTAGTTTATATGGAAGATTAAAGCATATAGGCGCTTATTTGAATTCAGCTTCAAATATAAGTATTTAAAATAAGATATATAATAAATAATAATTTATAACTTTAATATGTTAAATATCAGACCAGACGAAATAAGCAATGTTATACGTCAACAAATTGATAAGTATGAACAAGAAGTTCAAGTAGCTAATATAGGCACTGTTTTGCAGGTTGGAGATGGTATTTCAAGAGTATATGGCCTAGATGAAGTTATGGCTGGAGAGTTATTAGAGTTTGAAGATCGAACAATTGGTATAGCTCTAAATTTGGAGAGTGATAATGTTGGAGTAGTTTTAATGGGTGATGGCAGAAATATATTGGAAGGTAGTTCTGTGAAAGCTACAGGTAAAATTGCTCAGATACCAGTTGGGGATTCTTTTTTAGGTAGAGTTGTAGATCCATTAGCACGACCAATTGATGCAAAGGGTTTACCAAGTTCTTCAGAAACGAGATTAATTGAATCTTATGCTCCAGGTATTATTGGTAGACAATCAGTTTGCGAACCTTTACAAACTGGTATTACAGCCATTGATTCAATGATACCTATAGGAAGAGGTCAAAGAGAGCTAATTATTGGTGATAGACAAACAGGCAAAACTGCAGTAGCTTTAGATACTATTATCAATCAAAAAGGCCAAGATGTTATTTGTATTTATGTTGCTATTGGTCAAAAAGCTTCATCAGTTGCTCAGGTTGTATCTACTTTACAAGAAAAAGGTGCGTTAGAATACACAATAGTTGTAGCATCTAATGCTGATGATCCAGCTACATTACAGTATATTGCTCCTTATACAGGTGCTGCATTAGCAGAGTATTTCATGTATAAGGGTAGAGCGACTTTAGTAGTATATGATGATTTAACTAAACAAGCACAAGCTTATCGTCAAATGTCTTTATTACTACGTAGACCTCCTGGACGAGAAGCTTATCCGGGAGATGTGTTTTATTTGCATTCTCGACTATTAGAAAGGGCTGCAAAACTTAATAGCGAGTTGGGAGGAGGCAGTATGACTGCTTTGCCTATTATTGAAACACAAGCGGGAGATGTTTCTGCTTATATTCCTACAAATGTTATATCTATTACGGATGGTCAGATTTTTCTATCTGGAGATTTATTCAACTCAGGTATTCGCCCAGCTATTAATGTTGGAATTTCTGTTTCTCGTGTAGGATCAGCAGCTCAAATTAAAGCTATGAAACAAGTCGCAGGTAAATTGAAATTAGAGTTAGCTCAATTTGCAGAATTAGAAGCTTTTTCTCAGTTTGCTTCTGATTTAGATAAAGCAACACAAAATCAGTTATCTCGTGGCCAGCGTTTAAGAGAAATTTTAAAGCAAGCACAGAATTCACCCATTCCTGTTGAAGAGCAAACAGCTATTATTTATACAGGCATTAATGGTTATTTAGATGATATTAATTTACTTCAAGTTAAGGATTTTGTTAAAGCTTTAAGGGAAGATTTACGTAACTCAAAACCTGAATTTGGAGAAAGTATACGTACTACGAAAAAATTAAGCGAGGAAGCAGAAGAACTATTAAAACAATCAATTGAAGATGTTAAGCAAGCCTTTTCAATTTAGCTTTAATTAAAATTATTAGGATATTTTAATATGCTTATAATTATCAAATATCCTAATTTTATTATTATGTATAGCATAAAATAGTTAATAATATAAGTTCAATGTTAGTAGGATTGTACTTGATTTATGTTATATATATATTCATAACCATGTTTTTCTAATTTATGTCCTATATCTGAATTGCCTGTATATATTATATTTCCTTCATCCATTATATGTATATAATCAGGAATAATATAATCTAATAATCTTTGATAATGTGTAATTATAAGAATTGCATTATATTTGTTTTTAAAATCATTAATTTGTTTGGCGATAGTTTTAAGTGCATCTATATCGAGTCCTGAATCAATTTCATCTAAGATTGCTAGCTTACTATTTAATAATTCCATCTGTAAAATTTCATTTTTTTTCTTTTCTCCACCAGAAAAGCCTTCATTGACATTCCTAGTCAAAAAGTTCGATTGCATATTAATAGTTTTACTTCTCGTACTTACTAATTCAAAAAAAGATAACGGATCCAATTCTGTATTTTGATTAGCTCTTCTATTAGAATTATATGCTAATCTCAAAAAATCTATATTATTTACTCCAGGTATTTCTACTGGATATTGAAATCCAAGAAAAATACCTTTGTGAGATCTAGCTGTTGCTTCTTCATAAGTAATATCTTGTTGATTTAATAAAATTCTACCTTCTACTATATGATATTTAGGATGTCCAGCAATTACTTTTGCCAAAGTGCTTTTGCCGGAGCCATTTTTACCCATTATTGCATGTATTTCACCTTTATTTATAGATAAATTGATACCTTTTAAAAGCTTATCTTTTTTGTTGATTGTAACCTGCAAGTTCTCAATTTTTAATATATTCTGGTTTTTCATTTTATATATTTAATATTTATCCAACAGTTCCTTCTAACTTAAGGTTTAATAATTTATCTGCTTCCATAGCAAACTCCATCGGTAATTCTTCTAATACTTCTTTACAAAATCCACTAATCATTAAACTAATCGCTTCTTCAATATCAATTCCTCGCTGTGAAAAATAAAATATTTGTTCTTCTCCAATTCTTGAAGTTGAAGCTTCATGCTCTATTTTTGCTAAAGGATTTCTTACTTGAATATAAGGGAATGTATTAGCTTGACACAGTTTTCCTAATAATAAAGAGTCACACTGAGAATAATTACGTGCATGGTTAGCCTTAGGACCGATTTTTACTAAACCTCTATAACTGTTAACAGAGAAGCCTGCGGAAATGCCTTTTGATATAATTTTACTTTTTGTATTAATTCCAATATGGATCATTTTACTTCCAGTATCTGCCTGTTGATAGTGGTTAGTTAAAGCTACAGAAGAAAATTCTCCAATGGTATTTTTACCTGTTAAAATACAACTAGGATATTTCCAGGTAATAGCAGAACCTGTTTCTATTTGTGTCCATGAAATTTTTGCATTATCTCCTGAGCATAATCCTCGTTTAGTTACAAAGTTATAAATTCCTCCTTCTCCTTTTGAATTTCCAGAATACCAATTTTGTACAGTTGAATATTTTATGGTAGCATTTTCAAGAGCTATTAACTCTACAACAGCTGCATGTAATTGATTATTACTAAATTGTGGTGCTGTGCATCCTTCAAGATAACTTACATAACTGTTTTTATCAGCTATGATAAGGGTTCTTTCAAATTGTCCAGCTTCTTTATTATTAATTCTAAAATAAGTAGAAAGTTCTAGTGGACAATGTGTATCAGGAGGAATATAACAGAAAGAACCATCACTAAATACAGCAGAATTTAATGCAGCGAAATAATTATCACCAATAGGAACAACAGATCCTAAATATTTCTTGATTAAATTCGGATATTTATATATAGCTTCAGTAATAGAGCAAAAAATAACGCCAACCTCAGCAAGTTCTTTTTGGAAAGTTGTAGCTATAGATGTACTGTCGAATACGGCATCAACAGCAACATTAGTTAATTTTTTTTGTTCTGTTAAAGGAATTCCTAGTTTGTTAAATGTATCTAATATTTCTGGATCAACTTCATCTAAATTTTGAAGTTTCTTTTTATATTTAGGTGTAGAATAATAAGTAATTTTATTGTATTCTATCTTTTTATATTTTAATTTTCCCCATACTGGTTCATTCATTTTCGTCCATTTTTTATAGGCATTGAGCCGAAAATTTTTGAGATACATAGGTTCATTTTTTTTTGCTGATATACTTTCAACAATATTTTTATTTAAACCAGGCGGTAAGCTATCAGATTCAATATTCGTATAAAATCCATATTTATATGGTTGATTTATAAAATTATCTATAGTCATATGATTTTTTATATTGGTTATTCGAAATATTCATATTTAGTATGAATCTTAATATTAATTTTATAAAATTACATGATATTTAAGTCAAATTTTACGAATTTATTCATAAGTAAAAGCAATATGTATCAAATTATCATTTAATTCTCTGGTATATAATACCGTAGATATTCTATAAATATCACTATATATTTCTTGAATCAATTGTGATATTAAATATATATAATACTTAAATTTAAATAATTTAGTAATTTTTTTTATTTTTATAGTCAGCAGCATGTATCGAATTTTTTTAGTAATATTTGCTAAAGCTTGTGAAGCAAAAGTGGCAATAAAAATAATTTTATTTGCTTTATTATTTTGATATTTTTTCAACAATTCAAAAAAAGAAAATGTTACATCTTCATATGTTGTTACCAAAAATATTATATTAATAGTAAAAAAATAATGCACAATAATTAAAAGTATTCTTAATTGTAGTATATATTTATTAAATATGTATATCAGGAAATAGTAAATATATGATAATTGTATTATATAAATATGAGATAATAATTCAATTGTCTTTAATATAATAGTTATATAAATTACGATACATGCTATATATGAAATATAGAATAAAAAATTTTTATGTTTATTATTTCTGTTTTTAAAGTAGAAAAAAAACATCAAATATAAACATATATTGCTTGCAATATGTTTTTCATCAGTGTATAAAATAACATATAAATATATAAACATAAAGTACGTTTTATAGCGTGATTTTAGTTTGTGTAACCAAGTTTTAGGCGAATGAATATATTTATCAAGTAAAAAGTTTTGCATTAAGTTCATATAAGTTTATATTAATGGATATAAATAGTGTTTGATTTTATAATCTATAGTATTATTGTTATGTGGATATATAATACTAAGGTAGATGGCGAAATTGGTATACGCATCATATTCAAAATGTGACAACTTATAGTTATGAGGGTTCAAGTCCCTTTCTACCTATATTTTAGATAATATTAAATATAGAAGAATTATATGAGTTTATTAGTTTTAGGTGCAACAGGTACTTTAGGAAGACAAATTGTTAGAAGAGCTTTAGATGAAGGTTTTCAAGTTAAATGTTTTGTTAGAAGTTTTCGAAAGGCTGCATTTTTAAAAGAATGGGGTGCAGAGTTGGTTTATGGAGATTTAAAATTACCAGAAACAATACCGCCGACATTATTAGGTATTACAGCAATTATAGATGCTTCTACTGCTAGAACTTCTGATTTATATAATGCTGCCAAGATAGATCTTTACGGCAAATATATTTTAATAGAAGCAGCTAAAAAAGCTTATATTAAAAGATATATTTTTTTTTCTATTCTTAATGCGAATAGATATTCTGAGATACCTTTAATTAAGATGAAAATAATTATAGAAAATCATCTAATAAATTCAGGAATTAATTATACAATCTTTAATTTAGCTGGCTTTTTTCAAGGTTTAATTGCACAATACGCTTTACCTATTTTAGATAATCAGACAGTCTGGATTGCAGATGATGTTAAATCAGTAGCTTATATGGATACTCAGGATGTAGCTAAGTTAACCATTAGAAGTTTATCGATAGCAAAAACTGAAAATAAAATTTTACCTTTGGTTGGTTGTAGATCTTGGAATTCAATGGAGATTGTTGAATTATGTGAAAAGCTATCTGGGCAAAGGTCAAAGATTTCTCGAATTCCTGTCTTCATTTTAACCTTGATTCGTAAGCTAACATATTTTTTTCAATGGAGTTGGAATATATCTGATAGATTAGCTTTTACTGCAGTTTTAGCAAGTAGTGATAGCTTTAATACATCAATGAGTGAAGTTTATAGTCTTTTACAAATTAATGAAAAAGAAACAGAAAGGTTAGAAGACTACTTTAAAGAATATTTTAGCAAAGTTATGAAAAAATTAAAAGAAATAAACTATCAATCAATTAATCAGCAAATCAATAAAAGTAATTTTTAATTTTATTGTACTAAAAATTATATTATGAACACTTTTGTTTTTACAGCTTATTTATTAAGTCAACCTAAATTAACAAAAATAAAACATCAAAATTTTTGTTATTTGTTAGTGTCTTTAAATAATTTTATGGACAATATAGCAAATATTAAAATTAAAGTATTTACGAAAGGCAAAGTAGCTAGGCAAGTTTTTGACTTATATAAAGAGAAAAATAATGTGATTATTGAAAGTTCTATTTATATTAAAAAAACAAAATTTTTAAACAAAAATAAAACAAAATCAAAAATAATTTTTGTCAAAATTCATAAAATACAAAATATATATACTTAAATCTATAATTAAGTTATTGAGTTTTTTTAGTATTTTACTTATTTAGTACAATTTTCATATACAATATTATTGACTTGTTTTAAAATTTTATAATTATTAAAGAGGATATTAATTATGTTTACTTTAAAAATCTTGGTTTATACAACGGTTATTTTTTTTGTATCTCTTTTCTTTTTTGGTTTTTTATCTAACGATCCTTCTAGGAATCCAAATAGAAAAGACTTGGAATAATGTATTATATGGTATTCTTAACATAATTAATTAGAGACTTTAATTTCGGAGATAAAAGACGCAGCTAAATACTTTTGATTTTCTTTCAATATGCAAATAATTATTTTGAATTTAGAGTTAATTAAATAAATATACTCATTATATAATACATTTTTTTTTACAGATTCAATTTTAATACATTTATTCGTATGAATTGTAAATCTGTAATATTTAATTTGGTCATTTGTAATCTTATGTAATTCTCCGAGATGAGATTGCTCTTGTTTAAAAAATAAGTAGTATGTTCTTTCATGATTTTTTTTATTATATAATTGGTAATTATATATTATATATTTTTCTTTTTCCGGTATGTATATATTATGTGTTTGTTTGAGACTTATTTCTTGTTTATTATAAGTTACTTTTTTATTATTTATAAAATAATTCGTTCTTTGGCATAACCATTGTCCTTCTAATTTATTTAAAATATTTTCGTATTTCATATTATTTTAAAATGTAATTCAACTAAAGTTTGTACCTATATATAAAAAATTTTCATATTTATTGTTTGTAAAATATTCTATAAACACGATAGGTATCTGTCTAAATGGACTGCATAAATTCATCCCAATACCTATTTGATAGTAATCTTGATATATTAATTTTGATTTATATATGTCAGCTAAATATAAAATTTGATACGATATATTCTTTGTGTAGCTAATCAATAAATATATAGCAACATATTTTATGGGATATATTTTATATTTTATATTAAACCAATAATTAGTTTTATTAACTAATTTAGAATTGTATGAATTTATTCTATTAGTATATTCATCATATGTGTTGCTAAATGATTTTATAGCCATTAAATTCTTAGTAATATCGAATATATAGGCTTTTATATTTAATTGTATAGTATTTTTATATATATTAGGTAAAATCAGTGGTAAATTAAATATTTTATTATAGCTTAAAAATATATAAGGATATAAATTAATGATATAATTCATATATTTAATAACTTGGGTATCATAGTGAAATAACAAATTTAAATATATCACAGAATTTTTTGCAAAATTAGAATGCTTAAATGCAGGATATTTTAATATTAACAATAAATATAATTCTTTTGATCTTATTAGTTTAGATATATTGTATAAATAATTATTAGTATTTATCTGCATATTTATATAAGAATAATTATAAATTGAGATAAAGTGTTTTTCTTCATATTGCATAATTAATTTTTGAATCATATTTATTTTATCATCTAAGCGGCATTGTAATTTCACTTTTAAGTTTTCGGTTTTTATTCTTAAATTTGATATATATTTAATGCAAGGATTGGAATTAATAATTTGTATATAATTATAATTATATGTAAATTTATAGTAATAAATAATATAGTAAATATATGAAAAATAAATATCTATGCAGTCACTCATGATTTTTAGAAGCGATAACTTTATACTTATATTAGGTAAAGTTACGGAATTTTTTAGCTTAATTTGTAAGGTTCTGATAAAATTCAATTTATATTTAAATTCTAATATATAAGATTTTTGAGGTTTGAATAATACAAGTTTATTTAGTAAATTTCTTAAAAACATTAAAGTATTATTTTCGAATATACCAGTATTTTCTTGTATATAGATATATTTTACTTGGTTGTTATGCAAGCTATATTTTATGTTTACCATTAATCCTTCTGGTAAATTACTGATATTATAACTACAACTTCTTATTATTTTTTCTTTCTTTAAAAATAAAATATTAGATTCTAATGCATATAAATTTAATATTTTATTAGGTAAAAGGTCAAGATTTTTTACCATAAAATTATTTAATTCATTAAAAGTGTGTTTTTTTTTATTTGTTTACTTTTACATTCTATGTTCACGGAATGAATTTTACCTTCATTAATTGTTAAATTAATTTTATTTATTTGGGATGTGCTTTTTATATTGATACTTGACCATTTATAGCCACGTGATAGATACCATAAATGTATTTTATGAAGAATAGAATTAATTAATAAATAATTCTTGGGCAATCCTAATTGATGTATAAAAATTTTTTGTAAAAATTTAGTACATATTTTTAATTTTTTATATTTTGTAATATTAATTTGATTTATAACAGGATATATATCTACGTTAAAAATATCTTGTTTATATTTTATATACAGTATTGTATATTTATTAATAGAACTAATACAACCAGAATTTTTTAATATATGTATGTATTGTTTTAAGCTTATATTATTAAAGTGAAAATTTCTAATTTTAATATATTTATTTTTATTTTGGTTACAGTTCATTATTTTTTGTAACAAGTGCTTATTACATTTATTTATTTTTACTCGTGTACGATTAAACTCAGTAGATTTTAATGTTTGTTTAAAGTAAACGTTGGAAACCATTGCATAATAATTTAGATAATATATCTTTTTAGAATTATAATGCAAGAAAGAGAAAATAATAAAAAGTAAATGAAAGAGAATAAATGGCATTTAATATGTAATCCTAATTAAATAAAAAATTATATTTATTATGTTTTTAAATTGATGTAATAATATTTGATTTTGAGGATTTATGCAATTTAATTATATATTAATTTCTTGTTAATTTATATTCTTTATATAGTTAATTATGAAATATTGGAATTTAAAGAAAATTAACCAGTCATCTTTAGATAAAACTGGTGTTATACCTAGGTCAATTAGCAAACTATTTGAAAAATTTAAAAAAGAGTTAGATCCAAATGCGGAAGTCGAAGCTATAGAAGAATTTAAGGTAGCCAGATACCAAACTGTTGCATCAGTTAAATATCTTGTTTTCTTATTTATCATGCCTATTATTATTAATCAAATCTCTAAAAGTTTCCTTTTCGGGCCTTTTATTAACTATTTATGGAATAAGGACGAGCATATTATTTTTCTTAATCAATCACAAGAAGAACGAGCATTTGCAGAATTACAAAGATTTGAAGAAAAGTTACATTTTGAAGTTCTTATTGGTAAAATAGATCATCCTTCTTCAAATTTAATTAATTATAAAATGACAGAAAAAGCTTTAGAACTTGCTGTAGATTATGCTCATGAAAGCTCTTGTGCTATTAAAAATATTTTAGCAGATTTGTTATCAATCGCTATTTTTATTTCTGTTATTATATCTAGTAAAAGACAGTTTTCGATATTGAGATCATTTTTAAATGAGTTAATATATAGTTTAAGTGATACAGCTAAAGCTTTTCTTATCATATTATTTACAGATATGTTTGTTGGTTTTCATTCTCCTCATGGTTGGGAAGTGATTATAGAAATGATTTTAAGACATTTAGGTTTGCCTGAAAGTAGAGATTTTATTTTTGTCTTTATTTCTACATTTCCTGTTGTTTTAGATACTATATTTAAATATTGGATTTTTAGGTATTTAAATAAAATTTCTCCATCAGCTGTTGCAACTTATCATAATATGAATGAATAAAATACTTGCTTTTTTACATATTTAAGTTTAATATTGTTTTTTAAGCATCTGTGGCCGAGAGGCCGAAGGCAGCGGACTCATGTGTGACCCGTTTTTAGGTGTTAACCGATCTATAATTATCAATTTTAGGTTAGCTAACTAAAGATCAAATCTTAACAAATTAAGATTTAGATAAACTGTACTTTTTTTGTTGGTTCGAATCCATCTATTCTGAATCATGGATATAATTGATGAGTTAATTTATTTATATATTAGCCTTAATTATAAATAAATAAAGCAAACTCATTCACAAGTTAATATGGTTAGGAAAACAAACCCTTGCAAAAAGTACTAATTATTAGAATATATTTTAATGATAATTTTAAGATATATATATTGCCCTTAAGCTATATTATTATGAGTTAATATCAGCATGATTCTTATCAGTGGCAGTTAGTATATAGAGAGGAACCTAAGTTAATAAAGGATATGAAAAGTATGGAACGGAGAAACTGGTAAGTATAAAATACTATACAAAATATATAACAAATTATTAGTTACATTTAAGGCAAATATAAAATATTTATCAGTAAGAAGTAATAGTAAAGTTGTTGATAAATTAGTTAAATTATAAACTATACTCAAAGCAAACTTATTACATCTATTAATTCACATAATACCTAGTTATACGAAATTTATATATAATAATGACTAGCTACGTACTTGACGAAAAAACTAAATGGAAATATTTACCATGGGATCAAATAAACCAAAGGGTTGCTTTATTAAAGTATAAAATATATAAAGCTTCGAAAATATGTGACAAAAATTTAATATACAAAGCACAAAATAGTTTGGTAAATTCTAATGAAGCTAAAATTATGGCAATTCAGTATATATGTAAATCTATAAAAGACTCTTATATAAACTGGCATAAAGAAAACTATCGTATATCAGATATACATAAAACACATATTTTTCGCCTTTTATTTGATGATCAAAGTTTATATAAAATATATCCATCTTTTCAATCTATAATAGAAAAGATTGAACAGTATATAATCTATTTATGTTTACAATCAGAATGGAGCGTAAAATTTAATTCTAACTTTGATACAAGTATATATAATCATGTATCATCTAGACTAGAAGAAAAAAACGTTATTTCGTACAATCATACTTATAGCTTAAAACATACTTGCTTAATTAATTTTAATTACTATATACCAAGTCAATACATTAATATTGAATATATAAAAAAAAAATACAAACATTTCCATATTTTTTTCATAATATAATTAAATGGTTAAGAATACAAAGTTTGAATGAACAATGTATAATATCTAGTTATTCATCCTTTTTAAAGCCAGGCGAATTTATATCTTCTAATTATAAGATATATAATTTAATATGTAATATGTATTTACATGGTATTGAATGGTTTAATTTTAAATTTATGCCTATAGCAAGAAAAATATATAGTATGAAAAGACAAAAAATCTTCAGTCACTATATATCAATTAAATACAGCTTATTTAATTCAAATAATTTATATTACAGTAATTTTATTAGAAATTTATATATTGTGTCTAAATCTATATATAGTCATATTAGCTTATGTATTAATAAGAATAAAATATATTTAAATAGTCAAATTTATTGTTTTTATTGGACATTAAAAGAAACTTGTAAATTATTGGTTTATGATTTATATTGGAATTTGAAATTAAGTAAAAATGCATATAATTATTTAATATATTATTGCAAACATTTACTATACGGTAAAGATTCATTAAAACGTTTGCGTACGAATAAACATATACAATTAAAGAAATGTATACAACAATTATTCAATTTACTAGCATTTTTTTTTGAATCTTACAATATATTAATATCTTTTGTTATAGTTAAAAAATTATATAAATTATTTTCTGATATCTTATATTTTTGGTACAAAAAAAAATATAAGAGAATTTTAAAATTTGAATTAAGTAAATTGCATAATTACTGGAATAGTAAAGTATTTATGAATTTTATAATTAAAATTAGATTAAATTCATTATATATGACATTTTTACAACAAATTAATAGATAGTAGCCGTATGAAATGAAAATTTCAAGTACGGTTTTGTAGGAGAGATTTTTAAAGAAATCGACTCTAATAATCCGCCATCTTATTAAGGACGTCGCTGGTTCGAATCCAGCCAGATGCAGTCTAAATGTATTTTATATAAGCGGGTAGCGGGAATCGAACCCGCATCATTAGCTTGGAAGGCTAAGGTTTTACCACTAAACTATACCCGCTAGTAATCTAATACTATCATATATTTTCGTATTGTGGTAAAAAGTTTTTTTTACTGTTATTGAGTAATATTATTTCATTTATATTTAGTTTATGCCTTCAAGTACAACTCCCAAAAATTTTGCTAAAGATGCTGCTCGTTCTTCTATTTCTGATAGAAGCATAGGTTGCCCGACTTGTGTTAAAGGTATTTCTCTATTATCTTTTGTTTTTAAATAAATTTCTCTTTTAGGTGTTAAGCCTTCTTGTATACTAACTTTAATAGAATAAATCTCATTTATTTGATATTCTAATTGTAAAACGCGATTTTTACCTGGAAAACCTAAACGAAATATGGTAATCAATCCACGATCTCGATTAAATTCATTATAACCAGAGCCTACATTCCATATAATAGTTAACCATAAAAATAAACTAATAAGTATAGCAGTTGTTCCATAAAATGTCATAATTATACCTTGAGGTAAAAACAATAAATCAGTAGATTTTGTGAAAGGTAATAATTCTATTTTAAAATAACTAGATAAACCAACTAAGAAAAAACTTAATCCACCTATAAAAATTATTGTAGCCCAACAGTAATTACTAATTCGTCGAGATCCTAATATCTTATCTATCTTAATTTGAGACATAGTATAACAATGTAGTTTTTAAATGTAAAAATTTAATTAAAAAATTAATTGAGTATCAAAAGTCAATCTTTTGATACATTTATTTATTTTTTTATCATTAATTTGCTTATATTAATTTAATTGACTGTAGACCAAAATATAAGCTTAGGGCTAATCCAGTAAATATAGTTGTAAATAATATATAGCTAATAAAAATATACATATTATGATTCCTTTGATAATTGATTGGTTGAGATATATAGATTTATTAATATAATTAGATTCATATATAATAATAAGATTATTATAAAATATAATTAGTTATTATTGATATTAAAATGATACTAATTATTAATAGAAATATGAATATAAAGAATTTAATATAATGAAATCCAGTCTATAGTTTATTATATAAATTCAAGGAATTACAATATAATTACTTATATATTATTTATTACTTCTGGAGAACAGAATTATGTCAGATTTTATTCAATCATATAATAATGATCCTTTTGTAGGTAATTTATCAACTCCTGTTAGCACTTCAACATTTACTAAAGGTTTATTAAGTAACTTGCCTGCTTACAGAAGAGGCCTTTCTCCCCTTTTAAGAGGCTTAGAAATTGGCATGGCTCATGGTTATTTTTTGGTTGGCCCTTTTGATAAGTTAGGGCCTTTAAGAAATACAGATGTAGCTTTATTATCAGGTTTCTTATCCGCTGTAGGATTAATTATTATTTTAACTGTATGTTTATCAATGTATGGTAACGTTTCATTTGATAAAAATGATTCAAAAGATATACTACAGACGTCAGAAGGATGGGGACAATTTACAGCCGGTTTTTTGGTTGGAGCTGTGGGTGGATCCGGTTTTGCTTATTTACTCTTGGCTAATATACCTGTGTTACAAAACCTTGGATTAAGCTAAATTTTAAAAGATACGTAATAAGATTCAAGTATTTCAATAAATGCAGTACTTATATCTACTATAACAAGCTAGTAAGGGGACTTGAACCCATAACCTGCTGATTACAAATCAGCTGCTCTACCATTTGAGCTATACTAGCATTTTAGAGTTTTAAGATGGTAATACAAAGTAAAGTAGTACCATCTTATCTTTTAATACGAATTAATTAACTGTATTTCCATCTTGATTTTTAATTTCTAATGAATTTGAATTGCAATCTATATAATAATGAATTGTTTCATCAAAACATGTTGAAGACCAGCCTATAGGCGTTTCTAATGATAGGTCATCTATATTCGAATCATCTTTTATGTTTATATTGTTAATATATTGTAGTGATTCCATAAATTTTTCTCCCATTGCTCTCTGATTTAAATAGCTTTATATACTATAAATATTATCATACAATATTTAAATTGTCACTACTTATAATTAATTTTTAATAAAAAATATAGACTTATATTTTAAATTTATGTAAAGATTTTATTGCTTTAGTACATATTTTTATTTTAATCCATCGGTTTTGTTTATATGACCATATTTTTTTATTTTGTAGGTTAATATTTTGTATTTTTTTAGTTCTTATATGTGAGTGTGAAATTTTATAACCATTATTTGATTTTTTGCATGTTAGCATACATTTTCTTACCATATTTTTATTTTTCAATCCTTAACTTTTTATCAATTGTATTTATATTAAATTTCATGATTAACTATTTTTACTTAATATATTTCTTCAAAGTAATTGCAAGAGTTGATTTAGGAATAGCTCCAATCACAGTATCAACTCGTTGACCTTCTACAAAAATCATTAGTGTAGGTATACTTCTTATTCCATATTCACTAGCTGTGCTAGGATTTTCATCTGTATTAAGTGTAACAACTTTGAGTTTATCTTTATATTCATTAGCTATTTGATCTATTATTGGTGCAACCATACGACATGGACCACACCAAGGAGCCCAAAAATCTACTAACACTGGACAACTTGATTTTATTACTTCTTCATGAAATGAAGCATCAATAACTTGTGGTACAGACAATGTATTTATCTCCTTTATTTCTTACTTGAAAAATATTAGCATAAAAAATAGCACATTTACCAATATTGGTATTTGATTATATATATTCTTTATGTTATGTATTTTTGATATTAATAAAAATTATCATTACTATAAATAATTTTTCAATTACTTGATTCATATATAATGGTAAATTTATATATAAGGTTAATTAAACATAATATACTAAGAATAATAATATTATGAAGTTAAGTTAATGTTAAATATACAGTTTATACTCTAATATTAACTAGTCGACTAACAACCTAATGATACTGCCTTAAATTCAAGGAGGAATAAATGTCTCAATCTGTAGAAGAACGGACAAGAATTAAGAATGAACGTTACGAATCTGGTGTAATTCCATATGCAAAAATGGGATACTGGGATCCTAATTATGTAGTTAAAGATACAGACGTCCTAGCTTTATTTCGTGTTAGTCCACAACCAGGTGTTGATCCAGTAGAAGCATCTGCTGCAGTTGCAGGTGAATCATCTACAGCTACTTGGACTGTTGTATGGACAGATTTATTGACAGCTTGTGACCTATATAGAGCTAAAGCCTATAAGGTAGATGCTGTTCCAAATACTACAGATCAGTATTTTGCTTTTATTGCATATGATATAGATTTGTTTGAAGAGGGTTCTATTGCTAACTTAACAGCTTCAATTATTGGTAACGTATTCGGTTTTAAAGCAGTAAAAGCTCTAAGATTAGAAGACATGCGCATACCAGTCGCTTACTTAAAAACTTTCCAAGGCCCTGCTACTGGACTAGTAGTAGAACGTGAGCGTATGGATAAATTCGGTCGTCCATTTTTAGGTGCTACAGTGAAACCTAAATTAGGTCTTTCTGGTAAAAATTATGGTAGAGTTGTATATGAAGGTCTTAAGGGTGGTTTAGACTTCTTAAAAGATGATGAAAATATTAACTCTCAGCCTTTCATGCGTTGGAAAGAAAGATTTTTATATTCAATGGAAGGTGTAAATAGATCAATTGCAGCAACTGGTGAGGTTAAAGGGCATTATATGAATGTTACAGCTGCTACAATGGAAGATATGTATGAAAGAGCTGAATTTGCTAAGCAATTAGGGACTGTCATTATTATGATTGATCTTGTTATTGGTTATACAGCAATTCAAACTATGGCTATATGGGCACGTAAAAATGATATGATTTTACATTTACATCGTGCTGGTAATTCAACTTATTCTCGTCAAAAAATTCATGGAATGAATTTCCGTGTTATTTGTAAATGGATGCGTATGGCTGGCGTAGATCATATTCATGCTGGAACTGTAGTTGGTAAGCTAGAAGGTGATCCTTTGATGATAAGAGGATTCTATAATACTTTACTACAGACACATCTAGAAGTTAATTTACCTCAAGGTATATTTTTTGAACAAGATTGGGCTTCTTTACGTAAAGTTACACCTGTTGCTTCTGGTGGTATTCACTGCGGACAGATGCATCAACTACTAGACTATTTAGGTAACGATGTTGTTCTTCAATTTGGAGGTGGTACAATAGGTCATCCAGATGGTATACAGGCTGGTGCAACAGCCAATCGTGTAGCATTAGAGGCTATGGTAATAGCTCGTAATGAATGTCGTGATTATGTTGCAGAAGGACCACAGATTTTACGTGATGCTGCTAAAACATGCGGACCTTTACAAACTGCTCTAGACCTATGGAAAGATATTAGCTTTAATTATACTTCTACAGACACAGCTGATTTTGTCGAAACTCCAACAGCTAATGTATAATATATATCTATTCTTTATCTTGTGATCATATTTATTTTCATTAAATCTAATGAAAATAAAATGTTAATTATTTTTAACAGATACAAAAATATTATAAGGAGTATTTAATAGTGAGATTAACACAAGGAACTTTCTCTTTCCTTCCAGACATGACAGATGATCAAATTACTAAACAGATTCAATATGCTATTTTACAAAATTGGTCTATTAGTATTGAATATACCGAAGATCCACATCCGCGTAATAATTATTGGGAATTATGGGGACTACCATTATTTGATATCAAGGATCCTGCGACTGTACTATTCGAAGTGAACAGCTGTCGTAAACAGTATCCAAATTTATATATCAAAGTTAATGCATTTGATAATACTAGAGGCACAGAAAGTTGTGTACTATCTTTTATCGTTAATAGACCAGCTTATGAACCAGGTTTTGAATTGGTTAGAACAGAAGATAATGGTAGAAATCAAAGATATAGTTTCCGTAGTTATGCAACAGCTAAACCGGAAGGTTCTAGATATTAATTTAAGTTAATAGTATAAAAAGAGATTAATTTAATTAATCTCTTTTTATACTATTACGGTTAAAAATTAAATAATTTATAAAGAAATAAAAATATGATTGATAATACTTTAGTAAATTTACAAGAAGAATATAATAAAACTCAAATACAAGAAGTTTTAGATGAGTTGCAACAAGAATTAGTAGGTCTTCAGCCAGTAAAAACAAGAATTAAAGAAATAGCTGCTTTATTACTAGTTGATAGATTAAGAAATAACTTAGGTTTAGTATCTGGAAGTCCTGGATTACATATGTCGTTTACTGGAAGTCCTGGTACAGGCAAAACGACAGTAGCTATGAAGATGGCTGATATTTTGCATAGACTAGGTTATATTAGAAGAGGACATCTATTGACTGTAACTAGAGATGATCTTGTAGGTCAGTATATTGGTCATACAGCCCCAAAAACAAAAGAAGTATTAAAGCAAGCTATGGGAGGGGTTCTATTTATAGATGAAGCATACTATCTATATAAACCAGATAATGAAAGAGATTATGGAGCAGAGGCTATAGAAATTTTATTACAAGTTATGGAAAATCAACGAGATGATCTAGTAGTCATTTTTGCTGGATATAAAGACAGAATGGATAAATTTTATGAATCTAACCCAGGTTTATCATCAAGAGTAACTAATCATGTAGATTTCCCAGATTATACAGCTGAAGAATTATTAGCTATAGCTAAGCTAATGTTAGAAGAACAACAATATCGTTTTGCACCAGATGCTGATAAAGTTCTTTTAGAATATGCTGGGAGACGAATGAAGCAACCTCATTTTGCAAATGCTCGCAGTATACGTAATGCAATTGATAGAGCTAGAATGAGACAGGCAAATAGGATTTTTATTAGTGGAGACAAAATTTTAACTAAAAGTGACTTAGTTACTATTAAAGCAGAAGATATACTAAAAAGTCGTTTATTTAACCAATAAATAATCTTCTTATATATATTATGTTTTATTGACAAAGTATAATTTTTCATATACCATTAACCTTAATAGAAATTGTGGCGATATAGCCAAGTGGTAAGGCAGAGGATTGCAAATCCTTTATCCCCAGTTCAAATCTGGGTATCGCCTAATAAATTTTTATTATGTATTATAAAGTACATTCGGGGATGTGGTGGAATGGTAGACACAACAGACTTAAAATCTGTTGATTTTCAATAATCGTGAGGGTTCAAGTCCCTCCATCCCCAATATAACAATCATTTAATTTACCCAGTTGTAAAAATTTAAAGTACTTATTAACTTATTATGTGTATATGTGTAAATTGTAGACATGTTCATAACTGTGTTACTTACCAGCTAATTCAAAAACAGCATAATTATAAATGTGATATTAAAATCATTAATAATTCTTTTATACCTAAAAAAGCATTAATTAATATTAGCATTAGTTACGTTAACCGAAATATATATTATGACTGGGATCTGATAGAATGTTTATCATTTGTTGAAATTCCTGGTCAATGGATATTCTATAGGTAAATCTTATATGTTTTACTAGTCTTATTTCTATAACTATGATAATGAATAAGTCTTCAATTGTGTTTTTAATATTTCTGTATTTACATTTGATGTTCTAACCAATGCAATTCTTCCTGTGCGTGCAATCTCAATAATTCCATATTGTTTTAATAAATTTTCAATGGCAACCATTTTTCCAGGATCACCTGTAACCTCTAAAATTAAATATTCATTAGCCATATCTACAACTTTTGCTCTAAAGATATTTGCAATTTCCAGTATAGCAGATCTATTTTTTAATAAAGCATGAATCTTTATCAACACTAATTCTCTTTCTACAGAAGGTATATCAGTAATATTTTGAACCTTTAATATATTAACTAACTTATATAGCTGCTTTGTCAGTTGTTCTATTGTTCTGTTATCACCATTTACTATCATAGTAATTCTAGAAATACCTGTTTTTTCGGCTGGTCCAACCGCAAGGCTCTCAATATTAAATCCACGCCTAGCAAATAATCCTGAAATTCTAGATAAAACTCCTGCTTCATCTTCAACAAGAACAGACAAAGTATGTTTCATAAAGTATCTCCTCATATTTAGTAATAACTCAAATTTATTTGTATTTCTAATTATTTATGTAATGTTATAATAATTTGCATATATTTAACAACATTATTTATAAACTTAAAAACAGGCAACTCAATATCTGTGTTAGAGAAATCGAAAAAAGAAAGAAGAAGAAATGATATAGAACCATTGATGAATGCACGAATTAAGTACAATCAAGTACGTGTAATTGATGTTTCTGGATCTCAGTTAGGTATATACTCATCTGACGAAGCTTTACATATGGCATTAAATTTGGGTTTAGACTTAGTATTAATTAGTGAAAAATCCAATCCTCCTGTATGTCGTATAATTAATTATGGAAAATATAAATTTGCTCAAGAAAAAAAAGCTAAAGAAGCTAAGAAAAAACAACATAATGTTACAATAAAAGAAGTAAAGATGAGATATAAAATAGATGTACATGATTATAATGTACGTATTAATCAGGCATTACGTTTTTTACAAGCTGGTGATAAAGTTAAAGCTAATGTAATATTCAGAGGTAGAGAGATTCAACATGCTAAATTAGCTATTGAATTATTAAATAAAATGGCACAAGATTTAAGCCATATAGCAGAAATTCAACAGTCTCCTGTAAAGGATGGAAAAAATATGATTATGATTCTATCACCTAAAAAGCTATAATAATCATAAATTTGATATTTCTTACAATATAAACTATATTATGTTGATATTTTGTATTACATATTATAATAATAAGGACAAATAAATGTCTCGCTATAGAGGACCTAAACTAAAAATATCTAGAAGATTAGGTGATTTACCTGGTTTAACAAGAAAAGCATCAAAAAAGCTCGCTCAAGCAGGTGAGCATGGCCAGCAATCACGCAAACCCTCAGAATATTCTTTAAGACTGGAAGAAAAACAAAAGTTAAGATTTAATTATGGGTTGAGTGAAAGACAACTTTCCAAATATATTAAAGCAGCTAAAAAAGTCCCAGGTTCAACTGGTCTCATACTATTACAAATTCTAGAAATGAGATTAGACAATATAATATTTCGTTTAGGACTTTCACCAACTATTCCAGCTGCCAGACAGCTAGTAAACCATGGTCACATTCTTATTAATAAAAAAAGAGTATCTATATGTAGCTATCAATGTAAACCAGGTGATACTATTCAAGTAAAAAATAAAAATTCATCACAAAATTTAGCAAAAAACCATTTAAGTTTTCCTACTTTAGCAAGTATACCTAATCACTTAGAATTAGATACAAAAATGTTAAATGGGAAAGTCAATGCTATAGTTGAGCGTGAATGGGTTGCTTTACAAATGAATGAACTTTTAGTTGTAGAATATTACTCAAGAAAGTAATGTTTAGTCAAAAAATTAAGTATAGTAAATAATATTTAATCTATATTTAACAGAAATACAAAAAATTTTTACCAATTTACAGGCTGCCTACTTGTTAATGACCAAAAAATTCTCTGAGTAAGTATTTTAAAACTTAAAAGCTTATTAGAGAATATTCGTTTTATCTTATTTTGATTATTAATAAATTTATAATGTTTTATAAATTGATAAGATTCTTGGGAAGGAATAAATAAAATATTTTTTTCTTTGATTTCATCATTATATTCATTTGACTTAATAAAATCTTCAAGATTATATATAATAACTTTAGGCTTATCTGGTATTTTATAATTTATTTGCTTTTGTTTAAATTCATGCCAAGCCTTTAATAAAGTTGCATAATTAGTAAATATAGCTTTATATTCAATAATCTCATTATTTATATTAGATTTACGATTATAATAATACCTTAATAAAGTCATTCTATTGGTTTTTCTGTTATATGCAAAAAAAGGTTCAATAATATATATAGGCTGTCCCTGAAAAAAATTTTTACTATACTTTTGATATTTATGAAACTTTAAATTTCGATAATATCTATATTTATAAAGAATTCTCGATATTTCTTTAAGATCCGGTATTAATCTAAATTGTAAATTTTTTAAATTCATTCGAGTTACTTTATAATAAGTAGACAAATGACTTGAGAAAATATTCAATTGTTTTTCTTTACTTGAACTAATATTTGTACCTGCTATATAATTTGCGTATTCTACAGCATCTATTGGATGTATAAAAAATAACCCATAATAAATAGGCAGTATTTTATCATTAAGTATTAGTTTATCATAATACCACTTGTATATTTTATCTATCGAATTAAGATTACCCATATTTTCTTCAGAAGAATCGGCTAATATCATTTGATTCATATTATTTACTATCGTGAACAAAGGCAGAGGTTGATGTTCTAATTGGTTGATAAATATCAATTGATATTTATTAAATGGTAAACTATTTTCATCAAAGAATAAAGATATCCATTTTTTAGGTAAAGAGAAATTAAAACCTTTTTTCCAAATATAAGAAATATATTGATTATTATTTAAATTTGATGTATCAAAATTTAACGATGTTTCAATTCTACCTGAAAGTAAAGCTCTGCTGAAATCAAGCAAAAATTTTTTTTGTTCATTTTTATAGATTAAAATACCTTCTAACTTTAACTGATTGATATATTTTTCTGTATGTACGCTTGGAATAGATAAAAAAATTTTTTCTTGCCAATATTGATTAATTAATTTCCCTATAAATTGACGAGAAACCAGCGATTTACTCATTGGAGAAATACGAGAATCATAACTAGATGAGACTACATTTTTTGCAAATAACAAAGAAGATAAATAGTTATTAATATAATACATAATTGAAATTTGAATTAGATATAAAAATTATATATTAAGTTACAGAATAAAAATGAAATTTACGTCATAATTATATAAGCATTTAATTAAAAATATAATAAAAATAATTATGGAACTGGTGGGAATTGAACCCACGTCCATAATAATACACTATATAGAATCTAACTAAATTACTTATCTATAAGATAAGCCATTTAATTCAATATAATTTGAGTAAAGACATTATTTGATGTTATAGCACAATTTATTACTTATCTTAGTAATGATTTCTTGATTAAGATCGACTTAAGAGCAACCCATTTCAATATATCAAACAAATGTATAGGTTGACACTATTTGAATTCTAGTAAAAGTATGTGATTATTAGATTTTCATTTAATAAAAAATGTCAAAAACTTAAGCACAGACTAATTGTCTAGATAAAGTTAATATGTTATTTTTAGCATTTATTATTAATACTCACAAATCTTATATTTATGACATAATATATAGTATATTACATGTAGAAACCTTACAGTCCCTCTTTTTATTCTTATATTTAGTGAAATACATAAAAGCTGATATTTTATATTATACAATAATAACGTAAAAATTCTTCTATTCTTCCACTGTAAATAAGAATTTTGACCTTTATTTAATTACTAAATTTGATCTAATTTAAAAAATTTATAAAATATAATTGCTATTTTTATATATTTGAGACTTATAATTCAAATGAGCATGGAAGGAATTGAACCCTCGACTTTCAGAATCGGAATCTGACACTCTATCCTCTGAGTTACATGCTCTATTTTTTTTACTTAATCTGAAATATAAAAAAATATATTAGATTTTAGACTATAAAATTAACACAAATTTTATCATAAAATATGAATTATATCCATATAAATAAAAACAATTTATATTATTTATTAAGTTTTTTTAGGCTATATATGAATTATCATACATCAATTTAAAATTTAATGAAATTAACTTTGAATATAAATTTGATTTAAAAGTAAACATAAGTTCGCTTTATATAATTCTTTAGATATATACTGTATATGCAATATGCACAATAAATTTATATAATCATGCTGATTAATTAATTGATTAACTGACTCATAATTATACGCTGTGAAACAAATAGGATATTCATGAACACCCGAATTTTTTTTTAATAAGCAAACAATTTTATAATGACGTATAACTTTGATTAAATAATAATAAGAATCCATTAAATATGTAAGTATTGTTTATTTTTTCTAAATTTCTATTTTATTATATATTTTAAGTTTCTAATTTATAAATGATAATAAGATATATAAAAATCATCAAAATCAATTATAATATCTATGTTAGTTTAACTTGATAGGAGATATGAGTAATGCAAGATGCTATTACTACAGTTTTAAATCGATACGATTTAATAGGAAAATATTTAGATAGAATAGCCATAGAAGAATTAAATAATTATTTTGTAACAGCTTTAAACAGAATTAAAGCTACAGAGATTATTAACTGTCAGGCTGCTAAAATAGTTAAAGAAGCAGCTGCACGTCTATACGAAGAACAACCAGAACTTTTAAGACCTGGCGGTAATTCTTATACAACTAGAAGATATGCTGCATGTTTACGCGATATTGAGTACTATTTAAGATATGCAAGCTATGCAATAGTTGCTGCAAATAGCAACATTTTAAAAGAAAGAGTACTAGATGGTTTACGAGATGTATATAACTCATTGAGCGTGCCTATTGCCCCTACTGTTCGAAGTATTAAACTCTTACAAGAAGTTACGGAAGAAGAAATAAAATTGCAGGATATCAATGCAATAAATTGTGTTGTCGAACCATTTCAATATATGATTAGAAATTTGAGTGAACAGGATATATAAATTGTGCTACTAATTAAAATATTGTGAACACAATTAATTAAGCAAAGTATTTGATCTGTAGATATGGTTAAATGTTAGACAGATCAAATATATTATAAATATATATATTTTTATGAGATAAATTACATATCTTTTCAGAAAATGCTAAAAAAAAATTTTAATATTGTAATAATTCAATTAATGGCTTTATTTTTAGGTTTTTTTTGTCTACAGTTTTTTCAACAATTCCTTCACAATCAGGTGATTGGGGAATAATAGCAGGATCTATAATAGTAACTTTGAATGAAATAATTAGCAAACATACATATAAATATATCAAAGGTAATAATCAATTTTTGATTCTACACACATTTAATTATATTCGCATAGGTATCATTTATGGATTATTTGTAGATGCCTTTAAATTAGGCAGTTGAAATCAAATACAAATATACTCTGATTATGATCTATAGTAATTTCTTTTAATTAAATTATCAAAATAATATTATTAAATATATAACAAATTAGCTATTTTTAATATATTTTGTACTGAACAGGATGCTTGCATAGAATTATTATAATTATAATTTTTATAAACAGGTTAAATTAACTTTTGCTTTATATCTGGAAGAGAATTATACAAACAACCTAGATTACCAGATTGCATAGCAAAAACTACAGCTTTTGTAATCGTAATATATAAATAATTATAATTCTTGTAAAACTTATCTCTAAAACTATTAAGATTCAAAAATTATTCTAGCAATTTACTAATTGTTTTAATATTATCATTAGGATTTACATATTTAAGAATTAATAAACAATATTACCCGTCATCTTCAGATGAAGAATTAGAAACTATAAATTGAAATTTATATATAAAATATTGTTTAGATACTTCAAATTTTAATTTAATATTAGTAATACGTTTAATTTCACTGTTAATATAAAAGTTATTTATTTAATTCTCCTTTCGATATAAACAACATTTGGAACATGTTGTTTATGTCTTTTTTTATTATTGTTTCTTATTAACCTTTTTTGTTCTAATTAATTGTTTTTTATATTTATCTCCTTATACACAAAAAGATAAAATAAATAAGTGAATTATCACTCGTTTTGTTTCTTTTTTTTAGTGTTTTAGGGTCTGCAAAAGATCGGATTTTTTAGAGAAAAATTTTCAATTAAGATCTAGATAAATTTTCTATAACTTAATTAAAATATATCTATTTTTTATCTAATTCTAATTACTTCAATAATTTAATTTCCAATAGGCTTAGAAGAACTATCAAAGAAATCTTTCTTTGCTGATTGAAATTTAGCTTTATTTGTATCTGTCTTCTTTACAATTACTCTATTCTTATTGAATTTTTCGCTTGAGTTACAACTCAATGTTTTATCTACTTTTGTATAACAATCCTTATGATATTGAGTACTTATAAAAAGATTAGAAGCTGTATTAGCAATTTTTGAAGGGATGTCACTAAGTGCTAATTGGTAATTATTTTGATTTTTAGGTATTGGTGGTGTACTTGAGGTTTCTTGAGAATTTAAAAAAATGCAACATGTGTAAAACAAAAATGGTAATATTATGAAAAAAATAATAAGTTAAAGATATAAAGTTTTATAAAATAAAATCTAAATTAATTGTCAATTACTTTATTCAATAAAATAAAAACGCACAAATGATTATAACAGATACAAATATTAACCAACTGCATAGCTAATATAAACAATCTAATATATTTATGAACAAAAAATGTTTTTAATTAAACTTCTTTAATCTTTACAATTATACTTAATAAACGATAAATCCGCTTTTAAAAATATAAAACTTTTAAGCTCTTCACTATCAGGCGTTCTTAATAAATTTATCAGAAGGTTTTTTAATAGTTACTTTAGCGAATATTAAGGTTTCTTTTGTTTATAAACACCTATCTGGTTTAATTGTACTACTTGAAGTAATAGAAAATTCAGGAGATTTTACTTTAATTTTATTTGTGGCTTGTTTACTAATATAGCCACCTTGAGGTGGTACCAATAGTGATTAGTGATGTTAGAGATGAATTATAGTTTACAAAAGTGTTTGAAGCAATTTGATAGGATTGAATAAATTTAATATGAAAATACAATATGTTATCATGATTCCTATAAATATTAAGATTTTCTATATAGATATGAGTGTTATACATTTTATCTAAAATAAGCAACAATAAAACAATTCTATTAAAAATTATAATTATTTAACATGTAAATAATATATAGAAGACACACAAAGAAAGAGTTTTTAGATTATATACACCCTATATGAGGAATGTGTTTCATTAAAAATTTATTATTGAAACAAAAATTTTATATTAATACAAAATTAAAATAATTAAAAATTTTACCAACATTGTAAATATAAGAAATCGATTAAAATCAAGTTACATTTTGTAATTTTCATAATAGATATAATATATTAGAGGATATTTACAATTAGATGAAAGTAAAGTTATAAGCAAATATTTGTATTTCAGAAAAAATTACAACATTTTTCTGACTTCTTGCGAAAAAAATTAAGTATTAGAAAGAAAATGTAATCTTTAAGACAATTCTAAAATATACAAACCCAGAATTGTCTAAAATACTTAAAGAGTATTCTTTTATTTTTTACAAAAATTAAAGATCCTTAACCATACTTAAAAACAGAGCTGGATCTCCTGCTTTTGGCTGTTGTTCTTGAGGTCTGAATTTTCTCACTGGCCCAGCCCAAAGTAATTGTGGCATCCCTTGTTTAGCCAAAAAATCCTTACCCATACGAGGAGTTTTTAAATTAAAAGGCACTTCACCTTTACTCCTTTGTGCAATTACTCTTCTTCTTTGATATGGAACTGTATTATCTCCAAAATTTTCTATATATTCATCACTATCTAACAAAATATTAAAAAAAGTTTTCAAGCCTTTAGAAGCAATTATAATTGAAAAAGCTAGTTTTTCTCTTTGATTATATACATCTCTTCCTAATACTCTCTGGATGCACATTTCTACAAAACGGTAATTATTATTAACATTATAGTTAAACGTATAAAATGATTCAGATACTAATAACCCCTTGATAAAATCTTTAACTTTAATTTGATTAAACCTTAATTGTGATTCTAAAAATGGTTGAGTTGTTATACTTAAAATTTGATGTTCACTAAAGATTTGGCGATAAGCAGCCCAAATTATTTCGTCCATTTCTATTGCTGCTGGAACGTCATCTGTAGTATATATTTTAGGTTGCTCTTCACCAGGCAAATATTCAAAACCATCTACTCTTTGATTTTGGGTAGAGAATGAATAATTTAGTAAAGGTATAGACATAAAAACCTCCTAATTGATCTTATAAATAGCATAGTAACTTTAACTAATATAAAGCATGTAAATACTATAAAAATACTATACTTATAATAAGTTTCGGCTTATAGTATTATATACACATTTATAATATAATATTATACTAGAATTAATAAATGAAATGATTCTCAATCAATGTATGACAGTAAAATTTCCTTAATTATAATTATTTAAAGTTTAAGATTTATATTATTCATTAAATTAAGTAAGCATTAAATCATACTATGGACACTAAAAACTCTTTAACTCTTGAACAAGAATTTAAGTTAACTATTTATCGTCAAAAAGTTAATAAACTGAATGATAAGCAAATCAAAAAACATTTAATATTAACTCTAAAACAAATGATTATAAAAGATAATGTAATTAAATATTTCATCAAAAATTCTCTATCTTAAATCTAATTAATCAATAAAAACGTTAAATAATATTAATTTGTTATACATATAGTTATCTTAATATTTTATATTATATTGATGATACTAATACATCAGCTGACAAAAATATAACAGCTGAAACAGCAGTCCTTTATATTAAAATTTAAGGAGAGCTCTATGCTTGATGCATTTTCTAGAGTTGTAATGAATTCAGACGCTAAAGCTGCTTATGTTGGTGGTAGCGATTTACAAGCTCTTAAAACTTTTATTTCAGAAGGTAACAAAAGATTAGACGCTGTTAACGCAATTGTTGGTAATGCCAGCTGTATCGTTTCAGATGCTGTATCAGGAATGATTTGTGAAAACCCGGGACTTATAGCTCCTGGTGGTAATTGCTATACTAATCGTAGAATGGCAGCTTGCTTACGCGACGGAGAAATCATTCTAAGATACATTTCTTACGCTCTTCTTGCAGGCGATGCTTCTGTTCTAGAAGATCGCTGCTTAAATGGCTTAAAAGAAACTTATATCGCTCTTGGAGTACCTACCAATTCTTCTGTAAGAGCTGTAAGCATAATGAAAGCTGCAGCAGTTGCATTTATTTCTAACACAGCATCTAAAAGAAAAGTTGATTTATCTAGTGGAGATTGTTCTGCACTATCTTCAGAAGTTTCTAGCTATTGTGATAGAGTATGTTCTGCTATTACCTAAATACTATTGAGTATCTAAATAAGTACGCATAACTTACCCATATCTTAATTTATAGGAGACCAATTATGAAATCAGTTATTACTACTGTAATTAGTGCAGCTGATGCTGCTGGACGCTTTCCATCTAGTTCAGACCTTGAATCTATACAAGGTAATATTCAACGTGCTTCGGCAAGATTAGAAGCCGCAGAAAAACTAGCTGACAACCATGATGCAGTTGTAAAAGAAGCAGGTGATGCTTGCTTTGGTAAATATTCTTACCTGAAAAATGCAGGTGAGGCTGGAGAAAATCAAGAGAAAGTTAATAAGTGCTATAGAGATCTAGATCACTACATGAGACTAGTTAACTATTCATTAGTAGTAGGTGGTACTGGTCCTCTTGACGAATGGGCTATAGCAGGTGCTCGTGAAGTATATCGCACATTAAATCTTCCGACTGCATCTTACGTTGCAGCTTTTGTATTTACTCGCGATAGGCTATGTGTTCCTAGAGATATGTCTGCACAAGCAGGAGTAGAATACACAACTGCACTAGACTATATCATTAATTCTTTATCATAAATCCATAAATAGGCTTTATTAAAAGACATTTAAACTATGATTGTACAAAAATAATTATCTAATTTAAGATAATTTAGTCAATATCAAAAACAACCAAAATTAAAAAGTTTTAATTTTGGTTGTTTTTTTGTAATAGTTTATTAAATATATTAATTTAATAATAATAATATTAAATTAATATATGGTATATTTATGATTAATCTGAATAAATACATGGATAAGATATTAATGGAAAACAATTGTATTAATATATCTTTCGCACTATTTCTCATCAACCTAATGATCTATTGGGTTAATATAGCATTCAAAAGATCAAAAATCTTGTACAATTTAGGTACTATCATTACTATTAGTATTAACTTATTAATCAGTATTTCCCTAATTCTAAGATGGACATATAATGGCTATTTTCCTTTAAGTAATTTATATGAATCATTAATTTTTCTAACATGGGGACTAAGTTTTTTACAATTAATACTGGAACGGCAAAATAAAAGCCCATTTATAGGTGCTATTACTACTCCAATAGGTTTGTTTACCATAGGATTTGCAAGCATTTCATTGCCTGAAAATATGAGACAAGCTGCTCCGTTAGTACCAGCACTAAGGTCTAATTGGTTAATGATGCATGTAAGTATAATGATGATTAGCTACGCAACATTAATATTAGGCTCCTTATTATCCATTCTATTTCTTGTATTATTTAAAATAAGAAATACAATACAAGCTAATATGACCTCAAATTACGCAACACAACAATTAAGCAGAATAACTCTTTTGCAAAGTATAGATAATTTAAGTTATCGAATAATTGGACTTGGTTTTCCATTACTAACTATTGGAATTATAGCCGGGGCTGTATGGGCTAATGAAGCTTGGGGTTCTTATTGGAGTTGGGATCCTAAAGAAACTTGGGCTTTAATAACTTGGTTAGTATTTGCAGCATATTTGCATTCTAGATTAAATAAGGCATGGCAAGGCGAAAAACCTGCTATATTGGCTTCTGTTGGATTTATAGTAGTATGGATTTGCTATTTAGGAGTTAATTTTTTGGGTCAAGGTTTACATAGTTATGGCTGGTTTTTATAAACAGAAATATATTATGTTAATTCTTATCTAATTTTTACAGAAATATATAAGACCAACTTATAATATATAATATACTATTTATTAAAATAATATCTAATCTACAAATGAATATACAAACTTTAATTAGTATTATTCCACATACATCTTCTTGGTCTATATCAAATGCAATTATTATGATTATTTGTAATCTTTTATGTATAGGACTAGGGAGATATGCTATAAAAGTTAGAGGATTAGGTCCCTCTATACCGGTTTTGGGCTTACAAGGCTTTGGTCTTCCTGAACTATTGGCAACAACAAGCTTAGGACATATTGTTGGAGCTGGTGCAATTATTGGGTTAAGTAGTATAGGAATAATGAACTAAAGATAAAAAGAAAAAATTAATATAATAAACTTTAGATAAAAATATCTTTAATAATTATATTACTTAAAATGATATTAAGATCCTTCATAAAATGTACCCATTCTTCGAAACTTATTATATCTTAGTTCTTTTCTACTAGCTGGTGAAAGTTTTGAAAGAATTTGCAACTCAACTATTAAAGACTCCTTTAATATATATGCTGCTTTAGAAGGATTAGCCTGAGATCCACCTATAGGTTCTTTTACTACTTTGTCAATTATACCTAAAGTCTTTAAATCAGCAGAAGTTATTTTTAAAGCCTCTGCTGCTTCTAACGAACGCTTACTATCCTTCCATAAAATAGCAGCACAGGCTTCAGGAGTTGCTACAGTGTATACTGCGTATTCGAGCATTAAAATTATATCACCTATTCCTATACCTAAAGCACCTCCTGAACCACCTTCTCCTAGAATTGTACAAATAATAGGAACATCTAAAGAAAACATTTCTCTAAGATTAACAGCAATAGCTTCACCTTGCCCTAATTTTTCCGCATCTATACCAGCCCAAGCACCAGGAGTATCAATAAAAGTTAAGATAGGAAAATTGAATTGATTTGCATGTTGCATTAAACGCAAAGCTTTGCGATAACCTCCTGGAGAAGCCATGCCAAAATTTCTTAATACATTATCTTTAGTATCCTTGCCTCTTTGGTGACCAATAAAAATAACTGTAATGTTATTTAATTTACCTATACCTCCAACTAAAGCAGGATCATCTGTCCCCCCTCTATCTCCATGTAATTCAAGCCATTCATTCATGATATAAGGTATATAATCTAAAGTCGTTGGCCTATCAGCTTGACGCACTAAGTGTAATCTCTGTAAAGGAGTCAAAGATTGAAATACATTATATTTTAAAATAGACAGCTGTTCTTCAAAAAAAACTAATTCATGGTCTAAAGAAACTTGTCTATAGGCAGATATTTTACTTAACTGCTGTATCTGGTACTCCAATTCTAATATAGGTTTTAAAAAATCTAAAGATAAAGCTTTACGAGTTGTCATAACACATAGAATAATAATAATAAGTTAAAAATACTGATTTATATATTGTATAGACCAATCTAAGACTGATTAGAAAACAGTTGATATAAATAATCATAAATTAAAATAGTTATATTACCTATATTATCTGTAAGTTCCACAAATTCATTTGAAATATCAATAGTATTGTGCAACAATATATTTGCTAGTTGAAATAAGATAGGGTCATCAAAACGCTGAGAAATTCTTGTTGCAGCCCTTACTAAATCATCATAGTTTAATCCTCTTTCTCCTTTTATATAATCATAATGACATAAAAACAAAGATTTTATACAAGATTTAGTAAATACATTAAACTTTTCTATATCTTGACTTTTTAATGTCTGTAAAGGAGTTATATCAATTACTGTATCATTCAATAATCCTGTTTGAGTAGTTTCTACTAGAGAATTTTTTGGAATTAATATAGAAGATAAATGAATATCAACTTTAATAAGTACATAATTATGTTTAACTTGAATTTTATTTACGTAACCTATATTAATGCCTCTCATCAAAACTTCAGATCCTTCTTTTAAACCATATGCATTATGGAGTAAGATAAAAAAAGAATAGCTAGGTTTTTTTTTATATTTAAACTCAAAAGGGTAATAACAAACGTAAATACAAAAACGCAAAATATAACTACATTACTTAAATATTTCCATGTTTGATCTAATTTTGCTTTAATCATAAAAATTTAAACTATAACTTGTAAATATAAAATATCAAGTATACTGTAATAATATAAATTAAAGAGTCGTATAATCGATATTATTCATATATTAAAGTTGAGGAACTATTATAGGTTTATTAGAAAAAGCTGTAATAGAACATATTATTTCATAAATATACATGAACATATAATAATTAGATACTGCCAGAACAAATAAACAATTTATACTAGGCTACAATAATAAATATATTAACAAAACAAGAAAGAATATAAATCAAAGAAATTGCAAAATAAGCATTAGTAATGGATTTGAACGAATAGACTAAAGTTTGTAGAATTTATTCTATATTTCTTTGAATAGCCTTTTGTCTGTATTATAGACACACCAATTTTTTCAACAAGGATTACAATTCTGATTTGTTCTGATAATAAAAATATATGTGGCATAATAACTCATATATAAGAATATTAGATATTAAATCTCTTGTTTCTTTAGCCAAATTTAATATTTTTTCAGAAGAAACAAAAATATTTTTATCGTAAAAAATATCAAAGCTGCCTACTTATACAATATTACCATCTTTCACAGAACAATCTAAAAATTCTAAAGGCTGTGTTGAACAAACGCATAATGTCAAGCTAATTATAGATTCAACTTCAAATATTACTTTAGGACTAGCAACTATATCAATTTAACTAGCTTGACTAAGTTCTACTGGCTTTATTATCTTAATTGTAGAATGAATAGAAAAATTATTTAATACATTGATAATTTTAACTGCTTTGGCTTTGAAATTTTTTGTTGTAATTCAAATGGTAATAAATTTTTCATATTTGAAAAAGATTAATAATTTATAACCTTAATAAAAATATTATATATTAATATTAAAAGATTTATAAAATAAATCTATTGTTCTATAAAAATTATATATAATAACCTATAGACTCATTTCATAAATGAATATAATTATTTAATATTGTAAACTCTAATATGCTAAGCCCATACTGCGTGTTGTCTCAGCACCTAAATAAACTCGTACACTTAAAAAATCTGTTGGGCATGCAGTTTCACAACGTTTACAACCTATACAATCTTCTGTTCTAGGAGCAGATGCAATTTGTCCAGCTTTACAACCATCCCAAGGAACCATCTCTAGTACATCACACGGACAAGCTCGTACACACTGAGTACAACCTATACAAGTATCATAAACCTTAACATTATGTGCCATAGGGATTAACTTTACCTTAATAATTCAAAATTTAATAATATGAATATTCTATACCATCAACATATCTAATTGTTTACTATACATAGCAACATCTTAATTTATAGTATGCATGAATAGAGATTAAAAAATTCAAAACTTCATAAAACGTCAAATGTTATACTGATTAAAGTATTGAAATTTTAAGATTACTGAAGTTAATACATGGTTGCATGATAAGACGAATAAGAAATATCAGTCAAAGCTGTATTAGCTTCTGAAGGGGGAACAATTTGCCAAAACATAGGTAAAAATTTGGACCAATTTTGCAAAATATATTTAGCTTTTAAACTTTTAGTCTTTATTTCATAAAGCTCTATAAGATTTTTTAATTGCTTTTCCCCTTCATAAGTTTTCACTCTTTGATACTTAACGATTTGATTATTAATCTTAGAAACCAAATCATTATTCTCATCTAAAAAATAAGCTAAGCCACCTGTCATACCAGCACCAATATTCCTACCAGCTGAGCCTAATACAATTACGATACCTCCTGTCATATATTCACAAGCATGGTCACCTACTCCCTCAACTACAGATTGAGCTAATGAATTTCTCACTGCAAATCTTTCACCAGCTTGACCACTAACAAATAAATAACCACCTGTTGCTCCATATAGGCATGTGTTACCAATAATAACTGGTTTCATCTCATCAATTGGTGTATTAAATTCTGGCATAACAATTATTTCGCCTCCATTCATACCCTTACCTACATAATCATTTGCTTCACCTATTAAACTTAAATGCATACCTTTTAAAATAAAAGCACCAAAACTTTGTCCTGCTACACCTATAAAATCTAATTGCAAATTACCTTTAAATCTATCATTACCATATCTTTTCGCTATGAAGCCAGATATTCTGGCACCTACAGTTCTATCAGTATTAACAATATTCACTTTTTTAATTACATCTTCTTGATTCTCAATAGCTTGTAATATAGCTGGATCAGATAACAAAGTATCATCTAATACTTTACCATTATCATGTGTTACAATATGTGAAGAAAGGTAATAATTATACCCAGGAGAGCTTAATAATGGAGCCAAACTTAAATGATTTGTTTTGTGTAAGCTTCGATATTGATATCTAATTAAGTTAGTGCGCCCTATAATATCCGATAGAGATGAATAACCTAAAGTAGATAAAATTTCCCTAACTTCTTGAGCAATAAAAGTAAAAAAATTGACTAAATCAGCAGGTATACCTGGATAACGTTTACGCAAATCTTCACGTTGAGTTGCTACACCTACAGGACAATTGTTCGTATGACATATCCTTGCCATAACACAGCCAGTTGCTATCATAGCAACTGTTCCAAAACCAAATTCTTCTGCACCCATCAAAGCTGCTAAAACTATATCCCGACCTGTTCTTAAGCCCCCATCTACCCGTAAAATCACTCTGTCTCTCAATTGATTATGAACCAAAGTTTTATGAACTTCTGACAAACCTAATTCCCAAGGACATCCTGCATGTTTAATTGAACTTAAAGGAGATGCACCAGTTCCACCATCATGACCAGAAATCTGAATAATATCGGCATTAGCTTTTGCAACACCTGCAGCAATAGTACCAATTCCAACCTCTGCTACTAATTTTACAGAAACTTGCGCTTTTGGATTAATTTGATGCAAATCAAAAATAAGCTGTGCTAAATCCTCAATAGAATAAATATCATGATGAGGAGGAGGAGAAATTAGAGTAACACCTGGTTTACAATTACGTAATTTAGCAATATAAGGGCTTACTTTTTTACCTGGTAATTGCCCTCCTTCTCCTGGTTTTGCTCCCTGAGCAATTTTAATTTCTAACTGCTGAGCATTCATTAAATACTCAGGTGTAACTCCAAAACGTCCAGATGCAATTTGCTTAATGGCTGAACTAGCAATATCATCACTTTTCAAACCTTTTAAGTGAGAAAAACTGGTAGAAATACCCGAAGCATCTATATCTTTAATAGCTGAAAAACGAGTATGATCTTCTCCTCCTTCCCCCGAATTAGACTTTCCTCCAAGTCTATTCATAGCTATAGCTAAAGTTTCATGTGTTTCACGAGATAAAGCCCCTAAAGACATTCCTCCTGTACAAAATCTTTTGACAATAGACTCAATTGAGTCTACCTCATCAAGTGATATAGATTGTTTATCACTTGTAAAGCCCAATAAATCTCGTAAATTAGTAGGTGGACGATCTTGTAATAAATTTTTGTACTTATTATACAGATGAAAATCTTGATTACGAACAGCTTTATGTAGTGTTTTAGACATTTCTGGATTATTTACATGATATTCAGCGCTCGGCCTATACTGCACATATCCTAGATTAGGTAATTTTTTAGCTGTCTGTAAATTCGTTGTATTCTTGTGCGAATTAATTGTACTTGCAGCTAATTCCTTTAAATTAATACCATCCAAAGATGAAGTCGTACCCTTAAAAGCTAAATTAACTATATCTTTACCTAAACCTAATATTTCGAATATTTGAGCTCCATGATAGCTAGACAATAAAGAAATCCCCATTTTAGATAGAATTTTTAGTAAACCTGTTTCTATTGCAGAACGATAATTATGTTGTGCTTCTTTCAATGTGATTTTACGTAATTTACCGCTAGACATCAATTTTTGAGTCCTTGAATTATGCCACCATTGTCTCACAGTTAAAAATGCCATATATGGACATATTGCACTGGCTCCATAACCTATTAAGCACGCAAAGTGATGAGTACTCCAACATTGAGCAGTCTCAACGACTATAGAAACTTTATGCCTTAGATTTTGTGATATTAAATAGTGATGAACAGCCCCAACTATTATTAATGGTGGTAAAAACGCTTTAGTTTCATCTATTACATCTATACGATCACTTAATATAATAATTTCAGAGCCTTGATTTACATGTTCAACTGTTTGCTTACAAATTTCAGTGATTCTGTTAATAAAATTAATATTATCAGAATCTTTTATAAAAGATATGCTAATCATAGAAATAGTTAAACCATAACAGCTTAATCTTTGCATCTCAATTTCATTTAAAATAGGAGAATCTAACTTAATAGACTTAGCCATATAGTCACTTGGTTCCAAAAAATTGCCTTTAGCTCCTAAATAAGTTGTTAAAGACATAACTAAACTTTCTCTTAAAGGATCAATAGCTGGATTAGTTACCTGAGCAAAACGTTGTTTAAAAAAATCATATAATAAGTGAGGCTTTTCTGATAATATAGCTAAAGGAATATCGTCACCCATACAAAAAGTTGGCTCTTTAGCTGAACTAGCCATATGCTCTATTACTAACTCTACATCTTCATTGGTATAACCAAATTTTGTATGCAAGTGCATGATTGAAAAAGAATCAAGAAGAGAATCTTCAGTATAATTTTCTGGTCGCAGATATTTTTGGTATGTATCAAGCCATTTTTTATAAGGAAATTTATTAGCAACTGACTGTTTAACAGTCCAATTATCTAAAATTAAATTATTAACCATATCAACACATATCATTTGACCTGGACCTAACCTACCTTTTTGAGTAAATTCACCTAAATTTTTATCTAAAACACCAACTTCTGAAGATAAACTAATAAAGCCATTTTTAGTAATTACATAACGTGCAGGACGTAACCCATTTCTATCTAGAGTTGCACCAACAACCTTGCCATCACTAAAAACAACTAAAGCAGGTCCATCCCATGGTTCTTGAAGACTATTGTAATACTCATAAAAATTTATAATTTCTGGAAAATTTTCTAAAGCTGGTTGATTTTTATAAGCTTCTGGAATTAAAATCATCAAAGATTCCTGAGGGCTCTTACCTGATTGTATTAATAACTCTAATACAGCATCTAAATTTGCTGAATCACTATTGTCAAAATTAGTAATAGGTTTTAAAGCATCAAAATCTTCTGAAACATAACTTTGTTCAAATAAAGACTCTTTTGATTGCATCCAATTAAGATTTCCCAACAAAGTGTTAATTTCTCCATTATGTGCCATAAATCTCATTGGCTGAGCTAAAGGCCATTTAGGCATCGTATTTGTACTAAACCTTCTATGATACATTGCAAAATTACTTTCGTACTTTATATTACACAAATCCAGATAGTACTTAGACAAAACTTCTGATTGAACCATTCCTTTATAAATAATAATGCGAGAAGAAAAAGAACAAAAATAAAACTGTTTATTAAGATTTAAATGAGATTGAGACACTAATTTTTCTATTTTTTTTCTTGTAACAAATAAAGACTTTTCTAATGTATCACCAGATAAATTTTTAGCATGTACGAAAAATTGCATTACTAAAGGCTGATTAATTTTAGCTTGAATACCTAAAACACTATCATCTACAGGAACAATACGCCAATTTAAAAAATCAAAACCATTTAATCCTATAACCCACTCTATTATATTTTGTATAGATTCTATTTTCTCTTTATCTTGTGGCATAAACAACATAGCAACACCAATTTGACTAGTGTTATAACCTGATAAATAGTCTAATAGCATTGTCCATGGAATTTGAGTCATAATTCCGGCACCGTCTCCAGAAACTCTATCAGCACTACAACCACCTCGATGTTCCATACAATGGAGTGAATTTAAAGCTTGTTTAACAATTTCATGGGATGAGACATTTTCAATACGAGTAATAAAACCGACACCACAGCCATCCCTTTCAGAAAACATAAAAGGATATTTATATAAGTTATTTAACTGATAGTTGTAATATTTTGATGCTTGCATACGTAATTATTATTTTTTGTTTTACTTTAAGACAATATATATTGTTCATATATTATTAAGACTGCATTGAATTTTTAAAAATTTACAGATATAAAATATATAAACTTTTACAACAATACAGCAAAAATAAAAAATGTATATTTTATTTCATTACAAATAAAATATGACTATTGCTATAGTATTACATATATTAAAATAAAAGATGCATATATAATAACTCAACTCTAATTTTTAATTAAATTACAAATAATTTATCACTTATTAATTAATTAATTTTTATTCAAGATATATATAAATACATATGTATAATCAACCAAAATCACATGAAATCATATATAAAACAGAAGAGCTACTAAATATTTCTGATAATAGATATAAAATAACTATTCAAATAGCAAACCGTGCTAAAAGAAAAAAATATGAAGACCTAGACATAATAGATGATCCAACAATTAAACCTATTATTCGTTCTATATTAGAAATGGTAGATGAAGTAAAACAGCCAGAAATTATAGGCGATTAAATTCATTAGTTATTACAGAAGACTTTATTTGTAATATTTTGTAAAAGAAAAATTCACATATATTAGTATAATGATCTAATAAGTACTGATCAACACAAATTATAATTCAGATATTATTATTAATAAAAATCTTAGATTAGTTCTTTATTATTAAATTATTAAAAATACTTTTAGTTCAAGGAGAATATTAATATGTTAGACGCATTTGCTAAAGTTGTAGCTCAAGCTGACGCTAGAGGAGAATTCTTAAGCAATACCCAATTAGATGCTCTAGCAAAAATGGTTTCCGAAGGTAACAAAAGGCTTGATATTGTTAATAAAATCAACTCAAATGCCTCTGCTATTGTTACAAATTCTGCACGCGCTTTATTTGCTGAACAACCACAGCTAGTGCAACCTGGAGGTAATGCATATACTAGTCGTAGAATGGCAGCTTGCTTAAGAGATATGGAAATTGTTTTGAGATATGTCAGTTATGCCATGATTGCTGGTGATTCAAGTGTATTAGACGATAGATGTTTAAATGGTTTAAGAGAAACATATCAAGCTTTAGGAACTCCTGGAACATCTGTTGCTGTCGCTATACAAAAGATGAAAGAAGCATCTATAAGCTTAGCAAATGACTCAAGCGGAATAACTATAGGAGATTGTAGTTCTTTGACAGCTGAATTAGGAGTATACTTCGACCGAGCAGCTGTTGCAGTAGTATAAAATCTATATAATCATAGAAAAAATTCATAACTGAACTTAGAATCTTAAATAAAACAAGGAAATTAAAATTATGAAAACACCTATAACAGAAGCAATAGCATCAGCAGATAGTCAGGGAAGATTCTTAAGTAACGGTGAATTACAATCAATTAATGGACGCTACCAAAGAGCATCATCAAGCCTAGAAGCAGCAAGATCATTAACAAGTAATGCCCAAAGGCTCATTGCAGGAGCTGCTCAGTCTGTATATACAAAATTTCCATTTACTACTCAAATGCCAGGACCAACTTACGCATCTAGTGCTATAGGAAAAGCAAAATGCGCACGTGATATAGGGTATTATTTAAGAATGACAACATACTGCCTGGTTGTAGGAGCAACTGGACCTATGGACGAATATTTAATCGCGGGACTTGAAGAAATTAACCGCAGCTTTGAATTATCACCAAGCTGGTATATAGAAGCTCTGCAATATATAAAAAGTAGTCATAGTCTTTCAGGACAAGCTGCTAATGAAGCAAATACATATTTAGATTATGCGATTAATGCATTAAGTTAAAAATATTTACAATTTAATAAAAATTACTATTAAAAATACAACAATATGCGTATATAACTATGTATGTATGTTGTTTATATAAAATCTTGTTTTTATATCAAAATAAAATACTGAGACTAGTATACATTATAGCTAACAATATGCATATTTTTTATAATATACACTTAAATTTACTTAATAAATATAATTAAGATATTTTTGTTTTCAACAACAAATATTTCTATAAATATTCATTCTTATTTATACTATGAAACCTATTATTTTAACTATTCTTGACGGTTGGGGATATTCAGAAGATACAAACGGAAATGCAATTAAATTAGCAGATACACCTACAATAGATAAATTATGGCAAAACTACCCACACACTTTATTGCATGCTTCAGGGCGAGATGTAGGATTACCTAAGGGTCAAATGGGTAATTCAGAAGTAGGACATACAACTATTGGAGCTGGAAGAATAATTAATCAAGATCTAGTTCGTATCAGCAAATCTATTCAAGACATGTCATTCTTTGATAATAAGATTATCAAAAATATCTGTGAAAAAATAAAAAGTCAAAATACAAAACTGCACTTAATTGGACTTTGCTCTAATGGAGGTGTACATTCTCATATTAATCATTTAATTGCATTACTTGATATAATACAATCATATAATATTACAATTTGTATACATGCTATTACAGATGGTAGAGATACTTCACCATATAAATCGCAAACATTTATTAAACAAATTTACAATTATATTGAAGAATTGGAGCATACAAACATTTGTACAATTAGTGGAAGATACTATAGTATGGACAGAGACTGCCGTTGGTCAAGGACAGAAAAAAGTTATAAAACACTACTGAGTAATACATTGGAATTTACAATAGATCCTATATCAGTAATCAAAGAATATTATAAACAAAATATATCGGATGAATTCATACCTCCTACTCGAATATATGAAGGGAATATTGAGAATAATGATGGTATTATATTTTTTAATTTCCGGCCTGATAGAATGAGACAACTATTGCATGCATTTACTAAATCTACATTTATAGGATTTAATACAAAAAAATTCACAAACTTAGAAATTGTCACATTTACACAATATGATCCTGGTTTAAATATAGAAATCGCATTTCCTTCAACAAAAAATACAAATTTTATTGGACAAATTATTTCTAACTATGGTCTAAAACAGTTAAGATTAGCCGAAACAGAAAAATATGCACATGTTACTTATTTTTTTAATGGCGGTATTGAAGAACCTTTCCCTGGTGAAGATAGACAACTAATACCTAGTCCGCAAGTTGAAACCTATGACTTATATCCTGAAATGTCAGCTGAAGAATTAACTACAGAAGCGATTAATGCTATAAATAAAAATATATATAAATTAATCGTTATAAATTATGCTAATCCAGATATGGTAGGACACACAGGTAACTTAAAAGCTACTATAAAAGCCATTCACAAAATTGATGAATGCATAAACAAAATTTGGATGACATCTCAAAGTATGAATAATACACTTATACTAACAGCAGATCATGGTAATGCAGATTATATGCTGGATGAGTCTAATCAACCATGTACATCTCATAGCACAAATCCTGTTCCATTCATATTAGTAGAATCATCCAATATTTATAACAACAATTTAAGAAAAAATGGTAATTTAGCAGATATCGCACCAACCATTCTAGAGTTATTAAGTATAGACATTCCATCTGAAATGAGTGGTAAATCTTTATTAAAAACTAAAACAACTATCAAGAATAATTAATTTTTTATAAATGTAAAAGCAAACAATCACATATGAATATATCTAATTCATTTAATTATATAATTAATCTACCACTGAACAACCTAAATTCATTGAATCAGCAGACTTATAATTTGATTCCTCCTGAATGGAAGTGTCTACTTATGAGTGATGGATCATTTACTCAAAATTTAAATTCATTAACCGGGCAACAAATTATAACTTGTCCAACATATATAAAATACCAATATATAACAAACAAAACAAAAATCAGGAAAGTATATTTACAAGATACTGCAAGACGACATCTTGCATTTGCTCGATCTAACTGGATATTACAAATAAATAACACAATATACAAAGGGTTGAATAAAAATCAACCTATAGGAAAATCACTAATAAAAAAACAAGTAGATATATATAAAGATATACATGAAATATATTATGTATACTCTATATATTTAGAACATATATTTAATAGTAGAGAACCTATTTGGGGCAGAAAATACACTATATATCATGAGTGCAAACCTGTCACAACCATACAAGAATTTTTCTCTCCTCATATAATATCTTTTTTCTAATTTCAATTAATTAATATGCTAAATTTTTTTAAAAAAAATAAGTTAAATAAGTTCCAAAGTATAGTTAAAGAAATTCATAAAATAGAAAATATATTACAAAATTACTCAAATATAGAACTAAAACAACAAACAACTAAACTGAAACAAAAATTATATCATAAGCATGACTTAACAGAGATATTACCAGAATCTCTTGCAACAGCAAAAGAAGCTATAAGAAGATCTACAGGGATGACTTTATTTGATGTACAATTAATCGGTAGTATTGTATTGCATCAAGGAAAAATAGCAGAAATGAAAACAGGAGAAGGGAAAACTATCGTTGCTATTACTACAGCATACCTTAATGCTTTAACTAATAAAGGTGTACATATAATTACAGTTAATGATTATCTTGCTAAACGCGATTCAGAAATGGCCCAAAAAATTTGTTCATATGTAGATTTGACAGTTGGATTAATAACACAATCAATGAGTTATGAAGAAAAAAAACAAGCTTATAATTGTGATATTACATATATCACAAATAGTGAGCTAGGGTTTGATTATCTTAGAGATAATATGGCTGTAGATTTAAATCAAATAGTTCAAAGAGGTTTTAATTTTGCAATTATTGATGAAGTGGACTCTATCTTAATCGATGAAGCAAGAACGCCTCTTATTATATCTGGTCCTTTTGATATAGCAACAAATAAATATAAAAAATGCACTTCTATGGCCAATCTACTGTACAAGACTTTAGACTATGAAATAGATGAAAAAACAAAAAATATCATTTTAACAGAAGAAGGTATTAGTAAATGTGAAAATATATTGAATATTGATAACCTGTATGACATCAATAATTCTTGGATACAATACTTGTTGAATGCTCTAAAAGCTAAGGAGCTGTTTTTAAAAAACCAACATTATATTATTAAAAATAGAGAAATTATTATCGTTGATGAATTTACAGGAAGAATTATGCAGGGAAGGAGATGGAGTGATGGATTGCATCAAGCTATCGAATCCAAAGAAAATATTCCAATTCAACAAGAAAATAGAACCCTCGCATCAATTACATATCAGAATTTATTTCTATTATATAAAAAATTATCTGGTATGACTGGAACAGCCAAAACAGAAGAAACAGAATTAGATAAAATATATAATCTTGAAGTATTGGAAATACCTACAAATAAACCTTGCAGAAGACAAGACTTACCAGACTTAGTGTACAAAACAGAATATCAAAAATGGCAATCTATAGCAAACGAGTGTTCTGATATGTATCATATAGGTCGACCAACGCTAATTGGAACAACTAATGTTGAAAAATCTGAATTATTAGCCAAAATATTGACAACATTAAAAGTACCTTTTAACTTATTAAATGCAAAACCAGAAAACGTTTCAAGAGAAGCAGAAATTATCACACAGGCAGGAAGAAAAAAAACCATAACCATATCGACTAATATGGCTGGTAGAGGAACAGACATTATATTAGGTGGCAACCCAGAAGCTTTATCGAAGCTTACACTAAATCATTATTTACAATATAAATTAGGATTAAAAGTAAAATATAGATATCCAATGGATAGAATAGAAAATAAAATTGATATTATAATTAACAATATTATATTAAATATAAAAGAATTAGATATTTATAAAGATAATGATATAAATTTAGTGAAAATAAAAAATTACATCGAAAAAATAATTAATGATAAACATGTCAAATACAGTACAGAAGACAACTTACAAAAACTTTATTTAAATATATTAAATGAGTATAAAAATATATGTTATGAAGAAAGACAAGAAGTTTTACAATTAGGAGGACTTTATGTAATAGGAACAGAAAGACATGAATCAAGAAGAATAGATAATCAACTAAGAGGTAGAGCGGGAAGACAAGGGGATGTCGGTGCCTCGCGTTTTTTCCTCAGCTTACAAGATAATTTACTAAGAATTTTTGGTGGAGATAAAATATCTCAACTCATGGAAAACTTAAATATTGATGAAGATGCTCCTATAGAATCTATTATCCTAAGCAAAAGCTTAGACTCCGCACAAAAAAAAGTAGAATCCTATTTTTACGATACGAGAAAACAATTATTTGAATATGATGAAGTAATCAATAACCAAAGACAGGCAATATATGCAGAAAGAAAAAGGATATTACAATCTAACTTTACTAGAGACTGCATAATAGAATATGCTGAAAGCACTATAGATGAAATATTAATGGCATTTTATCAAGAAGATAATATAAAAAACAAAAATAATATTATAAAAAAGATGTACAAATTACTAAATTTAACTGAAAATTTCAGCTTAAATACTTGTAACAATATGAATTATAAACAAATTAAAGAATTTTTATACGAACAATTACGGATTAGTTATGATCTTAGAGAAAGTTATTTAGAGCAATTGAGACCTGGATTAATTAGGAAACTAGAAAAATACTACTTACTACAACAAATTGATAAGGCATGGCAAGATCACTTGGATAAAATGAATATTCTAAGAGAATCTATTGGATGGAGGAGTTATGGCCAACAAGATCCTTTAATAGAATATAAAAACGAAGCTTTTTCATTATTTATTAACATGGTTACATATATAAGACAAACTGTTACATACTTAACAATGCGCTCACGTTTAATTATTAATATCAATAACTAAAAACTTGACATAAGTAATAAAATTTATTAATGTATGGTATTATAAAATAAAAAAGATCAAAAAGTAATCAGATTAATATAAATTATACCTAAATTAATAAAGCCCCCATCGTCTAGAGGCCTAGGACATCTCCCTTTCACGGAGGTAACGGGGATTCGAATTCCCCTGGGGGTATTTTTTATGCTGAGAAAAAAGATAACATTATATAATGGAATAAATCATCTTTTTGCCATCTCTTTATTAATAGAAAACTTTAATTCTTGACAAAATTCTCCTAAAGAATATAATATATCTTCTGATAATTTAGCATCCATTTGATTAATCATGGCACTACCAACAACTATACCATCTATATTCCAATTGACAATTTGAGCTACTTGCTTAGAATTACTAATACCAAAACCTAGTATAATTAATTTGCTTGTTTTACTCTTAATATTATCAGCTAAATACTTAATTTTAACATTAATATCGTTCCTAATACCAGTAACACCACAGCTACTAACTAAATAAATACATCCTGGTGATTTAGATAATATTAATTGAATTCTAGACTCTGAGCTAGTTGGAGAAATAAATAGTATTAACTCTATACGATATAAATCACATAATTTTATTATGTAATCAACTTCTTCTAATGGTAAATCTGGAATAATTAGTCCTTTTGCACCAGCTTCAGAAATCTCACCAATGAATTTATCAACCCCTCTTACTAGAACAGGATTATAATAAGTGAATATAATTATAGGTGCATTTAAATCAGGTATTACTGTTTTTAAGATATCTAATACTTGCTCGATATAAACTCCTTGCTTTAAAGCAACTTGAGAAGCTTCTTGAATAATAGGACCATCTGCTAAAGCATCAGAATAAGGTACGCCTAATTCAATTATATCTGCTCCTCTTTTATCTAAAACTTTTAAAGCTTGTATACATGTGTTAATATTTGGATAACCTGCCGTAATAAATGGAACTAAAGCGCAAGACGAGTTTTTGTTACGTAAAAAGTCTGTGATTACATTCATATTTTGATTGATAAGAAATAAAAAATTAAAGTTGCAAAAATTGGGTTGCCCGGGATTCGAACCCGGAACTAATCGGTTAAAAGCCGAGTACTCTACCATTGAGTTAGCAACCCTCAATAACCATATATCAAATAAATAACATAGACTTTGTATAATATCAAGTTTTTACAATCAATTATATAATTTGAAGAAAAAAATTGTAATTTAATGACAACAACATACCTACATGATAAATTTCTAAGTATTATACTAAATTGTAAAAGTTTAAGCAAACCTATTTCAATATTAATTGCTGTATCTGGTGGAAAAGATTCTCTATGCTTAATCAAATTAATAGAAGATTTTAATCATATTCATAATTATTTTTGCAATATACAATATATTTATATTGATCATCAATGGAGAGCTGATTCAAAAAAAAATATTCAACACTTACTTAATTGTATAGATATAACAAACAATGATATATATATTTATCAAATACTTAAAGTAGATATGTCAGAATCAACTATAAGACAAATAAGATACCAAATCATACTTAAACATGCTATAGAATATAAAACACAACTTATCTTTACAGGACATAATCAAACAGATCAATTAGAAACATTTTTATTAAATTTAATCAGAGGCACAGGATTAGAAGGATTAAGCAGCTTACCATTTACACGACGAATAAAAAATAATATACAAATAATCAGGCCTCTAATTCATATAAGTATAGGAGATATATTGTGGTTTTGTCACAAATTCAATCTACCTGTATGGTCTGACAAAACAAATTATTATTACTCAAATTCTAGAAATCGTATAAGATATGAATTATTACCTTACTTAAAAGAATATTTTAGCCCCAAAATAGAATGTAATATTATTAATTTGCTAAAATTATCATCTATAGAAAATGAATATATGAAGCAGAATGCAATAAAATTATATATTCATAGTCGACATTCGTATTATCTTGCTATTCGTTATAAAACTATAAAAAATCAACATTTAGCTTTGCAAAGAAGGGTACTTAATATATTCTTTTACTATAATTTCAATAAGTGTTTAGACAATAATATTATAAATCAATTAATAGAGTCCATACATGCACAAAATCAAGAAAAAATAATTATAATATGGGAAGATTTAACAATTAATGTATATAAAAATTGGATGTACGTTCAATAATTGCATTAAATTATATATCAATAAAGCTAATTTATTAAATAAATTAATCTACTCACCATAATTGTAAATGAGTTGAATAAGATTTACTTATTAGCTAATACAATCTGTATAAAGGATAGTATAATAAATATAAAAGTGTAACATAATATACAAATTTAAAGGATAATCAAATTATGATTAACTGGCAAGTTATAGGCCAACTAACTTCACTAGCTATTATTGTATTCGTAGGACCAGCTGTAATTGTTTTATTGTCATTACGTAAAGGTAACTTATAAAAATATATTATTAAGGCAAAAAATATTAAAATGATATGCAGACAAATTATCAACTTAGTCTGCATACAAACCTGAAATGCACAAACTAATTTAGATAACCTAACAAAATATTATTATTAATTTCCTGATTATTTCCAGCAAATTCACTATCTGGAGATAAAAATAACATGCAATGACATTCTTTTCTTTCTCTCATAGGGACACATGGGCAATTCCAATATGAACTTAAAACCTCCTTAGACTTATCTTCATAATGACGGCAAGGACATAATGGAGAACCATAAGAGTCTCTATGCCTAGCTAAACCTTCTATGACTACAGCTGTCACACTAATATCAGAACAAAAAAATGTACCTGTTCTTTTAGCATATGCTTCTGAAAATTTACGCATAGCTTCTAAACTCTCAGGAAAAGATTTAACATCTGTATTTCTCATAAATCAAATTTATATATAGATAATAATTCATAATTCTTTACTATATTATAACAAGCTATTACAACTATATTGTTATCTATATATCAAATATATTAACACAGATAAAATATTAAATTTTGCAATATTTGTATTATAAAGTAAAACAAAAACAGTATTATTAGATTAGTGCAATAATAATCGAATATACATAGATCTAATAAACAAATATTATTGTCAATCAGTGATTAAAATCATTCATAATTTTTTTATTATCATATTTATATGACAGCATCTTATTTACCATCTATATTAGTACCTTTAGTTGGAATTATATTTCCTGGGATAAGCATGGCTTTACTTTTTCTTTATATTGAAGAAGAAAACATATCTTAGACATATAATCAAATTCGATCATAAAATCTATAAGCCACCTTTAAATTAAAATTTAAAGGTGGCTTAACTATATTTATAATTTCAAACTCATAAAATCAATAGATAAACTCTATGTATCTAAAACTACAATGAAGAACCAATACCAGAATAAGAACCGTAGATAAAAATACCTAAAACTGTAATTACAGCAATACCGCCAACTGTAGCAACCAACCATAAAGGAACCCTACCTGTACCTGCCATTTTTTCTATCCCTAATTATAATAAAATTAACTATACAAATATATTGATTAATTAAAAAAGTAACTTGAAAATAATACTGCAAGCACAAAAATCAATAGTAAACCCCAAAAGAGAGAAGTACGATTTAATTCTACAGGTTCTTTATTTGGATTAGGACCACTCATATGATATCTCCCACTTTTATCTTTGAATAAATTGCATAGATGTAATAGCACCTAAAAAAAAGACTGTTGGTATAGCTATTCCATGTATAGCTAACCATCTAAAAGTAAAAATTGGATACGATATTGGTTGATTTGAATTCCCTCGTGTCATATATATTATCTTAATTCCTTATATTTCAATTAAATACCTTTAGTTAAATCTTCTAATTCTTGTTTAGCACTAAAACGATCGTTAACTAATGGAACTTGTTGACGATCTTGAGTAAAATACTCATTAGGTCTTGGAGTACCAAAAACATCATATGCTAAACCAGTACTAACAAATAACCAGCCGGCAACAAATAATGATGGTATAGTTATACTATGAATAACCCAATAACGTATACTAGTAATAATATCAGAAAAAGGACGTTCCCCAGTTGATCCTCCTGACATAATAAATACCTCCTATAAATAAAAATACGAAAACTAGAATAATATAAAATAAACATTATTAATATTGATACATTAATTAACCACCCAAATCAATTAATAATATACATACAATATAATATTGTAATTTGTCAGTGCAAATTAAATTAAAAAGAAAATGCTAGTAAAGATAATAGATTTACTACCTAATTTTTTAATAGGTTTTATATTTTCATCGTTATAAATATATATATATTATACTAGCTCAATAAATAAATCCAAACAAAAGATAAAATATTCCTTCAACAAAGTTATTATATATTCTTTAGCGCAGGCATTTTAAATTAAACCAAATACTAGTACCAACATTCAACTGACTTTGAACCATTACATCAATCTTGTATTTACCCAGTATATTTTTAACTATAGATAAACCTAAACCAGTTCCTTCCAAAGTATGAATATTATTTTCCACCCTTACAAATCGATCAAAAATAGCTTTCTGATCTTCCTCAGCAATACCAATTCCTTCATCAATAATTTCAACCCTAACTAAATTTTGAGTATTGATATCCAATGAAGAACTACAAGTATATATTAACTTACAAACTCTTAAAACAATTTTGCTGTTATAAGGAGAAAACTTCAAAGCATTATTGAATAAGTTGGAAATCACTTGCAATATAGAGCTTTCATGTGCTAAGACGTAGTTAATATTTTTTTCTAATTCAATTATTAATTGAATATTATTTTTACTGGCTATAATTTGAGAAGTATTAACAACATTATTCAAAGTTTGGGCTAAATCTATATAATCTAATTTATAATCGTACTCAGATTCTAAAACAGACAAATCTAAAATATCATTAACTAATGAAGATAAACGCTTAGTCTCATTATTAGCAATAGTCAAAAAATTAATTTTTTCTTTTTCTTCCAAAGTTTGATTATAATCAATTAAAGTCTCAAGAAATGAACCTATGTTACATAAAGGTGTCCTTAATTCATGAGATATATTACCTATAAACTGATTTTTAGCTTCATTTAGTTTTGCTTCCTTACTTATATCTTGTATAATTATAACAACACCTGTTAAAACCTTTAATATTCTGTCCAATAAAGTTGTTAACAAAAAACGGCAAATTCTTCTTGAACTATAATCTAAATTAATATAAACTTCTTCTGTTTGTGACTTATTTGTACTTATATAACTTGATTCAACTAATTTATTTAATATTGGTAAGAGAGCTTCACTAACGTGAATAGGTAAATAATTACAAATAGATACACCTGTTAAATCAATATTAAACCAATTAAAAATATCTTGTGCTGTTTTATTAACAAATAATATTCTAAGTTCAGCATCAACTAAAATAGTACCCTCTGCTACTATAGATACAATTGTCTCTAATTTATTTTTTTCAGATATGATTTTATCTACATTTTTCTTTTCATAAGACTGTAATTTTTCAGCCATTTCATTAAAACTCACAAATAAAACACCTAATGTACCATTAGGAGGTAAATTGAGCCTTTGATGAAAATTCCCTGAAGCAATATTTTGAATCCCTAAAAGTAGCTGTTTTTGAGGAACTGCAATTGCTAATGTATTAAATGTAACACCTATGAATAACATCAACCATACTAATACAAAAACAAAAATACTTAAATCTCTTATTAGTTTAGATGGAGAAAGTCTTGTATTTAAATCTATACCCAAATCTAAACTGCCTAAAGTATTTCCTGATTTAGTTAAAGGAATAAGAATATCAATAATATCATTATTTAGCAGCTTACTAGAATTAATGAGAGGTATATTAAACAAAAACTCTTTATTTTCTAATTGTAATAAACTTTGATGCAACTGCAATATATTTTGAATTTTTGTGTTATATATAGGTAGCCCTAGCAAAAGATCACCATATTGATCAAAAAATAAAATATATCTAATACTGGCTGTACTCAAATAGACCTTTTCAAGAAAATAAGCTATATCTTTTTGATTATTAATATCAGTTGAATCTATGATATTAGAAGCTAATAATAAACCTAAATCTTTACAAAAACGCCTTCCTGCAATTATTGAATCTTCTTGAAAGATAGTTAAAGACCAAAAAGTTAAACTACTCATGATAACAGAAATCATTAAAGTAACAAAAACTATAAAGCGATTAAAATTAATGTCTAAATCAAATTTAGAAAATATTTGAGATATTTTATAATACATATGCTGAACTCATAAATAATATGCACTAATGATCCTACAAAGCCTTAATTGAACTTCCAAGTTTATTAAACATAATATAAGACAATAAAAAATCACAAATGAAAACACTTAGTAAAGATGTAACAACTGATAAAGTAGTAGACTGCCCAACTCCTTTTGCTCCACCAGTGGCTGTTAAACCCCAAAAACAACTAATTAGAGAAATAAGAAAACCAAATATAAACGTTTTAAATAAAGATTTAAATATATCTTGAATAAGTAAAGATGATAAAGAAGACACAAAAAAAATTTCAGGATGTATATTATATATAGTAAAACAAACAAAAGAGCTACTAAACAAACTAGTAATAAAAGAAAAAATATTTAGACATGGTAACATTAAAATACAAGCTATAACTCTTGGAAAAACTAAATAAGTTAATGGATTTGCTTCTAGCATATAAAGTGCATTTAATTGTTCTGTCACACTCATGGTTGCTAACTCAGCTGTAAAGAACGATGCTACACGACCAACTATAATCACAGATGTTAATACAGGTGATAGTTCACGTATAAATGCAATAGTTAAAATAGAGCCAACCAAACTTATAGCATTAATATACAAGAATTCTTTAACAATTTGTATTGTAAATACCATACCTATAAAAAAGGCTGTAATTAGAACTATATTCAATGAATCAGGACCAACTATTCTCATTTGTTCTAAAATATTGAAGTAACTATTATTGGATAATTGGTACTTAAGCTTATTACTGATTATATAACGCAGATAACTTTTTATATTATTAAACATAATCTAATTCAATTTTCAAAAAATAAGAATAATTTTAACAAAGTTAGCAAAGAATATATTTATTGTTAGAATTACTTTAGCATCTTATATTAGTTGCATTTTTATCAAAAATATATTATGGTTCTTCTGAGAGGGCGGTTAGCTCAGTGGTAGAGCGCCTGCCTTACAAGCAGGTGGTCACTGGTTCAAGTCCAGTACCGCCCATCATTATAAAAGTCACTAAATAAAATCGGGCTCATCGTCTAATGGATTAGGACAGGGACCTTCTAAGTCTCTAATGTAGGTTCAAATCCTACTGAGCCTATTAATTTAATATACTGTTTACAACTTGCTGAACTTTATTACCTGAGTCAATAGTTTCTAAAGGATCTTTTCTTAATCGATGTCTCAAACATAATGTTATAACAGTTTTAATATCATTAATATCAACTTTAGTTCTTTCATTGTAAGCAGCAAAAGCTTTTGCTGCCCTATTTGTAACTATATCACCTCTCAGACCATCAACGTCTAAAGTTCCACAAACTTCTGATATCTTAACTCTTAAATCATAATCAATCGTTACATTTGACAATCTGTTTTGAGCTGCAACAATAGAAGATTTTAATTTATCTTGCTGTTCTTGAAATTCTTGTAAACATGTATAAGGATTACTATCAAATTTACTTCTTTGCTCTACTATTTTAACTCTTAATGATGGCTCTTTAACTGTACGAATCTCTGCATGCATACCAAAACGATCCAATAACTGAGGCCTTAATTCTCCTTCTTCAGGATTTCCTGATCCTACCAAAACAAACCTAGCTGGATGTCTTATAGATATACCTTCTCTTTCAACTGTATTCCATCCAGAAGCTGCTGCATCTAATAAAATGTCAACTAAATGATCATCTAATAAATTGACCTCATCGACATAAAGAATTCCTCTGTTAGCCTTTGCTAATAAACCTGGCTCAAAAGTTTTAATTCCTTCAGTTAAAGCTTTTTCAATATCTATCGTACCGCAAACTCTATCTTCAGTTGCGCCTAAAGGTAGGTCTACCATAGGTACATCAATAAACCGAGTAGGCAAATTATCACCTTTTGCTACTTGAGTTTTTACTATATCAGACATTAAGTCATAATCAGAAGGATGAGAATTAAATACATCATCTTGGACTACTTCAATTTTAGGCAATAAATCTGCTATAGCTCTAATAGTTGTAGATTTACCAGTACCACGATCGCCCATAATCATTACTCCACCTATTTTAGGATCAATAACATTCAAAAGTAATGCTAATTTCATTTCTTCTTGACCTACAATAGCAGTAAAAGGAAAAACTGGACGTAATTTGTTTTTTAAAATACTCACAATAATAATATTAAACTCACACAGATATAATAATTAAACAAATATATTCAGCCAATACAAAAAATTAACTGTAAATAATAACTAAAGTATTTATTATTGCAGACATAAACAATAACAAAAGATGCGATATATACTATCACATCTATAACAATTGTAAATTCTACAATATTAGCGGATATTTATTGATATAAATCTGTACCTAAACGAATTGCTAAAACAGCTGAAACTAATGCAAATAATAGTGCAACAAAAATTTGACCGTCGCTAATCATATTAACTATACTCCTGAATTATTTATATTTATAACAATAATAATTTAATCTAATTCATATAATAATTTAATAATTAACATTAAATATAAATTTTGTAAAAAATTGCTATATAAATTCATAGAATCAATAGTAATATTTTGATACAATAAATATATAAGTTACAAATACATATAACACATTAAATTTTTATTTGTAAAATAAATATACTGCTATATTTTGTCCATCAAATAAATACAAAAATTATGAAGCCATACGTATTTTACCTGATATTGACCAATTTTGAATAGCAGATATATTCACTTGATCTGTAAATGCCAAAGGTACAAAATTATCAATTACATTAATAATATCTTGCGTAGAAAATTCTCGTTTTTCATAAAAAGCATTATACATTGCTTCTATAATAGCTTGCTCTATTTCAGCACCTGAAAATTTATCCGTAAGTTTACTTAAAAATTCAATGTCATACTTCGGCCAAGATAGAGGCCTAAATTTCATTAAATGTATTTTAAAAATTTTCTCTCTTTCTTCTAAATTTGGTAAATCTAAAAAAAATATTTCATCAAAACGTCCCTTCCTTAATAATTCAGAAGGTAAAGATAAGACTTGATTAGCTGTTGCAATAACAAATATTGGTTTATCTTTCTCAGCTAACCATGTTAGCAAAGTACCTAAAACACGACTCGTAGTTCCGCTATCCATGTAATTATTCAAACGAGTAAAGCACTTGTCTATTTCATCTATCCAAAGTATACATGGAGAAGACTGCTCCGCTGTTTTTATCATACAACGCATTCTTTCTTCTGACTTTCCAACAATACCAGCAAAAATTTTACCCATATCTAATTTTAATAATGGTAATTTCCACTGACCAGATATAGCCTTAGCTATTAAAGATTTACCAGTTCCTTGTATACCTACTAACAAAACCCCTCTAGGAGCTATTAAACCATAATCTTGAGCCTGCTTGGAAAAAGCTTTGGAACGCTTATTTAACCAATCTTTTAACAAAATCAAACCGCCTACATCTTTAAAACTATCATCTACTTGATAAAATTCAAGTATATCTGTTTGCTCAATTAATTGCTGCTTCTCATTTAAGATATTCTTCATTAAATTATTTACGGATAAATTGGAAGACAATAATTTAGCTATAGATATTCTTATCTTATCAATAGAAAAACCTCTATAAGCCAATATCAAATCATAAAAATATTCAGAATAAAAAGAAGAGCTAATATTCATAATATTAAATAAACGATGTAATTCTATATTAATTTCATCATCATTAGGCAAAGGAAATTCTAAAACAGTCACAAAATCTTGTAATAAACTAGGAACCTGAATTTCAGAAGCAGAAATGATTATAGATGAATTAGCTTGTTTAAGAAAACGACTTACATTTTTTATTTTGCGAATAATGCTAATATCATTAATAAAAGCATGAAAATCTTTCAGAAAAAAAATTGTAGATGTAGGAAAATTTAATTGCTCAATAAACTCAATGGCCTGGAGAGGATTCCTTAAAGCTCTATTTAAATAATTAGGATTATTATAGTAGCCATCAATAAAATTCCAAGAATATATAGATTTTTTTATATTTTGCTGAATCATAAGATTCATATTATACTCTAAACGTTCTTCTTCAGAACTAAGAATATAAATCAATATATTCTGCGTAGATAATAATAACTTCAAATCATTTTCAAAAGACATATAATATAAAAATTAAATTGTAACATATCAAATTATCAAGTAATTAAAATATATACGCAATTCAATAAAATAGCAACTAGATCTGTAACTACAAAGCTATTTTCTTTCTTTTTTTTCTTCTTCTACAATTAAGAATCTTGCGACCGCTAGATTTACTCATACGAGCCCTAAAACCAGATTTTTTAATACGCTTAAGATTAGTACCGTTACTAAACCCTTTACTCATATCCGAAATTTTTATAAGTTAATAATATACTATTATATACATTTATTTAAATGTAATAACATGAATTATATCTAAATAATATAAGTATTGTATAATAAATATTCAATTTTAAAAAGTAATTTTAATTATGTTTGAAGTATACCTTATGCTAACAACCTGTTTTTTATTACCTATTTGCTACTTGATCACAAACAGTCTTAAGTACATATATAATCAAATCGAAATTTTAAAAAGTATACAAAAAACAAAGAACAAAAAAGACATAGATCATAAGAAAATTATATATGCAGCAAATGTGTACATGAATAGAAAACAATGGATTGATTGTATTACAATGTTAGAATTTTATATAAATCAAATTAAAGTAAATGAAGTAAAAATTAAAGCACAATATTATAACTATATCGGATTATGCTACCAGTCTGCATACATTTATAAAATAGCGCAAAAATATTACCTCAAAGCTTATAACAAATTACCTTTGGAAAAAGAAATTTTAAAAAATTTAGCTAATATTTATAAAATTTCTGGAGATATAGAAAACGCCCAAAAAATAGATCAGAAACTGATTTTATTAAACAAACATCAAAACGTCTAAAAACAATAAGATAAATTATATAAGAAGTAGAGACTAAAATAATCGGGATAGCAGGACTTGAACCTGCGACATCCTGCTCCCAAAGCAGGCGCGCTACCAAACTGCGCTATATCCCGCTTAGTAGTAATTTATATCTTATCACTTGTTTTATAATCTTGTCTAATAGAATTTATAAAAATTGCCATTTTTGCACTCAACCATAACAGAAAATATATTATACAATTTATAATGGGTACCAAAACATTCCTTTAACACCATCTGGGTCAGTAATAAAACCTAAGTGTTTATAAAAACTGACTACCTGTGGATCTGCAAACAAAGTAATGGTACTAATATCATTATATCTCAACTGCTTAATTATTTGATCCATTAAAATTTTACCCAAACCTTGACCTTGAAATTCAGGATGTATGACAACATCCCAAATAGTTGCATTAAAAGATGTATCTGATGTGGCTCTTGCAAAACCTATTAAAAATTTTTTTCTATTCTTTTCATAAAATAAAGAGGCAGTTAAAAAGCTATTATCTATAGCTATCTTTACTTTTTGTAATGGTCTACGCACCCACCCAACTGAATCACATAATTTTTCTAAATCATATAAATTCACATAACTATTTAAACTCAAATAAACATTTATAATTGTGCCTCTAGTCTCTAAATGTTTAACCAATAGAACCCTCTCTATTGATTCATGTTTTTTAAGCTGATTATTTAAATTAGATAAATTAGAAGCAAGAATATTATGATGTTTAAAAAAAAATTTCCAAAAAGCCATTGATTTACTATTATTAATAAAATCCTATATTAACTAATATATATAAAAAATTTTGATACTTTCAATAAATGTTACTACATAAACAAAAAAATGATAATATCTATTATTCTTATATAATATAACTAATTTCATCTTTTTAATTAGCTTGTAACTTTTTGTCATATTCAAATATTCAATTAATACATTGAAAGGAGATAGTTTGTGAAAAAAATATTTACTCTTTTTTGCATAATCATACTTTGTATATACATTAATCCTATAAACTCATTAGCAGATACAGCTGGACTAATTAAATGTGGAGAATCAACTGCATTTACAAAGAGACTAAATAATAGTGTTAAAAAACTAGAAGCACGCTTAGCAAAATATGATTCAAATACTCCACCTGCCATAGCTTTACAAAAACAAATAGAAAAAACACAATTAAGATTTGATAAGTATGCCAAATCAGGGATTTTATGTGGAACAGATGGATTACCACACTTAATCACAGATGGTAGATGGAATCATGCGGGCGAATTCATGATTCCAGGAATTTTATTTCTATACATTACAGGATGGATCGGATGGGTTGGAAGAGGATACTTGCAAGATATATCACAAACTACTAAGCCGACAGAAAAGGAGATTATTTTAGATGTACCACTAGCACTTAAATATTGTTTATCAGGCTTTATTTGGCCTTTAGCAGCTATAAAAGAACTGACAAGTGGCGAGTTGATTGCAAGCAATCAAGACATACCTATTTCACCACGTTAAAATTAATAATCTATATAAATAATAAGGTGTAAAAATTTATATGAATGATAATTTATTAAAGTATTTATCAACTATTCCTGTAGTAGGTGCTATTTGGTTAACATTTACTGCGGGCTTTATAATAGAAATTAATCGTTTTTTTCCTGACATATTATCATTATCATTGTAAATTATAATATATTATATAAAACTAAACTTAATTATATACTAGTTAAAAAACAACAAGCTTTGTATTCTATAAGCTTGTTTTTTTTTCTAAAAAAAAATCTATTGATATAATTAATATAAAAAATATTAACCTGAAATTTTATATGAATTAAATATGAGTTTAGTTAGCCAAATTATTTTAAATGCAGACAATGAATTAAGATATCCTACTATTGGAGAATTACAGTCAATTAGTAATTATCTAAAAACGGGAGAAATACGTATTTGTATTAGTATTAAAATAAGAAATAAAGAAAAAGAAATTATACAACAAGCCAGTAAATCTATTTTTCAGATTCATCCAGAATACATAGCTCCTGGAGGTAACGCAGAAGGATCTAGAAAAAGATCCTTATGTTTGCGAGACTACGGATGGTATTTACGTCTAGTAACCTATGGTGTTCTAACTGGAGATAAAAACTCCATTGAAAAAATAGGATTAATTGGAGTAAGAGAAATGTATAGCTCATTAGGTGTACCTATCATAGGTATGATAGATGCGATAAATTGCTTAAAAGAAGCAACTATTAAAACTTTACAAGAAGATGAGGTAGTTATTATAGAACCTTACTTCAATTTCATCATACAAGGCATGTCATAAAACTTACTAAAATTATATTCATATAGTAAATGTAATGTAACAGTTGCTTGCTTATTCGTGTAATGTTATAATCTTAATTATACTCGGAAAATACATTATTAATAGCTCAAACTTGTCAGGACTGGAAAGTAGCAGCAATTCAGCTCAATTACATAAGGTGTTTTCCGGGTTTTATTATTTTATAGCAATATCAAAGTTCATATAATATACATACCAATCATTAATAAATAAACAGATAATATCTATAATATTCAATATTTCAATATCGATATTAATCATTATAATTCAATAGAATTTGAAAACGACATGAAATCATCAATCATGCAAGGAGCCCGAATTATTTCTGTAGGCTCTGCTGTTCCAGATCTATGTATCAACAATAAAGATATTAGCAAAATCGTCGAAACGTCAGATGAATGGATAGTAACTAGAACAGGTATCAAAGAAAGACGAGTGTTAACAGGTGCAAATAAATCAGTAGTGGATCTTGCTTATTGTGCTGGAATGAAAGCATTAAATAAAATTCATATGGACCCTTTAGAAATAGATCTCATTATATTAGCAACATCAAGTCCTAATGATCTTTTTGGTAGTGCAAGTCAAGTGCAAGCAAAAATTGGAGCTAAAAAAGCAGTCGCATTTGACCTCACTGCAGCATGTTCAGGATTTGTATTAGCTATTGTAACAGCTACACAATTCATACAAAACGGTAGTTACAAAAATATTCTTATAATTGGAGCAGATGTTTTATCAAAATGGATTGATTGGTCAGACCGTAAAACCTGTATACTATTCGGTGATGGAGCTGGAGCAGCTATTATACAATCATGCTCTGAAGAGGATAATGCAATTTTAGGTTTTCAACTAAACACAGATGGGAAACAGTCTGACGAACTATCAATTATATACAAAGAAGATATTTCTCCTCTCAATACTTTTAAACTTTTTCAAGGTCAATTTCAATATATTTCAATGAATGGCAAAGAAGTGTATAAATTTGCTGTATCAAAAGTTCCGGCCAGTATTACCAAATGTCTTAATTCTCTACATCTCTCAACAAGAGATATTAATTGGCTTTTATTGCACCAAGCCAACAAAAGAATTTTAAAAGCTGTAGCAGATAGATTATCTATTGATACCTCGAAAATAATTTCAAATCTAAGCAAGTACGGCAATACTTCAGCTGCATCAATACCATTAGCGCTTGATGAAGCATTACAAAATAATAAAATTACGAAAGAGGATATTATAGTGATTTCTGGTTTCGGTGCAGGACTAACTTGGGGTACAGTTGTAATTAAATGGAAATGTTAATAGAAAACACAAAAAGTTAAATATTTGAATAACCTATATTACAATATAGGAACAATCTATAAGATTCAAATTAAAGAATAAAATAACTCCATATTTTATTTATTTAATTTATAAATTCATTTTTCAGACATTATTAATAAAGGATAATTCATAATGACATCATCATTATCTAGTTTTTTTAATAGTTTAATCTTAGGTGCTCTAATTGTTGTATTACCTATTACACTAGCACTTTTATTTGTTAGTCAGAAAGATAAAACCTTAAGAAATTAAGTATTTGATTTTATCTTAATCAATTCATTTATTAAATAGGAAAAACAAATTTATTCAGATTACTACTATCTATAATTATGTTTTTTCTTATAAATTAAATATCATATATTAATAGCTAATCTAATTATAAAAAATTTATAAATCATTTTATTTCATATGTCTTTATCAGAATGGTTAAATATTAAACGTAACACATCTCTAACAACCAATACAAAAGAAACAAATTTACAAGTTCCCGAAGGTTTGTGGATTAAATGTAATAAATGCAGTCTACTTATGTATTATAAAGCTTTAGAAAAAAGTTTTAAAACATGTCCTAAATGTGAACATCATTTTCCAACTACAAGTCAAGATAGAATAAAAAAACTTATTGACAAAAGCACATGGAAACCTATTAATAAATACTTAACTTCAACAGATCCGCTTGGTTTTTCTGATAGAAAATTATATAGTAAACGATTACTAGACATGAAAATACAGACTGGCTTGTTCGACGCTGTACAAACAGGCTTAGGTAATGTTTTCGGTATACCTATTGCTCTAGGAATCATGGATTTTCGTTTTATGGGAGGAAGTATGGGATCTGTAGTAGGGGAAAAACTTACTAGATTAATTGAAAAAGCAACAAATAAAAAAATAGCTGTTGTAATTGTGTGCGCCTCAGGAGGAGCAAGAATGCAAGAAGGTATGCTAAGTCTAATGCAAATGGCAAAAATTTCTTCAGCTTTACAAAAACACAAGCAGCAAAAGCTCCCTTACTTTCCAATTCTCACCTCTCCAACTACGGGAGGTGTAACAGCGAGTTTTGCTATGTTAGGGGATTTAATTATTGCAGAACCAAATGCATTAATAGCCTTTGCTGGAAGAAGAGTTATAGAACAAACAATAAAAGAAGATCTACCAGATAACTTCCAAACATCGGAATATTTATTCAAACATGGATTTATAGACTTAATAATATCAAGAAAAGAATTAAAAAATAAACTTTATCAGATTTTATCTTTCTATTATAGTTTCTAAAAAGGGTTTTATAATTTACTATATTTGAAACTCATCATAAAAGTTGAAAAATTAAATTAATATTCCATCATATTGTAATTAGGTCATTTGTTTTATAAAGTAAAATTACCAATTATAGTAAAATAAAAATTTAATAAATTAATAAATAGTAATTAAAGTATTATATAATATATAAACTATTTGCTTAATTCAAGGATAATACAAATCTTATGATATCAAACACTAAAATTCAGCTAAGTTTATTTGCTGTTATAATTATTTTTGAGACTTTGCTAAATCAGGTTTATGCTATAGAGCTAGATGAAGCTACAAGAACAGTAACTTTAGAAGAGTCCGGAAAAACTATTATATTAACTCCAGAGCAAGTCAAAAGAGGTAAGCGCCTTTTCAATAATTCATGCGCCCAGTGTCACAATGGTGGAATTACAAAAACAAATCCTAATATAGGCTTAGATCCTGAATCATTAAGTGGAGCCACGCCTGTAAGAGATAATATTCGTAACTTAATAGATTATATGAAGGACCCAACAAGTTACGATGGAGTTAGTTCTATTGCTGAATTACATCCAAGTATAAAAAGTGCAGAAATTTTTCCAAAGATGCGCAACTTAACAGATGAAGATCTATTTGCAATTGCGGGCCATATTCTAATTCAACCTAAAATTGCAGCAGAAAAATGGGGAGGAGGAAAAATATATTATTAAGAAATCAGATAAAAATGAAATTAAAATAAAAATTAAAGTATTATTTATTTTATATACGCTATACATCATAAAAAATCAAATATAATGTATAGTAAGATTTCATTTACTTTATCATTCTAAGGATATATAATTTATGAGATGGCTATTCACTTTTTTTATTATTTGGAATATCTTTACAAATAATCTTCAAACAACTTTTGCAGCAGATTTAAATGCTGGAGAACAAATTTTTTCAGCGAATTGTGCAGCTTGTCATGCAAATGGGAATAACGCAATTATGCCAGATAAAACATTAAAAGGTGATGCTTTATCAGAAAACGGTATGAATAGCATAGAAGCAATTACTAATCAAGTAAAAAATGGTAAAAATGCGATGCCTGCGTTTGGTGGACGCTTAGCAGATGAAGACATAGAAAACGTCGCTAACTATGTTTTAAGTAAGTCAGAAAACGGATGGTAACACAGGCACATTATTAGTTTACTTATAAATTTAAGTACTATATAAAATACTCAATAAAATAGATAGTTCATATTACTTAATATAGCTGTCTATTATTCTATATTAAGAATATATATTTTTTAAGATTTAATCAATGACACACAATCGATATCCAGCAATTCTTATGTTGAAAGATGGTAAAATTTATAAAGGTTGGACTTTCATTAATTCTACTATATCTTTTGGAGAAGTTGTATTTAATACGGGCATGACAGGGTATCAGGAAATAATTACAGATCCAAGCTACGCAGAACAAATAATAACTTTTACTTATCCAGAAATTGGTAATACAGGTATCAATTATAAAGATAATGAATCAAATAAAATTCATATAAAAGGGATAGTAGTCAAAAATCTTTGTTTTTCACCAAATAACTGGAGACAGCAAGAATCTTTCATAAGTTATATCATAACAAATAACATACCTCATATCTTTGGCATAGATACAAGAGCATTAACTAAACACTTAAGAAAAACTGGTTCTATGAATGGATGTATATCAAGCCAGTATTTAAATCCTGATTTACTGTCGCTAAAACTTAAAAATATACCTCGAATAGAAGGCAATGACTTAGTAAAACAAGTTACCACTAGCAAAAGCTACGAATTTAAAGACTATTCCCATAGATATTTTTCATATTTACAATATAAAACAGACAAAACGTATGGATATGGCTTAAAAATAATTGTAGTAGATTTTGGGGTTAAGCATAATATTTTGTCTAGATTAGATAATTATGGTTGCTCTACGTATGTATTGCCTGCAACAACTTCATACACAGAAATTCAATCATATAATCCAGATGGTATTGTATTATCTAACGGTCCTGGAGATCCATCAGCTATAAAATATGCAATAAGAACTATAAAGAAAATTATAACTTATACTAACATACCTATATTTGGGATATGTATGGGACACCAAATAATAAGCTTAGCTTTAGAAGCGAAAACATTTAAGCTGAAATTTGGTCATAGAGGACTAAATCATCCTTCAGGCATTAAACAAAAGGCAGAAGTTACAAGTCAAAATCATGGTTTTGCCGTAACAAAAGAGTCTTTAAATAATAAAACTATAAATATTACTCACTTTAATCTAAATGACTCTACTGTAGCAGCTATATTTCATAATAAAAAGCCAATATTTTCAGTGCAATACCATCCTGAAGCTAGCCCAGGACCACATGATTCAGACTATTTATTTAAATATTTTATTAGTTTAACTAAACAATTCAAACAATATAATAATTACACAAGTTCATCATCAAGCCAAATACTATGATTAAATAATGCTGCTATCACTTGTACACCTCTCAATTGATTAAATAAAGGCAAGTGTCCATCAGGTGCATTAATACTCCAAATAAATTCACTTGGATATCTAAGTGGAATCCCTCTTTTATTCCATCCTATATGCAGCCAAAATTTTTCCCAATTACAATTATTGGATAACCAAATTTTTCGCTGTATTGAAAAACCAAATTTATTTCTAGAATAGATTCTCCATAATTTATCCAATACATATAAATCTTCAGACGGAAGAGAAAAAATATCAGTAAAATATAACCAGTTACGCTTTTCTTTTTGATCTAAATGAGCTAATGAACAAAGATAAAATTGAGTAAGCTTATCTGCTTGTTGAAAATCATGTCTAATTAACAAATCTTGCAAAGGCTGATAATTAAACTTCAAGGAAGACTTCAAGTCTATAAGACCGAAAGAGAAATAAGAATTTAATCTTTTTTTTATTTCATTAATACTATTAAAGTATAAAAACTCAAAGATTAAACCATCTAAAAATTCAGCATTTTGCTTTTTGAGGATACATCTATTAACTAACAAGTTTAATAGAGCTTCTTGACCGACTTTACCAGATTTTATGATATGCTCAATAATTTTTAATTGTTGTAACTTATCAGCACTAATATCTAAAGACGCTACTTCTTCTGAAACAATGGAATTATAATTAAGATCTTTCATAACTAACTTATACTAATACAGATTACAAGATTCACAGCAATACAATATATTATTTATACATTTTATAGCTATTTTTGCAAATTATTTATTGCTAAAATTATAATACGAATAAAAAACATTATTCCATTTCCTAATATATTTATAAATATATACAATACAAGTCTTACCAAAACAAGCAGAAATTTTTCACATTTAGGAATTATGAAATCTTGTAGCTCTATTAGAGTAATTATTATCAGTTGTAAATATGATAGTTGAATAAAATCTTCTAATCTATAAGCATAAATGTATCTTGCAACTAAACCTTTATGACTAATTAAACATACCTTATACCTATTACTATAGATATATTTAGGTTGAATAAAATATAAATATAGTAAATTTTGGTAAAATAAGTTATTGCGAAAAGAGGCTAAAGATCTAATAGAAACATACGATCTATTACATAATTTATTTTTTTTCAAAAATGTAATTATATTAGATAATGATTTCAGATTCTCTAATATCATAAAAACAGCCAAATTACTAATCTTTATCATTACATTTTCCAACAAAATCTCTACATGCTTTATAGGTGTATGTTTTTGATCAAATGCAAAAATATAATTATTTATATACATAGAACCAAAAATTAAATACGTTAACAAATTTTCTAATAACCACTTATACTCTAATAACGTAAATTGTAAATAAGCATATCTTTTACTTTGTATAAGAACAATAGAAGAATTGTCAACAGAACATTCTATCAAGAAATGAGCTACTACTTTTTGAATTAAATCATAAAGAATTTTATCTTTTAATATTTGAATACTGTTAAGACTTACATTTAACTCTACTAAATCTAAAACCAATATTTCTAACTCTACTAAAACAATGGAAAACAATTTATGCTTTATAGAATTACTTAGTATATCAGTATATAAATAATCTTTTGTATGATTAGATAAATTTTTAGAAAATTTTTGCTTTATATGGGCAAACAAATAAGCTACTTTATGATTAAGATATATTCCTTGCTTATAAGGCCAATAATTTACCATATATATTTCAATTTATTAATATTTAATAAAAGCTTATAGAATAAATATACTAATAAAAATATAAACCATTTATTTATTTTATAATTTTATAATTTGCTCATCTAAAAATTAAATCATAAAAATATTTATTACTATTAAGATATTATATCAATAATAATGATATAGTGACTTATAAAGCGATAAATCAAATTATATAATGAACACAAAATATATGCCTAAATACTACTTTGCAATTGCAAGCAAAAATTTTCTAATGAATGAGGAACCAATTGAAGAAGTTTTAAGAGAGAGAACTAACCACTATGAAAACATCAAAAAAGAAATAGATTTTTGGTTTATCACAAATCCAGACCTATTAAAATCATTCAATTTAATATGTACACAAGCAAAGTTAATAGAAGATTATGCTGCTATTATTTCACTAGATGCAAAATTTATTCAATGGTTAAAATTAAGAATTGGATTTGTATCAATAGGCAAATTTCAGTCCAATTATATTTTTTCACAAAATGTTAATTATCAATAAAGATTATTTATGTAACAGGTGTAACAAATAAAGTCAAAATCTCTTTACTGAATGTTTCAGCTGCCTTCGATTTATAGCGATTTGGATTAATAATTATTGATAACATACGTTTAATAGTAACATTTTCTATTTTAGCCCAATGTAGTATACCCAGCTCTAACTCTTTTGCAATTGCAGATACAGAAACAAATGCAGCTCCTAATCCAGATTGTACTGCATTTTTAATAGCTTCTATAGAATTCAATTCCATTTCTATCTTAAACCTACTGCTATCAATATCATGTTGAATCAAAATCTTATCAATTACTTTACGTATAGTAGATTGCGTATCAAGAGCAATAAATCTCAATCTATACAAATCTTCTTTTTGAATATCTGGTAATTTAGAAAAGATGTGAGATGTAGGCAAAATAAGAGCTAACTCATCCTCTGCATAAGAAGTTACTTGTAAAGTATCTGTTAGTTCACTTGGAACCTCTCCACCAATTACTGCTAAATCAACTTGACCATTAGCAACACTCCAAGAAATTAAACGAGTAGAATGTACTTGTAATTGAACATTAACTTGTGGATATCTCTGCCTAAATAAACCTATTAATCTAGGCATTAAATAAGTTCCCGTAGTTTGACTAGCACCAATAACTAAGGTTCCTCCTTGTAAATTTTGAACATCTTCTAATGCCCTGCAAGTTTCCTCACACAAAGCTAAAATTCTACCACCATATCTTAACAACAAATTACCTGCTTCTGTTAAAGTTGCTTTTTTATTACTTCTTTCAAACAAAGGTATATTCAATTGTTTTTCTAAATTTTGAATTTGAAGGCTAATCGCTGGTTGAGATACATATAAACTATCTGCTGCACGCTTAAAACTGCCTTCTTTTATAATAGCTTTTAATATTCTTAATTGGTCCAAAGTAAAAGGCAAATCCCTCATATTAAAATAATAAATAAATACATCTTTATTATGCAAATATAATAATATTAAAAAGTTTAATACAATTTTTATTTATTAGAGAAGAAATTTGATGCATAAAAATATAATATTAATCAAGTATAATTATAACATAATAATTCCTTTATCATCACTCTTATAAAAGTATAATATAATTATATAAAAACTTAAGGAACTAAGTATGGATATACGACTTTTAATTGTGCTACTGCCTGTCTTAGCAGCTGCTTCTTGGGCTTTATATAATATTGGTAGGGTAGCTTTACAGCAATTTCGTAGTATGTAAAGTATAGTTTGTACTATCTTAAACATAAATAAACCAAAAGGAATCATATAATGATTATAAATGATTCCTTAAAAACTAAAAAATCATAAAAAAATATCTTATATTTATACAAAAAATATGAATATAATAAATAGATATATAATATAAAATACAAAAACTTAAAATTAACAAAATATTTTATGGCTGTACCTAAAAAACGCACTTCAAAATCTAAATGCAAATCACGCAAAGCAACATGGAAAAATAAAGCTTATGATGCTTATAAAAAATCTATATCATTAGGGAAATCAGTAATTACAGGTAAAGCAAACAGTTTTATATATATACAAAAAGAACCAGATAATAATTAATAAGATAAATCATTATACTTAAATAATAACTGAAATACTATTTAAAACTAAACAATAAAGTATCAATGAAAGTTATCCGTTTAAATAGCAATGATTTATTACTACAAAACACTAAAGCCTGCTTGTATTGTAAATTAAAAAACTTGAAAACAATTTGGCTTTTTAATTGTTGCGAAGGTTGTCAACATTATTTAATGAAGCAAAAAATCAAAATAAGCCAAGTATCTAAAATCATTATTACAGAAATGACAATATGTAATATATCCGGACTACCAGGATTACTATCTAGTTTAAGTCTAAGCAATAAAAAAAACGCTGTACATGTATACGGTCCAGCAAATTTAGCTAAATATCTAGAACTTACAAAAAAATATTCAAAAACTAATTTTAGATACAATTTGTATTTTCATCAATTAAAAACAAATTACATTATACAAGATGATCAATATCAAATATATTGTTTAAAAAAGCTTGCATGTTTTGAATTTATTATTACAATCCCCGACAATAAAGGTAGATTTAAATTAAAATATGCCAAACAATGGAATATAGAAACAGGTCCTTTATATGGTAAACTAAAAAAAGGACATAACTTTATTTTACCAGATGGTATATCAATAAATAGTAATCATTTCGTTGAGCAACAACAACAAAAGAATCAAGTATCATTTTCATTAAGCAATAATCTATCAAAAATTCACCAACTTAAATATTTGAAAAAATTAATTATTAAAACCTAAATTTAAAAGCTGATTTATTTGTTACTATTTTGCATTTGGGTTATTATATTATTAAACATTATTAGACTAAAAAACTATTTACTTATGGTATATGCAATTATAGAAGCAGATGGTAAACAAATTTGGATAGAGCCTGGTAAATATTATGATTTAAATTATATTCCAGGAGAACCAGGAGACTATATACAATTTAACAAAGTGTTAGTTCTCAAGCAGGATAAATATATACATTTAGGAGAACCTTGTGTAAAATCTGTCGTTATAAAAGCCAAAATTATAAAGCATTTAAAAGGTAAAAAGATCATTGTTTTTAAAACAAAACCTAAAAAAAACTCTAGAAAGAAAAAAGGGTATAGGCAAAAGCTTACAAGACTATTAATCGAAGGATTTTTACAATAATCCATCAAATTATAAAAATTATCTCTAATAGAATTCATAATCGTATATTATATACTAAATCTATAAATATAAAATATGGCGCATAAAAAAGGTAGTGGAAGTACAAAAAACGGTCGCGATTCTCAATCACAAAGGTTGGGAATCAAAAAATACGGAGGACAATTAGTAACTGTGGGAAATATTATTGTTCGACAAAGAGGAAGCCGATTTAAGCCTGGACTTAATGTAAAATTAGCTAAAGATTATACTTTATTCGCATTGGCTGATGGAGAAATTATATTTAAAAAAAACAAAAAAAATCAAACAACAATTAGTATTATAACAAAAAAAATAGAATTATAATATATAAATTAACATAGTTAACAAAATCAGAATTTTTACCAATATAATTATGATAAATCAAACCTATATACTTTTGGTATAAAGATGTTGCAAGAATGATAAAAAAAATAGTTATTTCTCACTACAATAATTTAGCAGCTATAGTAGAAAATAATAAAATTCAAGAAATTATTACAGTTAGTAATTTATATCAAGTAAATGATATATATATAGGTACTGTAGAAAAAATTTTTTCCAGTATCAATGCTGCATTTATAAAGTTAAACAAATCTGGAAAAAGTGGCTTCATACATATAAATGATGTAAAGCCTCTGAAAAAAGGAAAGCATATTAAAAACATAGAAGAAATTTTATCTATAAATCAAATTATTTTAGTACAAATTACGAAAGAACCAACTGTATACAAAGGACCTAGATTAACAGCCAATATACACTTACACGGAAAATATCTTGTATTAATGCCTTTTTGTAATACTATTTGTATATCACATAAAATTTATGATTATAACGAACGTACTTATCTTCATTCATTAGCTATTTTACTTAAGCCTGGTAAAATGGGTTTATTAATTAAATCATCTGCTCAAGGAATTCAAGAGCATATTATACTGAATGATTTGGATCACTTAAAAAAACAATGGAATTTTATTGAAAAAGCAATAATAAATCATTCTTCACCATTACTACTATATAAAGATGAAGACTTAATTAAAAAAATTATTAGAGATTTTTATGACAACAACGTCACAAAAATAGTAATTGACTCTAAAGAAGGGCTCAACCGATTAAACTATTACCTGTATAAATGGAATTGTATATCAACATCAACTGATCAGAATACAAGCTTACAATTATACAATCAACAAAAATGCATATTAGATCAATTTCATATAAAACATGCTATAAATAATGCGCTTAAGCCAAAAGTCAAATTACCTTATGGAGGGCATATTATTATTGAAAGTAACGAAGCGCTAACAGTAATTGATGTGAATTCTGGATCATTCAATAAATCAGGCAATTCTAAGGAAGCTATTTTAAAAACAAATTTTTATGCAGCCATCGAAATAGCTTACCAATTGAAAATAAGAAACATCAATGGAGTTATAATTATTGATTTTATTGATATGTCTTCACAAGGTGATCAATTGCAATTATTAGAACATTTTAACAAATTATTAAAATTAGATAGTGCTAAGCCACAAATAGTACAATTGTCAGAGTTAGGTTTAGTTGAACTGACTAGAAGAAGAAGAGGAAAAAGCTTACGGGAACTATTTATGAATGACAGAAATTTTCGTATCAATTCAACCGATAGAAAATTTATTAAATTTATTGATAACAATACGAAAGATAGTAGAAAATATTATGATAAACTAAACACTTATAAAAATATTCAATATTTATTTTTCAACAAAAAATTTAAAAAACATTTAGTATTAAAGAAGAAATATTTTAAACCAGGTAAAATATTTATAAACCAATACTTTGATTATATAGACAAAATAAACCCTATTCAATTATTGCATCCTAAAGCTAATTATATTATTCCTTTACAACTATATTGTAAGTTAGTAGGCAACAGATTAAAGGTTATTTAAAATACAAAAAGTAATTACTTTTTGTATTTTATTAATTTAACTTATTGTAAAATAATATCAAGATGAATTACATTGAGCTCACTAACCATTAATAGATGGAGCAACTAAAGATACTGGTAAAGAATTACTAGAAGCTAAATCTAGAGGGAAATTGTGAGCGTTACGTTCATGCATTACTTCCATACCTAAGTTAGCTCTGTTAAGAATATCTGCCCAAGTATTAATCACACGTCCTTGACTATCAACAACTGATTGGTTAAAGTTAAAACCATTTAAGTTGAAAGCCATAGTACTTACAGACATTGCTGTAAACCAAATTCCTACAACAGGCCATAATCCTAAGAAGAAGTGTAATGAACGCGAGTTATTAAAACTTGCATATTGGAAGATCAAACGACCGAAGTAACCATGAGCTGCAACAATATTATATGTTTCTTCTTCTTGACCAAATTTGTAACCATTATTTGCAGATTCGTTCTCAGTTGTTTCACGAATTAAGCTAGAAGTTACTAAAGAACCATGCATAGCACTAAATAGAGAACCACCGAAAACACCTGCTACACCCAATTGATGAAAAGGATGCATTAAGATATTATGTTCAGCTTGGAATACAAGCATAAAGTTAAATGTACCAGAAATACCTAAAGGCATACCATCAGAGAAGCTTCCTTGTCCAATCGGATATACAAGAAAAACTGCTGCTGCCGCTGCTACAGGTGCTGTAAAAGCAACAGAGATCCAAGGGCGCATACCTAAACGATAGCTTAATTCCCACTCACGACCAATGTAGCAACAAACACCTAGTAAAAAGTGTAAAACAATTAGTTGATATGGTCCACCATTATATAACCACTCATCTAGAGATGCAGCTTCCCAGATTGGATAAAAATGGATACCAATAGCTGCAGAACTAGGTATAATAGCGCCAGAAATGATGTTATTTCCATAAAGTAAAGAACCAGCAACTGGTTCGCGGATACCATCTATATCAACTGGAGGTGCAGCAACGAATGCAATGATGAATACAGATGTAGCTGTTAATAATGTTGGAATCATTAAAACACCGAACCAACCGATGTAAAGGCGGTTTTCAGTGCTTGTAATCCAAGTACAAAAACGTTCCCACAGGCTTGCGCTTTCGCGTCTTTCTAAAGTAGCAGTCATAATATTATAAGTGATTTAGGATAATTAAGGATACTTCCCAAGAAATTTTGAACTTGTTGTATATATTATTACTATGACAAAGATAAATTGTAAAGATTGAATTAAAATAAATTGTCAAAGTTCAGTAAGATTAAGAATTATAGAAATTATAATCATATAATAAATATAATAAAAAAATTAGTGGTTGATTTTTTAAGATGTATGTATAAAATTATAATATAGGAAAGCTATTAAATTTATTTATAACTAATTTAAATAATAGAAAAACAAATATAAAATTATGTCACATTTCAGTCGTATAAAAACAAGTATAACGAATCTAAACATATTAAAACAAACTTTGAAAGATTTAAACCTTAAATATAGTATAAAAAAATCACATTTAGAAGATAGTAATGGCAATTTAGAATGTGTAGATATGATTATCAAAAAAAATAATAAAAATATAATGGGTTTTTTATGGAATGGAAAAGAATATACATTTATAGCAGATTTTGACGTATGGCAACATAATCATGATATATACCCAGAAAATATTATAGAAAAAATATTACAACAATATGCAATCAATTCTATTATAAAAGTAAGTCATAATCAAGGCTTTACAACTGTAGAAAAGGAAAAGTTACGAGATGGATCTATTAAATTAATAGTTCAAAGATGGAACTAAATAATATTATATTATCTGTCTATATGCGGACAGAGAGACTTGAACTCTCACGAGATGATCTCACTAGATCCTAAATCTAGCGTGTCTACCAATTCCACCATGTCCGCTACAATAAAAATAAATATATTACAACTACTGAACAAGTATATCAAGAAATACCATCAAAAACAAGTAGTATAAATGAAATAGAAAACAATTTATGGGTATTAATTAAACTTGCGATATTATTTGTATTTTGGTATATTTACTTGTATGGTACTTCTATGTTCCTCAGTAGCTCAGTGGTAGAGCGGTCGGCTGTTAACCGATTGGTCGTAGGTTCAAATCCTTCCTGAGGAGTTAAGAAAACAAAATATACTAGTTTTAATATAACATTAATCAAAAATAAAGAATGATATTAAAATACAACAATTATGCTTAATCTTTTTAATACAATTAACTATCAAATCGAACAAAAATTATTTACTGTATTAACGTCGCAAATCAACCATGCTTATCCTATTATTTTCATATTACTTATATTTAGTGGCTTGTTAACAAGCTTTAATCCTTGTTTACTATCAATAATCCCTACCAGCTTATCATATATATATGGGGAAAAACTCACAAATAAAAATAAAAGCATATTTATTTTAGGTATATTCAGTAGCATTACTTTTAGTATTCCTATATTTCAAGTACTTCATAAAGAATATGAATACTTATTTCATATTTTTCCTATATTATCGCACATTATAACTATAATAATTAGCTTAAATTTATTACAAATATTCGAATTTAATAATAACTTTAATTTTATAAATAATTCATATCAGAGATTATCATTTATACCCTTATTATATAATTATATGATAGGATTTATAATAGGTATTAGTTCTACATCCTGCACAATACCTATATTATTAATTATAATATTTTGGATATCTTCTTGTAAATCTTGGTTTTTAGGCATTATATACACTTTAACATATCTATTAAGTTATACATTACCTATTTATTTGATTATTAATAATAATATCAAGTTTAATCAACTAAATAAATGGCCACCTATATGGAATAATATTACTTTGTTTAGTGGATGTATTATGTTAGGATATAGCATTTTTTCTCTACTCAATACAGTATTCATATAATATTTTTTAAGAGAAAAGCAGAAAATAATCGACTACTTCATACAACTAAATAAATGTTTATCAAAATCTATACAACTAATCAATATGAAGAATATCTTATGGCACACACTTAAAAAACTTAGTAATTTAAGTTTATCTATAAGCTTACTACTTATAATAGCTACGATAAGTATCGTCGGGACAATTATTGAACAAAATCAAAATATTTTATACTATCAAATAAATTATCCTATAAACAATCAATTATTACATTCTATAATTAACTGGAAAACAATCATAAGTTTAGGAATAGATCATATATATTCAAACCCATGCTTTATACTAATCTTAATTTTATTCTTTTGTAGCTTATTAACATGCACTTTTTCAAATCAATTACCAAGCTTAAGAAACGCTCGTAAGTGGAAATTTTTACAAAGAACTCGGCATATAAACAATAAGGCCTATTTCGCAAAATTAGATAAGATATCCATGTGCAATATGATTTACAGCTTGCATCATAATCATTATTATATTTTTCATAAAAAAAGAAGTCTATATGCTTACAAAGGATTAGCTGGCCGAATTGCACCTATTTTTGTACATTTTAGCATGATTTTAACACTAATGGGATCTTTAATTAGCTTATTAGGTGGATTTACAGCACAAGAGATGATACCTGAAGGAGAAATATTCCATATTAAAAATATAACTCAATCTGGATTTAATAGCAAAATACCAGATAATTTAACAGGAAAAATTGAAGATTTTGATATCAAGTACAATAAAGATAACTCAATACAACAGTTTTTATCAAATGTTATTATATATAACAATCAAAGCAAAAGTGTAAAGCAAAAATATATTTTTGTTAATTCACCATTAATATTTAAAGGTATTACTTTCTATCAAACTGACTGGAAAATAAGTAGTATAAGACTAAAAATAGGTAACAGCAAAATTATCCAACAGCCAATTATAAAACATAAAATCAATAATCAAATCTTATGGTCATGTGAAATTCCGATTAATACAAAAGTACATATTATACTTATCTTAACTGGATTAAAGGACCCAATTTCCTTATATGATATATCAAATAATTTATTAATATCTACTAATTTAGATGAAAAAATAGTAATTAACAATACAACTTTACAAATCTTTGAAATCATGACAAATACAGGTCTACAAATTAAAACAGATCCAGGGATTTTTATTACTTATACAGGTTTTTTTGTATTAATGATAAGTATAACTATTAGTTATGTTTCTTATTCTCAAGTTTGGGCAACTGGTATAATGCAAAATATAGAGATAGCTGGTTTTACTAATAGGGCAACATTAATTTTTGAAGAAGACTTAATTAATATTCAAGAGATGTATACCAAACATATATGGCTATAAAATAAAAATATTTGCTATAATCATGTGGAATAAATATTAATTGAAAAAATATATAATCAATACTTTATTAAATGATATAATATCATATTTTTTCCATTAAATAATTTAATCAAAAAATCACTGTTTACATCTAAACTAGATATTGTAATTACAGTTATAAGACATGTAACAATAAGGCTATATATAATCATCATTAATAAATAATTTAAGAGTTCATCACAGATTAAATTCATATATACTGAAGAAAAGTTTTGATTTGTTTATCATAATACATTTAATGAAAAAATAATATATACTTTTAATAAATAAACTCTTATTTGAAGAGAAGTATTCTAGAATATCAAATAATATATTCTTATATCATAATCATCATTTAAAACTTATCGTATTGTTAATTAAAAAAGTTAAAATAATCATATATACAATATTATTTAATATAATATATAAAATATCTCTAGTTTATTCAATTTTACAAAACAATTCAACCAGATTACATAATAAACTATAAAGAATTTTCAAGATCTTTCATTACTATAATTCTACTAAATATGTTTATCTTAATAAGTATTCTATAATATTCTATAAAAAAGTTAATTCAAATAAATTTTCTAATATTTCAAATAGTATGACCAATATAAATGAATTGAATAGAAACAAGAAAAAACTTAATATATACTAAAGTAACTATTGAAAAATTTTGTAATAAGCATAAAAAACTTTATAATTTACTTTATGAAATTAAATATATGGGTATTTAATTTCACTATAAATATCAATCTACATTTGATTAATCTTTATATTTAGTTTTAATTGAAAGGTTTATAAATACATCAATCAAAAAATACTAATATATAATAAAGTTTTTGATTATTTCTTGTCCTTCAGTTGTCCACAAGCTTTCCGGATGAAATTGAATGCCCCTTAATAATCTATATTTTTTATGACGACATGCCATAATAGAACCATCATTTGTCCAAGCCGTAACTTCTAAATCATTAGGTAAACCTTGAGTATTAATAATTAGACTATGATAACGCGCTGCACAAAAAGGATTAGGTAAACCATTGAACAAATCTTGAGAATTATGTAAAATTTGACTTAATTTGCCATGCATAGGACGATCTAGCTTAATAATTTCTGCACCATATATATAACCTATAGCTTGATGACCTAAACAAACACCTAAAATAGGAATAGTTTTCGCATAAGAGCTAATTACTTGTAAAGATATACCTGAATTCTCAGGACTACCAGGGCCAGGTGACAAAACAATATGAGTTGGATTATATTTATCAATATGAGACAAAGATATCTCATCGTTCCTAACAGTACAAACAGATAAACCTAATTTACCTAAAGACTGCACTAAATTTTGTGTAAAACTATCATAATTATCAATAACTAAAATCATGGTTTTAATAGAATGTATTTTCATTTTAAATAAATTACTTTATAAATATACCTTCCGAAGGTGAACTTGCTATAGCTTTATCTTGTTTTGACATTCTGCCAGATAAATAAGAAATACGACCAGATATAACTCCTAATTTCATAGCTTCAGCCATATCTTGAGGCTTAGCAGCTTTAGCAACAGCCGTATTTAGTAATACTGCAGATGCTCCCATTTCCATAGCTTGACTAGCTTCACTAGCTGTTCCAATACCTGCGTCTATTATGATAGGTACTTTGGCATTATTTATAATAATTTGCAAATTGAAAAGATTTTGTAAACCTTGTCCAGAACCAATAGGGGAACCCAAAGGCATGATTGCAGAACATCCAACTTCTTCTAGCTGTTTAGCTAAAATAGGATCCGGGCTTATATAAGGTAATACAGTAAATTTTTTATTGACTAAATATTCTGCGGCTTTTAAAGTACCATAAGGATCTGGAAACAAATATTCTGAATCAGAAATAACTTCTAACTTAACAAAATTATTATCCAACTGACCCAATTTTTTAGCCATTTCGCGTCCTAAAACAGCAATTCTTACAGCTTCCTCTACTGTTTCACAACCAGCTGTATTTGGTAAAAGCCACAATTTTTTCCAATTTAATCCATCTAATAAATTACTTTTACCTCTTAATTTCTTACTATATGCACGACGTATAGCTACTGTGACAATAGAGGCATCACTATTAATTATACTAACACTAGCCTCTTTTAAATTCTGATATTTACCTGTACCTAACATCAAACGAGATGTAAAAGATTTTTTATTAATTATTAGAGGCTTAGTTAAATGTAAATATGAAGATAATAGATTTCGTGACATTATTCTATTTCAATTAAATAAATAAAAATATTTGAAATGTTTTATTGTTTTAGTGTAAAATCAATATATACTCCATATATTTTATACTAAGAGTTACATTGATAGTTAGTCAAAGAAAAACATCAATAAAATTTATATTCAAAATATAACTTTCTGCAACCACTATCGAAAATTACTATGCATCATCAATCAACTCTATTGATTATTATAATGCTAAGCACTTTTAGTACTATATTAATCAGCTTTATAATACGCTACTTATATTTATATATAGCAAAATCCTATAAAAATCATAATGTTAATAATATTTCAGTAGTAGATCGTCTAAGTTCTATATTACCTTATTGGCTTCCATTATTAGAAGGCTTACAAAACTTTGGTCAACAGATTTTGCCGGATTATCCTTTGAATATAATGCAAGTTTATAAAAAAACTTTAATGCCTTTAGTGATTTTTTATGTTACACACCCAACATTAGCTGTTATTATATTCTTTATACTATATTACTTATTTGTACGCAATAAAAGTCCAATACCAGATCGCCCATTTATTAGATTTAATGTTTTACAGTCTATATTATTATTTCTGATCAATTCTTTACTTGGAGCAACATTTCGAGCTTTACCTATAGAATTCAGAATGAGTTTATATGGACTTATGCTATGCAATACACTATTTTGGTTTGTTTTATCAACTATAATGTACTCTATTATTAAGTCTATTGAAGGAAAATATGCTAAAATACCAGTAATTTCTCAAGCTGTAAGAATACAAATTGATAATCAATTATAAGGAGATAGTTATGAATTTTAATCATTATGAAACAATATATATATTAAAACCTAATATTACAGAAACAGAAAATTTAACTATAGTTAATCAATATAAATCATTAATTAAAAAACATGGTGGACAGAATATATCGGTTCAACATAAAGGCAGAAGACACTTGAATTACAATATCAAGTCTTATTACGATGGTATCTATGTTCAAATTAATTATGCAGCGAGTAGTAACTTAGTTAAGATATTAGAAAAAACTATGAATTTAAGTGAGCCAATTATAAGATACCTAACTATTAAAGATCATTGTATGAGTAATATAATAATATAAGATCAGAATTAAATAATAATTTTATACAAGACTAGATCATATGATCTAGCTAATTATATTTAATTTAATAAAAATAATATATAAGACATGAAAAAGTGCATGACTTGATAATATACAGTCTATTCAATCAAACTAATACAAACCACTTATTGCAAAAAATAGAAAATAGTATATATAAATTATTTTTGTTGATGATAGAAGCTTAAAAGTATTATATAGTCTTGATACTGAGCTACCTTCCCAAAAAGCTACCTTTTCAGTATTATCGCCGCTACAGCGTTTAACAGCCAAGTTCGGAATGGATCGGAGTGGTTCCACTGCGCTATAAGAATCAAGACATAAATCACACTATTTCTGAATTACAATATATAAAACACTCGATCTATTAGTACGTCTCAGCTGAATATATTACTATACTTACACTTAACGCCTATCAAACGGTTAGTCTTACCGTGATCTTATCCATTTTCATGGAAAGAGTACTCATCTTAAGGTTGGCTTCCCACTTAGATGCTTTCAGCGGTTATCCTTGCCATACTTAGCTACCCAGCATTTACTGTTGGCACAATAACTGGTACACCAGAGGTATGTTTCTCCCGGTCCTCTCGTACTAAGGAGAAATCCTTTCAATACTCTAACGCCTACACCGGATATGGACCGAACTGTCTCACGACGTTCTGAACCCAGCTCGCGTACCGCTTTCATGGGCGAACAGCCCAACCCTTGGGACATACTACCGCCCCAGGATGCGATGAGCCGACATCGAGGTGCCAAACCTCCCCGTCGATGTGAACTCTTGGGGGAGATCAGCCTGTTATCCCTAGAGTAACTTTTATCCGTTGAGCGACAGCCTTTCCACTCAGCACTGTCGGATCACTAAGGCCGACTTTCGTCTCTGCTCGACTTGTAGGTCTCGCAGTCAAGCTTCCTTATACCTTTATACTCTACGACTGATTTCCGACCAGCCTGAGGAAACCTTTGCACGCCTCCGTTACCTTTTAGGAGGCGACCGCCCCAGTCAAACTGCCTACCTGAAACTGTCTATCGGCCAGCTTATGGCAATCAATATTAGAATCCTAGTTTAATTAGAGTGGTATCTCACTAGCGGCTCATATACATCCGCAAATATATAATCTTTGCCTCCCACCTATACTGCACAAATTAAACCCAAATTCAATTCCAAACTACAGTAAAGCTTCATAGGGTCTTTCTGTCCAGGTGCAGGTAGTCCGCATCTTCACAGACAATTCTATTTCGCCGAGTCTCTCTCTGAGACAGTGCCCAAATCGTTACGCCTTTCGTGCGGGTCGGAACTTACCCGACAAGGAATTTCGCTACCTTAGGACCGTTATAGTTACGGCCGCCGTTCACCGGGGCTTCAGTTACCAGCTTTGTTTTGCAACTAACCGATTTCTTTAACCTTCCGGCACTGGGCAGGCGTCAGCCCCCATACGTTGTCTTGCGACTTTGCGGAGACCTGTGTTTTTGCTAAACAGTCGCTTGGGCCTGGTTATTGCAACCCTACAAGGGTACCCCTTCTCCCGAAGTTACGGGGCTATTTTGCCGAGTTCCTTAGAGAGAGTTATCTCGCGCCCCTTGGTATACTCTACCTACCTACTTGTGTCAGTTTAAGGTACAGGTATTTATTGCTTAAGATATATCGAGCTTTTCTTGGAAGTATGACATTAATCACTTTAGCAACTTATTGCTTTGTACTCACTTCTTAGCTCTAGATGTTTTCTCCATCTTTCTTCACCTTAAAAGTTTAAACCGGTAACCAACATCCGGCTGATTTAGCCTTCTTCGTCCCTCGTTATCAACAATAAATAGTACAGGAATATTAGCCTGTCATCCATCGACTACGTTCTTCAACCTTGCCTTAGGCCCTGACTTACCCTTCGCGGACGAACCTTCCAAAGGAAACCTTAGGTTTTCGGGGCATTGGATTCTCACCAATGTTTTCGCTACTCAAGCCGACATTCTCACTTCTGCTTCGTCCACATCCGCTTTCGCTAATGCTTCAACCTTTTGCAGAACGCTCCCCTACCGATGATAAAACATCCCACAGCTTCGGCAAATTACTTAGCCCCGTTCATTTTCGGCGCAAGATCACTAAACCAGTGAGCTATTACGCACTCTTTAAAGGATTGCTGCTTCTAAGCAAACCTCCTGGTTGTTTATGCATTCTTACTTCCTTTATCACTTAGTAATTATTTAGGGGCCTTAGCTGATGGTCTGGGCTGTTTCCCTTTTGACAATGAAGCTTATCCCCCACTGTCTCACTGATTGATTACACACTTAGTATTCAGAGTTTGCATCGATTTGGTACCGCTCTCGCAGCCCGCACCGAAACAGTGCTTTACCCCTAAGCTATAGCATCAATCGCTGCGCCAAAACGCATTTCGGGGAGAACCAGCTAGCTCCGGATTCGATTGGCATTTCACCCCTAGCCACAGCTCATCCGCTGATTTTTCAACATCAGTCGGTTCGGACCTTCACTTAGTGTTACCTAAGCTTCACCCTGGCCATGGCTAGATCATCCGGGTTCGGGTCTGTAAATAGTGACTTACGCTCTAATTAAAGCTC